GTCCAGAATTTTTTAATTTTTCGACTTCATCTGAACTATAGCCTACTCTGTCTGGGCACGAATTGTCAACCCCTAAAAAAAATCAGTCAGAATTGTAGAATCAATAAAAAGCTCAGATAGCAATAATAAGGAATTAACATGGTATCATCCAAATATCCTCAATATTAACTAGACAATATTATATTAAATGAACAAAATATATAAAATTTATTTCACATGAGCAAATAGTCTATTAATTTAAAGGAATAGATTTGCATACTGACGATTCACGTCTAAATAACTGTATAATACAAATTATCAACAGTTAGCAAGAAGCTGCAGCTATTGATCAAATTTTAGATTAAGCAATATAAAACTGCTTCAATGAACCATCGATGCAACAGTTTAGATATTCATCCTAATAATATATCAGGAATAAAAAGGGCTATCCAAGATTCAATAATGAATCACTTCACAGGTAATTTAGCTAAAATTAACCAACCGTAAACATGACTTAAGGAATAAATGCCTTGAGACTGCAGAGGAGTATAGCAGACATTGGAAAATCAGAAAGAAAAAATACTTGTAGTTGATGATGAGACAAGTATTAGAAGGATTTTAGAAACTCGATTATCAATGATTGGCTATGATGTAATTAGTGCGTCAGATGGCGAAGAAGCATTGATGATATTCAGAAAAGAGTACCCTAATTTAGTTATTTTAGATGTCATGATGCCAAAATTAGATGGGTATGGGGTTTGTCAAGAACTAAGAAAAGAATCAGATGTACCCATCATAATGCTAACAGCGCTAGGAGATGTATCAGATCGAATTACTGGCTTAGAGCTCGGGGCTGATGACTATGTAGTAAAACCCTTTTCTCCCAAAGAACTAGAGGCAAGAATTCGATCTGTTCTCAGAAGAGTAGATAAAATTACTCTAAGCCCTTCAATACCAAGCTCTGGGATCATACATATTGGATTCCTAAAGGTAGATACAAATAAGAGGCAAGTGTATAAAAATAATGAGAGAGTAAGGTTAACAGGCATGGAATTTAGCTTACTAGAGCTGCTGGTGAGCCGAGCTGGCGATCCTTTTTCAAGATCTTCTATACTGCAAGATGTATGGGGGTATACACCAGAAAGGCATGTTGATACAAGAGTCGTAGATGTGCATATATCAAGATTGCGAGCCAAACTTGAAGATGATCCAAGCAACCCAGATCTTATATTAACAGCAAGAGGCACTGGATATTTATTTCAGAGAATAACTGAAGTCAGTAAAACGTAGCAGATACAATAAAAGAAAGTTAATTTAAATCAACTTAGAGAGCTTAAAAGGACATTAACTGAAAATAAAGAACCAGTTAATTTATAATACTAGTAACCGTAAAGAAAAGTAAATAATAATTACTTAGCTAACAATAGTTAAGCTTATAATCTACTTATATGATTTGCTCTGGAGAGTTTACTTATGACCATAGCAATTGGACAAGAGAAAAGCCGTGGTAGGTTTGATCTTATTGATGATTGGGTAAAAAGAGACCGATTTGTTTTCGTAGGCTGGTCAGGATTATTACTATTTCCTTGCGCATATCTAGCGCTTGGAGGATGGCTGACAGGAACTACATTTGTAACTTCTTGGTATACACATGGGCTAGCTAGCTCGTACCTAGAAGGGTGTAATTTTTTAACAGCTGCAGTGTCTACACCTGCTAATAGCATGGGTCACTCATTGCTACTTTTATGGGGACCGGAAGCGCAAGGAGATTTTACCAGGTGGTGCCAAATTGGTGGTCTTTGGGCATTCATTGCTCTTCATGGATCTTTTGGACTAATTGGATTCTGTTTAAGACAATTTGAAATTGCAAGACTTGTAGGAATCAGGCCTTACAATGCAATTGCTTTTTCAGGACCTATTGCGGTATTTGTATCCGTATTTTTAATGTACCCACTTGGCCAAGCAAGCTGGTTTTTTGCACCAAGCTTTGGCGTTGCTGCTATTTTCAGATTTCTCTTGTTTCTTCAAGGATTTCACAATTGGACGCTTAACCCATTTCATATGATGGGTGTAGCAGGAATTCTAGGTGGTGCATTACTATGCGCTATCCACGGAGCAACTGTACAGAATACGTTATTTGAAGATGGAGATGCTGCTGATACTTTCAGGGCTTTCACGCCAACACAGTCTGAAGAAACGTACTCAATGGTTACAGCTAACCGCTTCTGGTCACAAATTTTCGGTGTTGCTTTTTCAAATAAAAGATGGTTGCATTTCTTCATGCTCTTTGTGCCCGTTACAGGAATGTGGACAAGCGCATTTGGAATTGTTGGTCTAGCACTGAACTTAAGAGCATATGACTTTGTATCGCAGGAGTTGAGGGCTGCTGAAGATCCTGAATTTGAAACATTCTATACAAAAAATATACTATTAAACGAAGGTATTCGTTCATGGATGGCTGCACAAGATCAACCTCACGAAAACTTTATATTCCCTGAGGAGGTTTTACCACGTGGAAACGCCCTTTAATAATAACGCAAATGTAGGCGGAAGAGATATTGAATCAACAGGTTTTGCCTGGTGGTCCGGCAATGCTAGATTAATTAATGTGTCAGGTAAACTACTGGGAGCGCACGTAGCACATGCAGGCGTGATGGTATTCTGGACAGGAGCAATGACGCTGTTTGAAGTAGCACATTTCGTACCAGAAAAACCTCTGTACGAACAAGGGTTCATTTTAATCCCTCATTTATCAACTCTAGGATGGGGAGTTGGACCAGGAGGAGAAATTATCGACGTATATCCATACTTTGTCGTAGGGGTTTTACATCTCATATCATCTGCCGTACTAGGATTCGGCGGTCTTTATCATTCGCTAATAGGCCCTGATACGCTAGAAGAATCCTTTCCATTCTTTGGTTACGATTGGAGAGATAAAAACAAAATGACTACAATATTAGGAATACACCTAGTATTACTCGGCATAGGATCTTTCCTGCTTGTTATCAAAGCTCTATTCGTTGGTGGCGTATACGATACATGGGCACCTGGCGGAGGAGATGTGCGATTCATCAACAATCCAACGCTAAATCCATTAATCATTTTTGGATACATATTCAAATCACCATTCGGAGGAGATGGGTGGGTTGTTAGTGTTGACAACATGGAGGATTTAATAGGCGGTCACGTCTGGCTTGGTGTTATCTGTATATCGGGTGGCATATGGCATATCTTAACAAAACCATTTGCTTGGGCAAGACGGGCTTTCGTTTGGTCTGGAGAAGCTTATTTGTCATACAGTCTTGGCGCACTGTCAATCATGGGATTAACAGCATCAAATTTCGTATGGTACAATAACACAGCATATCCAAGTGAATTCTATGGTCCTACTGGTCCAGAGGCATCACAGGCTCAAGCATTCACATTCCTGGTACGAGATCAGAGACTGGGAGCAAATGTGGCATCTGCACAAGGCCCTACAGGGCTAGGAAAATATTTAATGAGATCACCTAGTGGAGAAATCATTTTTGGTGGAGAAACTATGAGATTTTGGGATCTTAGAGCACCATGGGTAGAGCCATTAAGAGGACCAAACGGTCTAGACTTGAATAAAGTGAAGAATGATATTCAACCATGGCAAGAAAGAAGAGCCGCAGAGTATATGACTCATGCGCCTCTGGGTTCATTGAACTCAGTAGGTGGAGTAGCTACAGAGATTAATTCTGTTAACTACGTATCACCACGAAGCTGGTTAACAACGTCTCACTTCTTTCTTGGCTTTTTCCTGTTCATAGGTCATTTATGGCATGCAGGAAGAGCTAGAGCTGCTGCTGCTGGCTTTGAAAAAGGAATCAATAGAGAAAATGAAGCGGTTTTGTCCATGAGACCTTTAGATTAATAAAGAGTAAAACAATAAATTAATAACAATACCTAATATATAAAATCCTACTTTCTAAACAAAAGTAGGATTTTTCATTGCTTATACTCTTGCGCGCATATTAGAATTGACAGAGATAAGATTGCAGACAATAATTAAAAATCACAAGCTCATGTCACTTAGCATCTATACAGTAAAGCACCCTTTGGCCTTAAATTGGTCAAGTCACATTAGAAACAGAGAAGTAGAGCAGAATCAAAGAATTGAATTAATACAAAAACTTTCTATTTCATTAATTTATGAAGCGTTGAGAAATTTAGTGCAGGTGGACCATTTGTACCTCAAAAGCCTAAATCACATACATGAACTGCACATATTAGCTAATAATCCAATCTGCATAATATCTAGCAATTCTTCTTTATTGAACATGCTATTTAGAGACTTAACTTTCTTTATACCCAATCTTACCCTGTCCAATAAATTCGCAGACAACAATCCGGAAATTCAAAATACTACAAAAGAATACTCCTTAACAAATAACACATCAAGTAAAAATATTATTATCCTAGAAGAGAACTTGGATTGTAAAAAAATGCTTACAACAATTAATCAATTATCAGGAAAAGAGAGAGGAGTTCAAAAACTTACAGTGTGCTGTATAGACTGTCATACTACTCAATTACAAGAATTAGGCGAGACATATAATAAATTAGATATTTACACTGTAAATATTATTAGCGATAATATATAAAAACATAATTCCTAATACTGATGACGGCACAAGCTGCGATCAATTACAACATAATTGCGCAACTATTAGGCGCTCGTTATATAATCTTGCACTATAAAAATCAATAAAATGAACACATGAATATTATTACAAACTCCTGCAATCTTATATTTACATCCATAGCTAGTTTCTCGGAAATTTATTTAATATTGCTACTACTAAAACTTTCCTTAGCATGGTTTCCAACTGTTAATTGGTATACAGAGCCTTTTTGTTCTTTAAATCGGTTAACAGATCCATATTTGAGATTATTCAGGGGGACCATTCCGATGATTTTTGGGATGGATATCTCGCCCATGCTAGGAATTATTTTCTTGCAGTGCCTGATGGTAATTTTTAATAATGTTAGACTTGAAACTATCTGATAAATACATTAAAGTGTTTTTATACACATTTATACTTAAAATATTGCCGAATAACTTCAATTAAACTGACCAGAATGCTTAAAATAAGATTAAAAAAATACGGACGAAAAAAAAGGCCTAGCTATAGAGTAGTAGTAATTGACAGCCGAAAAAGACGAGATGGGCGGCCTTTAGAAGAGCTAGGCTTCTATAATCCGCTAACTAAAGAAACAACATTAGATTTAGAGAAAATTAAAGTTTATCGGAGCAATGGTGCTCAAGTAAGCAAAGTTGTAAGCGCTATATATACAAAAGCCATACAAAACAAAAGCTAGATTTTTACGCTAACCGTGTTCGGTAAATCACAAAAAAGGAGATATTGAATTGTCTAAATTTACATTGAAAATTTTATGGCTTGAAAATAACATAGCGATTGCAGTAGATCAAATCATAGGAAAAGGATACAGTCCTCTTACGTCATATTTTTTCTGGCCCAGAAATGATGCGTGGGAGCACCTCAAAGCAGAACTAGAATCAAAGCCATGGATTCCTGAAAGCGATAGAATTACTCTGCTTAATCAGGCAACAGAAATCATTAATTATTGGCAAGAAGAAGGTAAAAATAATTCCATAGACAAAGCTCAACGAAAATTCCCTGACTTTTCCTTCTGTGGAAATCAATAAAATAGAATGGAATCATTAGTCATAATACCTCTCAGACTAAAGGATCTATATGACTTACAGTTTTATAGCGCGAAACATTGATCTTATGATTACATCAGTTCAATCACTTGATCCATACACACTAGATAATCTTTCAGCACAATCAAAAATACTTAATATTAAAGAATTATTTTTATTACGTATGGAAAACGAGATAAAATACGAATCACACTATAAAACACCGACTATATACAATTATTTCATTATACTACAAGAGCTAGCCTTGTATGTTTCTCAGATACATTTACAAAAAAACATAATTAATGTTTTAGAAGATTTTGCTAAAAATCAATATAATTCAGAGAATTATTCTTTAAAAGCCCGGAACTATATTCATAGGTTCACTATTAATTATCGTAAATCAATACAGCCTTACCTTATCGGACACAATAAATACCTTGATGACACATATATTCACAAAATAGGAATAGTCAATCTGTTTGCTGTGTCCGAACTTAATACTGATCAAGGAATATACTTTACACTGCTAAGTGCAATTAATAAAAACGAGTAACCAAGACTTGGGTGCTCAATATTTTATTTTGCGGTCTCTAATTTCTCAACGTCATCTACGATAATACAGTCTGTCGTTAATATCATAGATGCAATAGATGCGGCATTTTGCAGCGCTGATCTTGTTACTTTTGCAGGATCAATAATGCCCTCCTGAAACATGTCAACAAACAACCCTGTATTAACATTATATCCTATCTCCGGGTCATTTTTTGCGACTTTTTCAGCAACAACTGCACCATTCACACCTGCATTTTCCACAATTCTCTGCAATGGAGCAGACAGAGCCTTCTGGACAATTGAAGCACCGATTAATTGATCACCATCTAAAATAGATCGAGACCAATCTAGTAAATCAGACGATAAATGAACAAAAGTCGAGCCTCCACCGGGAACAATGCCTTCTTCAATAGCTGCACGAGTTGCATTAATTGCATCTTCAAGCCTTAATTTCCTATTTTTCATCTCTGTTTCTGTAGCAGCACCAACTTTAACAACAGCAACTCCTCCCGACAGCTTAGCTAAACGCTCTTGCAGCTTCTCCTTTTCATAACTATTCGTAGTGGACTCGAGCTGTCTTCTTATCTGATCACAACGGTAGCGCAATTGTTCTTCATTTCCCTCAGCAATAATTGTCGTAGAATCTTTATTAATAGTAACTCTACGCGCTTGACCTAATTGATCGACAGTAACGCCATCTAACGTCAAACCTACATCTTCGGAAATCACCGTTCCAGCCGTTAGAACCCCAACATCTTCAAGCATAAACTTTCTACGATCTCCGAAACCAGGAGCTCTCACCGCAACTACATCAATAATACCTCTTAATTTATTAACAATAATAGTCGCAAGAGCCTCTTTCTCAATATTATCACATATAATAAGAAGAGGACGAGAAGTTTTAGCTACCTGCTCCAATATAGGAACAAGTTCTTGCTGAACAAGAGTAATCTTCTTGTCAGTCAAGAGCACGTAAGGATTCTCTTGAATTACTTCCATCCGAGACGAATCAGAAACAAAATACGGAGAGATAAAGCCTTTTTCAAAACGCATACCTTCTGTAATTTCCAATTCAGTATAAGTAGACTTACCCTCTTCGAGAGAAATAATGCCCTCTCTTCCAACCTTCTCGATGGCATCTGAGATCATCTGACCAATACTTAATTCATTACCAGCTGAGATAGAAGCAACTTGGGTAATATCACGAGTATTTGTCACGGGACGCGAATACTCTGCTATCCTGGCGACAATAAACTGAGTCGCTTTCTCAATACCTTTTTTAATCTCCATTGGGTTCGATCCAGCCGTAACATTACGCATTCCCTGCTTTACCATAGCATGAGCTAGAACGGTTGCTGTTGTAGTGCCATCACCAGCAACATCATTTGTTTTTGAAGCTGCTTGTCTGATTAATGCCACGCCTGTATTTTCTAAATGATCTTCCAGTTCTATTTCCTTAGCGATGGTTACGCCATCATTAACAATCTGAGGCGAACCAAATTTACGCTCCAGAACAACATTCCGCCCTTTTGGTCCTAATGTAACTGAAACTGCTTCGGCTAAGATGTCCATGCCTTGCTCTAAAGCCTTTCTTGCATTATCTTGGTATAAAATTTGTTTACTCATAAATAGATTATTCTAAAATTAAAGATACAATACATGAGCTACGTGTACATAAGTACAATAAGCGCTTTAGATATTATTAATTATTTGCCAATCCAATATATCACAATTACTAAGAAAAAAATCGACTAGGGGCAAAATAATATACAAATACGAAGAAAATAATGATATAATGCTTTAGGGGCTTGTAGCTCAGTGGATTAGAGCACGTGGCTACGAACCACGGTGTCGGGGGTTCGAATCCCTCCTTGCCCGTTTTATAAAAAATGCACTACAATATACATAAATCAATCTCGATCTACGTACATGAGGCAACTATTAATGCAATCACCTAGAGGCATGAAGGATATTTTGCCAGAAGAAGTAAGATATTGGCAATATATTTACGATGTAGCCTTACAAACCTTTAACACAGCAAATTATCACGAAATTCGCACTCCTATCTTAGAAGAAACTTTGCTATTCAATAGAAGCATTGGTGAAGGAACTGATATTGTCAACAAAGAAATGTATAACTTTACTGATCAAGGGAAAAGAGAGTTAAGCTTGAGGCCAGAAGGTACAGCTGGCATTGCAAGAGCAATAACGCAACATAAACTATGCGAAGCGCAATCGATACAAAAGTTATGGTACTTAGGACCTATGTTTCGATATGAAAGGCCGCAATATGGCAGGCAAAGACAGTTCCACCAGTTAGGATTGGAGTGTCATGGGAGCAATCATCCGATGATTGACGCAGAAATTATCTATCTGGCAACCACAATACTACAAAAATGCAGTTGTAAAGAATATACATTAGAAATTAACTCTATAGGGTCAAATATAAATCGAGAAACATATGTCATAGAGCTAACAGACCACTTGAAAAAGTACTATGATGACCTAGATTTAGAATCAAAGAAAAAACTATCTTTAAGCCCGATCAAAATTTTGGATTCAAAAAATCAAAAAATACAGGAAATACTGGTAGATGGCCCATGTTTAAATAAGTTTTTAGATAAATCATCCATTAATCACTTTGTACAGCTTCAAGAATATTTAGATAGCTTAAATATAGCATTTAAAGTAAATTATGGACTTGTTCGTGGGCTTGATTACTATAACGACACTGTTTTCGAAATTAAAACGAATAAGCTTGGATCACAAGATACAATCTGCGGCGGCGGAAGATACAATAGTCTTGTAGAGCAAATAGGCGGCAAAGAAACGCCATCAATTGGATGGGGCATTGGAATTGAAAGGTTATTGCTATTAATAAAAGACCAAATGATTTTAACGGAACAGCCGCCCTGTATCTATATCGCCGTACAAGCCAACATTAATCTTAAATATGTACTGCAATTAATACCTAAAATCCACAAACATGAATTAAAATACGAATTAGATACTAGTAATAGCTCAATAAAAAAACAATTACAAAGGGCAAATAAAAAACAATCTATGGCATGCATAATCATTGGGGAAAATGAAATCATTAACCAGAATATTACAATCAAATGGCTGCATAAATACAAGCAAGACACCTATAAGATTCAGGATTTTCTCAAAATTTTACCTACAATAAAAAAAGAATACAATACTTTTATAGAAGCCAATAAGAGTCTTGATAGTTGACATGGCAAGGAAATAAATTGATAATACTGATGCGAGAGTTAATTGGGGTGTCGCCAAGTGGTAAGGCAGCGGACTTTGACTCCGCTATTCGCAGGTTCGAATCCTCCCACCCCAGCATAATAGATAAGTTACTGAAACACAAAGAATTTAAGCAAGTACATAGTGCTGTATACTATTGATAGCTAAATCCAAAACAAAAACATAAGGAATTGACGACAAATGGCAGTTATTCAGTTTATTAAAGGCATTAACGAAAGCGTGGTACCGGATGTAAAATTGACACGCTCCCGTGACGGGAGCACAGGCACAGCAACATTTCGCTTTACCAATCCAACTATTCTAGATTCAAGCATGGAAAACAAGGGTGATATAACCGGAATGTATTTACTAGATGAAGAGGGAGAATTAATCACAAGAGACGTAAATGCAAAATTTATCAATGGTAGGCCGCAAGCAATCGAATGCGTATACATTATTAAAAACCCTGAAAACTGGGACCGGTTCATGAGATTTATGGAGAGATACGCTAATGAAAATAGTCTATCTTTTACGAAAGCAGAAGAATAACATCAGTAGTTATTAATTCATTACTTAATTAAATCAATATGAATATTTCTTGGCAGTGGCTGGGAGAACTTGTAGATTTACATGATATTAAACCTAGTTATTTAGCAGATAAATTAACTCTTGCAGGTTTTGAGATTGAAAATATTATCTACAATTCAAATCAAGATATTGATCTAGAGGTAAGCAGTACAGCCAATAGATCAGACACTTTAAGCATGACTGGAATAGCAAAAGAGATTTCAGTACTGCTTCAAAGGCCTTTGAAGGGATCATATGCTCAAGCAAACTTAAAAATTAAACACAAGTGCATAGCGTCCTCGTTAGGCAATAACAAGGATCACATAGTTGCCCAGATAAACAGTATAGCAATAGAAGAATCGCCTAAATGGCTCAAAGATAGGCTAGCTTTTTACAGCATAACAAGCAAAAATAACCTACTAGATATTATTAATTTCATTTATCTCAAGTGGTCATTGGAACTCCAAATTCTTACGGTAGATCAAGCAACAAAAGTGTCCATAAACTATGATGATTTAGGGCAGCTGAGCAATTTAAATAATCAAAATATTAATGAGCAAGTTCAGGATATCAATAAAAGTACCAAAAATATAATGCTTTACGGTACAACCCTAAACAGAGAAACAGTCTCTGAGCAACAGAAAAGATTGCCCTTAAATTCTCACGATTCCTTGTTGCACATTCAAAACACGAAGACAAAAGATATTATGGCAGGTTACGGTGAAGCAATTATGCTAGTTTCGCACATCTGCAAGGCAGAAGTTGGAAGCATAGAATATTTTTCAAAGACAAATAGAGCGCATCACAGCGTTCCATTGTCCTATAGCAATGCTCGCAAGATACTGGGACCTATTAAAAATACAAAAAAAAATAGTCTAAATTATTTAAGCGATAAAGAAATTACAAAGATTCTAAATAGTTTATCATGCATAGTGCATCCAAAAGGAAACTATAAAGCCCTAGAAATACCTAATGCAAGAATTAATGATCTATACCGCGAAATTGATATTATAGAAGAAATAAGCAGGATTTATGGCTTTAATTACTTTATCGATATAATTCCTGAAAATATTAAAACCGGAAAGAAAAATATTAGAAAGCATAGAATAGATCAGATCAGATCAGCTCTAAGGAGCCTAGGGCTCCATGAAGCGATGCATTACTCGATGTCTGGCGCATCAGAAAGTTCTATCTACATACATAATCCATTATCAAATGAATATCACAGTCTAAGATTAAGCTTATTAGAAAATATAATAGAGTCCAATATATACAATTTAGAACGAGGCAATGGCAGTATTAATATATTTGAGACAGGAAAGGTTTTTAAATCATCAGGGGTATCAAGTAAAGAAACCAATCATATTGCAGGCATAATAGGTGGGAAAAAATATATTAGATCAAAGTGGTCAGAAAGACCACAAAGTATCAGTTGGTTTCAAGCCAAAGGAGATATTGAGAATTTCTTTGAAAGATTAAATATAAGCGTCAGCTGGACAAAGGTTAAGGAGCATAGAGAACTTAATACATACAATGCCGTACTGCAATATCTGCATCCTAAATATAACGCTATCATATGCATCAACAAGAAACCGATTGGGATATTTGGACAATTATACTGCAGAAATAAATATCATAGAAATTTAGATCTCAGCTATGGATTTGAATTTTCTCTTCAAGAATTACTGACACCGAATATTAAACCGCATATTTTCCACGAGTACTCATCATATCCATGCATTACAAGGGATATATCTATAGATATTCCCGGAGAAACTCTGTTCAGAGATCTCAAAGCATCGTTTAAGAATATAAAAAGCCCTGTCATCGAATCAATCAATTTATTTGATGTATATACAAGCAATAAAGAGCTGGATGAGAAACAAAGAATTGGACTAAGAATAACATACAGAGACTTAAGCAATACATTAACAAGCAAAGAGGTAGAAAATATTGAACATAAAGTAAAAAATACAATTACAGATAGCATAATAGGCCTATAAAGTCAGTCATAAGCCGGATTTTGTTCTTTTATAACTATGCTAAATCATTAAAAGGGTAGTTATTCATCTGTAGTGATAGGGTAATTTACGTTAATCACTTAATGCGGTAATTAATTGCAAAATAATAATAGAAATACATAATCGCAGCCTTGCTCTTTTATTGGGGTTTACCTAGCAGACATCTTAACAATGCCTCTGGTGTGCTCTTACCACACCTTTGCAACCTTGCCCAGATAACATACGGGTGGTATCTTTCTGTGGCACTTTCCTCGCAATCACTCACACTAAAATTTATTCAGCAATTATTATCTATCTAGATTCCGGACTTTCCTCAAATTAATAAAATTTGCAACCACCTGCGCTGACTGTATAGGCCAATGTAATCCTAGCAGATAAAAGATCAAAAAGGAACTAAATGATGTTTTTTACTCAGAAGAATTTTGCGCAAGTTTTAAGCAAATACCAGTACAGCTTTCGCACGGGAGATATTATTGCAGGCACTATTTTTAGCCAAGAAAAAGAAGGATATTTAATAGATGTTGGAGGTAAAAATGTAGCATATCTACCCGATGCAGAAATATCTCTCGTAAAGAAGTATGAAAAAACCGCAATCATCAACGAAACACGAGAATTTTTTATTCTCAATCACAATAAAAAATTAAATCAAATTATTGTCTCACTTAAGCGAGTCAAATACATCAGAGCATGGGACAGAATTAAACAGCTAAAACTAGAGGATATAATAATTCAAGCTGAAATTGTTGGCTCAAACAAAGGAGGACTATTGATCGAAATAGAAGAGATACAAGGCTTTATACCCAACTCGCATCTATCGTACAAAATCAATAAAAAAAACTCAATCAACCAATCAATTAAATGCAAGCTTCTAATAGCTAACGAGCAGACAAATCAATTAATTTTAAGTAATAGATGCGCAGTAATGGCAAATATATTGAGTGGCAATGGTATTAAGGTTGGACTCAAAATACATGCTTCAATAACAGAGATCACCGATTTTGGTATTTTTTGCAATATTCACGATATACCCGCGCTAATACACAAATCAGAGATACAGAATAAATACTTGCAAAAAAAGAGTAGTTATTTTCACATTGGGAAAGAATTGCATGTAATAGTCAGGCATATTGACGCTAAGCAAGGAAGAATCTCTATCTCAATGCTTGAATCATCCACGCTATAAATTAATTAGCCTCCTCCAACTACAGTTATAATTTCGAGCTGATCATTTGACTTAATAAATGTGTGATGTAACTGTGACGAAGATAAAATTTCTCTATTATACTCAATCAAATTTAATTCTATACTAATATTTAGGTAAGACAAAAGTTCCTCTATGGACATACTGCTTTCGCAGCAGAAAGGTTTTCCATTAATTTGTATTACAAGATATTGATCTGTCATATTTATAATTTATAATTTAGTGGACTTCAGGTGCCTAAAAATACTACAATCTTAGTCGTGCTACTTCAATGGCGGATGTGGCCAAGTGGTTAAGGCAATGGATTGTGACTCCATTACTCGCGGGTTCGATTCCCGTCATTCGCCCTAGTTTCAAAATTATTCTTATAGTAATATTGAGATAAGTGTGTTCTATTACGAGTACCAGTTTTCGCCAACAAACGACTCACATACTTTTCTATATTGCGGACAGCAAGGTTAAGCTGAGCTGCTATCTCTTTATTCGTGAAACCTTCAAGAACTAGCTGTAAAACAACAAACTCTCTATCAGTAAAATCATCTAATTGCCTAGCATCACTCAAATGAGTGATGCTAGGCAATTTCTCAGAGACAGAATCATCACGCTTAATACGTCTCAGTACATTCTTAATAATAGACAATAATTCTTCAGGATCAAAAGGCTTGGTTAAATAAGCATAGCAACCTAAATCATATCCTTTAATTCGGTCCTGAGTCATTCCTTTAGCTGTTAAAAAAATCACTGGAGGTTTTTTAGCAAACTGACGACCTGCAATTGACTTAATTAAAGTATAGCCATCTTCCTCAGGCATTAAAATATCTGAAACAATTATATCAGGATAAAAGTTGTTAACAACATCCAGCGCATCTTTGACACTACTAGCAGATTTAACTACTAAACTTTCGCCACATAAATATAAAGAAATCGAAGACAGCAAGCTGATGTCGTCATCTACTAGTAAAACTTTATAGCACATAAGATAAAAGACGTAAATATATTTATCTATCCAGAGGTATTCAATGAAAAAGCTGCATATGGTACCAGCATCATATACATACAAACTCAAACAAAGGGATAAATTAATTATCCATCAAAATAATATCAACACATATATAATTATTGAAGGCGTCCTGGTTGTACATAAGGTTTTCAGCAATCAAGAAAGATATGCAATCTGTATCTTGAGCGCCGGTGATATAGCCACAACACCCTTCGGTTTTGCCGTTGCAACAAATTATTTTTACGAGATAGAATCTCTCTCAACATCGTACATATTAAGCTGTTGCACCGCTTCAGCCCAATCTCTTAAACCGCTTATTAGCATGAAGTATAGCAGCAATACGCTCAATCACCACGATATTATAGAAATTTTAGCACATAAAAATACAAAACGAAGGATCATTCATGTTTTTTTAATTCTCAGCGAATTATTTGGAGAATACAAAAAAAACTTTTTAACTCTCAATCTAAGCATCTCATATCAAACCTTAGGATCAATAATTGGCACCAATAAAAATACCATCAATAAATTAATACGAGAATTAGAGAAAAATAATTTACTTATATACAGCAAAGATCAAATTACAATCAACAATCTAATTGATTTAAGTCAGCACGGGTTGCATCGCTGAATTCATAACTAATAAAAAAAATATGCAAAATATGCTATAATGCATAATAATACACGAATTCACGGAAGAGGCGAGATTATCAAAGAATCTCGTAGCCTATATGTAAAATTTTATTTCAATGACAACACACGGCAAATGGGAAAAATCTATGACTGGTTTGAAGAAAGATTAGAAATACAAGCAATAGCAGATGACATAACAAGCAAATATGTTCCACCACATGTCAATATCTTCTATTGTATAGGGGGGATAGTTTTTACTTCATTCTTGATTCAGGTAGCAAGTGGCTTTGCAATGACCTTTTACTATCGACCTACAGTAGCCGAAGCATTTTCATCAGTCGAATATATTATGACAGACGTAAACTATGGATGGTTAATCAGATCAATTCATCGCTGGTCTGCAAGCATGATGGTACTTATGCTTAATCTGCATGTATACAGAGTTTATTTAACTGGCGGCTTCAAGAAGCCAAGGGAGCTTACCTGGGTAACAGGAGTTATTCTGGCAGTGCTAACTGTTTCGTTTGGAGTAACTGGATACTCATTGCCATGGGATCAAATTGGATACTGGGCTGTAAAAATTGTAACTGGTGTACCGGAAGCAGTACCAATCGTAGGAAGCACGATAGTTGAATTACTAAGAGGTGGCGTGAGCGTAGGTCAAGGAACATTAACTCGCTTCTACAGCTTGCATACTTTTGTGCTACCGCTTTTAACAGCTGTATTCATGCTAATGCATTTTCTAATGATCAGAAAGCAGGGTATCTCAGGTCCTCTTTAATATATAATACAAATACAATAATCAAGATTAACACAATGTCTATTATCAAAAAACCCGATTTAACAGATCCTAATTTAAGAGCAAAACTAGCAAAAGGCATGGGGCACCATTATTATGGTGAGCCTGCGTGGCCAAATGATCTATTGTACATGTTTCCAACAGTTATTTTAGGTACAATTGGGTGCATAGTAGGCTTAGCAATACTAGAGCCATCAGCTCTTGGAGAAAAAGCCGATCCATTTGCTACTCCTTTAGAAATTCTACCTGAGTGGTATTTCTTTCCAACATTTAATTTATTAAGAGTAATTCCCAACAAACTTATTGGAGTATTATCAATGGCTTCTGTGCCAGCTGGCTTAATTACTGTTCCTTTCATTGAAAATATTAATAAATTTCAAAATCCTTTTCGTCGCCCGATTGCAACAACTGTTTTTCTAGCTGGAACTTTTGTAAGTATTTGGCTAGGTATTGGAGCAACAATGCCACTGTCTAAAGCCATTACCTTGGGAGTATTCTAGTAATTAAATAATTTCTAGAAGAATACACGCTCATCCAATAATATAATATGTAATTATATTATTGGGTCCTCACAAAACATCGAAGCGTTACAGGATTATTTCAGTTGCACTTTACTTGATTTGAACTGTAGCTCCAGCATCTTCAAGCTTAATTTTCATTTGATCAGCATCTTCCTTAGACGTTGCTTCTTTTAAGGTTTTGGGCGCTGATTCCACCAGATCTTTTGCCTCTTTTAAGCCTAAACCAGTTAAAGATCTAACCACTTTTAGAACAGCTATCTTTTTAGGTGCAGGAACTTCAGATAGTACTACATCAAATTCTGTTTTTTCCTCATTATCATTTCCGGCGGTAGCACCAGCTAATCCAGGTGCCATTACAATACCCGCACTAGATACCTGAGATGCATCAACATCAAAAGTTGATTCAATTTCTTTTACCAACTCTGCAGCCTCTAACAAAGTTAGAGTTTTTAACTCTTCAATTATTCCAGCAATTTTACTGCTCATGATTTAATCCAATAAATTTATAGACAAATAAATAAAAATAAACTAAGCGCGAATATCCTAACGATATTTAGCTAACCTGCCATGCTATTAACATCAACAGGAATAGCTGGCCCCATGGTACTACATATATGAAATGTTTTCCAGTATTTACCTTTTGCACCTGAAGGACGATTGCGATCAATAGACTCTTTAATAGTTAAAAGATTGTCAGATAGATCTGGCAAAGAAAAATCAACTTTACCAAAAGGCACATGAACTATACCTGTTTTATCAACTCTATATTCTAATTTTCCTAATTTAAACTCTTTTACTGCATTAGTCACATCAGTAGTTACTGTTCCCGCCTTAGGAGATGGCATTAGTCCTTTTGGCCCCAAAGATCTACCCAATTTGGCTATTAATGGCATGACATCTGGAGTTGCTATTAGTTTATCAAAATTTATATCACCCTGCTCAATTTGCTCAATAATATCTTCAGCACCAGCCAAATCAGCACCAGCCAACAATGCCTCCGAAATCTTTTCTCCTTTAGCTATAACTGCAACACGAACAGATTTTCCTGTTCCTTTTGGTAAAATTACTGTTGAACGCAGCTGCTGATCTGCATACTTAGGATCCAATCCTAACGCAATATGAGCTTCTGCGGTTTCAATAAATTTTGCCGATGACGTACGTTTCAAGAGTTCAATTGCATCAGATAAATCATACATTTGCCGTTTCACTAGCCCAGAAACATTCTGAAATCGGCGCGAGATTTTAGTCTTACTCATCAATAATTACCTCCACAATTTAAACATTAATACTTATACCCATATTTTTTGCAGTACCGGCAATTATTTTCACAGCCTGATCAACATTTTGAGTATTTAGATCTTGCAACTTAACTTGAGCAATTTCGACTAGCTGCGCTTGACTAATAGATCCTACAGTCTTGCTATTAGGCTCCGAAGAGCCTTTATTGACGCCTGCTGCTTTAGCCAGTAAAACAGAGGCAGGCGGAGTTTTTAAAATAAATGAAAAACTACGATCATCATAGACAGATATCTCAACAGGGATCACTAGTCCTTGCTTATCAGCTGTTCTCGCATTGTAATCCTTGCAGAACATTACAATATTAACTCCGTGCTGACCTAAAGCAGGACCAATTGGAGGCGCTGGAGTTGCTTTTCCAGCATTAAGAGCGAGTTTAACAATCGCAATAACTTTTTTGGCCATATTGTTTATTAGTAAAAATGAGTAACTTATATTCATAGTCTATCAAAAAATATCAGATTACGCATCTGAAGTGCAAAATGTCAATTAAAAGCAGTCGCATATAGGCAGACTGCTTCAACAATAATACTTCAACAATCCACAGGCAGATGCATTCTTGCAGAATAGAATCCAACACGCCCTGAAGGATTTGAACCCTCGACATCAGGTTTTGGAAACCTGCGTTCTACCAACTGAACTAAGAGCGCTAAGCTATACTAACACTATAGCTTATATATAATAAAAAATTATTACTAGCAAGGCTCATGGCGCATAATCACAGTACTACACTTAAAAATATAGAGTACCAGCTATATGGAAGACAGATTATTCTATCGGAAATACAGGATGAAGGGCAAATAAGATTAAAAAATGCCAGAATTCTATTTATTGGCGCTGGTGGATTGGCTTCGTCAGGACTACTATACTTAGCTGCTTCAGGTATTGGCCATATTGGAATCGTAGACAATGATCAAGTTGAATTATCAAATTTACAAAGACAAATAATCTACGAACGTAACAACGTAGGGATGCCCAAGGTGTCATCTGCTAAAACAAGGATTAAAGGGATTAATTGTCAATGCAAAATAAATACATACAATACAAAGCTGAACAATTCAAATGCAATAGATATTATAAAACAATACAACATTGTTATAGATAGTACCGACAATCTAAACGCTAGATATGCTATTAGTAGCGCCTGCGAATTACTGCATAAAATACATATATATGGAGCGATTTCATCCTTTACGGGGCAGGTAAGCGTATTTAATTACAGAGGCAGTCTAAGCTACAAAGATGTTTATCCTGCTCTATCATCCAACACCAATATCAATTGCAGCTTCAATGGAGTTTTAGGAGTACTCCCTGGGCTCATTGGACTCATCCAAGCAACAGAAGCAATAAAAATTACTTTAGGAATTGGAAAAATTTTAAATGGGCAATTATTGGTTTACAATGCACTTAAAATGTCATTTCATAAAACAAAATTTAGGCAAGCCAAAAATAACAACACATGTCAGTATCTTCCAAAGGCGATAGATAATCTAGACAATAACAGATATAAATTCATTACAGTTCAAGAAATTCAAGAAATAAATCATCAGAAATTATACTTGATTGATATTCGCACTTCCACAGAATACAAAATAGATCATTTGAAAAGTGCAATTAATATACCACTGGACAAACTACGAAAATATAAAAATCTAGACACTTTGCTTATACGATCTACTAACAAGCTAGTTATTCTTTATTGCAACTCATACTCAAGATCTCATGCTGCCTCTAATATTTTAAGCACCAAGAAAATTCAACATAAGGTTTTAAGCCTAAACGCGTGAATAATGTATTTATTTTAAATAAGTAAATTTAACAAAGAAAAGGAAAGAGAGGGATTCGAACCCTCGTTAGTGAAACACTAAACAGCATTTCCAATGCTGCGCCTTAAACCACTCGACCATCTTTCCAATTATCAACAAGAGATGATATAATTTACTGCAACCGGTTGCAATATATCACACATAATGATTATTGTATACAATACTGACGCAATAAGCCAATACTTTCTATTACAAATATGTCAATTAAAAACGTAAAACTAATATTGAACCAAAATATTAATCATCTTGGCTCGGAAGGAGATATTGTACACGTATCAAAAGGATATGCAAGAAATTACTTATTACCTAGCGGCATAGCCGAGCCAATTACTTTAGCAAAAATTAAGTACTTCGACAAACTTGAAAAAGAAAGAAAGCAAAACAAGAAACAAGAAAGGCAAAAAGCAGAAGAAGCTAAAGAGTATCTAGAATCAATCAAAAAATTTACTATCAAAAGAAAAATCAGTAGCAATGATACAATTTTTGGTAGCGTCGGGGAAAGAGATATCGTAGAAGTAATTAATCAAACAACTGGCCTCAATGTACAAAAATATCAGCTTAATCTACCGGAATTAAAAACAGTCGGCATGCATGAAATAGAAATAAATCTCATGGACGACATAACAGTAACCATACAACTGCAAATTTTGCCCGAAACTTCATAGGTTACATATTCAAATATTTGACTAATGCTATTTATGTACAGAGAATATGTTTAGTCAAGATTATTTAATTAAGTATCACCACTCATTGCCCCCCCAGCATTATCTAGCAGAAGAGATTTTGCTGGGCGGTATATTAATCAACAGTAAAATTATTGAGGCTACGCTTGCTCAATTAAGCATAACAGCTTTTGCATTAGAAGCACATCGCCTAATTTACAGAAGTACAATTGACCTATATATTCAGGAAAAATACATAGATCCAATAGCATTAATTACTACTTTATGGGAGCTAAACTTGCTAAATCAAGTCGGTGGCATCCGGAAAATTCTTGATTTATTAAAGCAAGGGCAGATATTCGTGTCCAATATGTCAGATGAAGCTACGGCTCATTACTACATTAAACTAATTAAAGATGCATACGTAAAGAGGCTTCTAATACAGTACGGATATAGCATTGTTAAGTTGGCGCAAATATCGTCAATAGAGAATACAACAATATTTTTTAAGGCCGAAAAATATATTCAATGTATCAAGAATACAATAATTCAAGATACAAACAATACGATTAATTCTAATTTAATTAAAATTTTATTCAATATCAAAAACAGCCACATACAATCTCATCAGAATCAACTTTCGTCTGGCTTTGATTCGTTAGATCGGCTGATAAGAGGTTTCGATAAAAGTGATCTAGTAATCATAGCTGGTAGGCCATCAATGGGCAAAACATCACTTAGTCTAAATATGGCCTTAAATCTTTTAAAGAAGAAATATCAAGGAATTTATATTTTCAGCCTGGAGATGTCGCGTGAGCAGATTTTGTACAAATTGTTATCCATGGAATCTGGGATACCATTGCGCAAACTTAAAGCAGGAGAAATCAATAATCAAGACTGGGTTGCTTTGCAGCAAATTACACATCAGTTAATGCAATCTATTATTTACATTGATGATTCTTCCAACCTGTCTCTTAAGCATCTTAGCTCGAAAGTGCGATCACAAAATCAAAGCCACAAAGAAATAAGCCTAATTATCATTGATTACCTGCAACTATTACGGTTGAACAATCCCTTAATTAAAAATAGAGCTGAAGAATTATCAGTGATTACTCGGGAATTGAAAATACTAGCAAAAGAGTTTAATATACCAATTGTTATACTTTCTCAACTAAATAGAAACTTAGAAAGCAGAATTAATAAAAAACCTCTTCTATCCGACTTGCGGGAAAGTGGGTGTGTAGGTAGAAAGAGCAAAGTTTTATGCAGGCATAAGAAACAACAAAAGTCTTTATGCTATCATAAAGCTTTGCCGCGAAAACTTCAAATACAAAATCATCTAATCAGAGAGAATAATTGGATAATACATGGTCAACACCAATATTTGTATATGCTCCAGAATACAAGTTCAACAATCATACAGATGACGCATAATCATCGTATATTCACATCAACAGGGTGGATAAAAGGAGATAAAGCCAAAAAAAGGATGGACTTAGAATGGGAAACAAATTATTTCAGCAGGAATAAAAGAAGAAAAATAAAATCCATCAAGCTGTATCAAAAAAAACCTTCTTATGACTTAAAAGCAGAAGAAACAAAAATGTTCTGCTGCAATCAATCAATACTAACACACAACTCAATTGAACAAGATGCGGATTTAGTACTCATGCTTTACCGCGAATCATACTACAATCATAACGCTGAAGATATTCATCTTACAGAAATTATCGTATCTAAGCATCGGAATGGACCAACTGGTACGATTAACCTACATTTTGACCCGAGTTTATCAAGTTTTACAGATATATCATCTTAAATTACCAAGGTACTATTAAAAATAGCAATATAATGCTATGCTATGTAGCATAGCATTATAAGCCGAGATAGCTCAGTTGGTAGAGCAGTGGATTGAAAATCCTCGTGTCACCAGTTCAAACCTGGTTCTTGGCATAAAATTCAAATATCAAAAAAATATCTTAATCAGATATTATTAAATACACATATTCCAATCTACACGACACAAAATCGATAATGAAAACATGCCTAAAATATTTATTGTAATATTTTAGCTGATCTGGTGGATGAATTCTATGACGGAAGTAATTCTAATTTTTCTCCTAATAGAACCGTGACTTCGCCATCATCAGTAACATCAACAACAGCGCTGTCACCTGCTTTAATTTTTCCAGACAATACTTCCTCAGCAAGACTATCTTCTAATAAACGCATAACAGCTCGGCGCAATGGTCTTGCGCCGTAGCTTGGATTATAACCTTCATCAACAAGACGATTTTTAAATCTCTCAGTCACATCTAGCTGTATCTCTTGCTGCTTGATACGTTCAAAAACATCAGCAAGCATCATATCTGCAATTTCTCTTACTTCATCTTTAGTTAGCTGCCTAAAGACAATTATTTCATCTAAACGATTCAAAAACTCTGGCCTAAAATACTGTTTTAATTCTTCATTTACTAAAGTACGAATCCTATTATATTGCGACTCTACTTGAGATTCACCTAATTCAAATCCTAAACCTCCTCCTCCTTTTTCAATTACCTTAGAGCCGATATTAGATGTCATAATAAGCAAGGTATTTTTGAAATCAATAGTTCTACCTTTTGCATCAGTCAGACGACCGTCCTCTAGTATTTGCAATAACAAATTAAAGATATCAGGATGGGCTTTTTCTATTTCATCGAATAGAATCACAGTATAAGGACGTTTACGGACAGCTTCAGTTAAATAACCACCTTCGCTGTAGCCAACATAACCAGGGGGCGATCCTATCAATTTAGATACAGTATGGCGTTCCATATACTCTGACATATCCAGTCTGACCATAGCTTCTTCTGCACCAAAAAAATAAGAAGCTAAAGCTTTTGTTAGCTCTGTTTTCCCGACTCCAGTTGGTCCAGAAAAAATAAAGCTTGCAATTGGCCTGCCCGGATTTTTAAGTCCAACACGAGCTCGTCTTATTGCTCTAGAGACTGCTACAACTGCTTCATCTTGCCCTACAATTCTACCATGCAGAGTCTCTTCCATGTGAAGTAACTTTTCAGACTCGCTTTTAGTTAGCTTTGTCACAGGTATACCAGTCCAAAAAGCAACAATTTCAGCAATATCTTCTTCGGTAACAACAGGATCTTCAACATTTAACTCAGGTTCAGTTTTTTTACTTTGCGCAATAGCAGCTATTTGAGCCTTAATTTCCATCTCGCGTGTTCTATACTGCTCAGCTTTTTCGTACTTTTGCGCTCGAATTGCCTCATCTTTAGTTTTTAAAACTGTACGTAGCTCCTTATCTAATTCTCTAGCAGCTGGCGGCAATTGTGAATTAAGTAAGCGAACGCGCGAGCCCGCCTCATCTATTAAATCAATAGCCTTATCTGGCAAAAAACGATCTGAAATATACTGGTTAGCATACTTAGCAGCAGCAGCTAATGCACCATCAGACATTTTTAGCTGATGATGCTTCTCGTATCTATCACGTAAACCAAATAAAATTTCAATAGTCTCTTCTACGCTTGGCTCACCAACCATAACAGGCTGAAAGCGACGCTCCAATGCTGCATCTTTTTCAATATGCTTACGGTACTCCTCTAAGGTTGTTGCTCCAATACATTGAAGATCACCTCTAGCTAAAGCAGGCTTCAATAAATTTGCTGCATCAATAGCTCCTTCAGCAGCACCAGCACCAATCAGAGTATGAACTTCATCTATAACTAAAACTACATTATTGGCAGATTTAATTTCATCCATAATTCTTTTTAGGCGCTCTTCAAACTCACCTCTGTACTTAGTACCAGCAACTAAAAGGCCAACATCCAAAGTGATTACCAATTTATCCTCCAAGATAGAAGGGACATCACGATTGGCTATTCTTTGAGCCAAACCTTCAGCTAAAGCAGTTTTTCCAACACCCGGTTCTCCAATAAGCACAGGGTTGTTCTTAGTTCTTCGGCCCAAAATCTGAATAACTCTCTCTATTTCTTTTTGCCTGCCAACAACAGGATCCAAAACACCTTCTATAGCTAACTCTGTTAAATTCGATCCAAACTCTTCAAGAGTTGGAGTTTTACTGCGAGTTTGAACATTATTACTGCCACCCGCATTAGCCTCTGCATTGTCGCCCAGCATCTGTATTACCTCTGTGCGAATAGAAGAAACGTCAACAGCTAAATTTTCAAGCACCCTTGCCGCAACGCCTTCTCCTTCACGGACTAATCCCATCAATAAATGCTCAGTACCAATATAGTTATGGCCCAACTGTCGTGCTTCTTCTAGAGATAACTCTAAAACACGCTTTGCCCTAGGAGTAAAAGGTATTTCAACAGCAACAAAACCAGAGCCTCTCCCGATAATTTTTTCTACTTCAATACGAGCATCTTTTAAATTTACATTCATTGACTTAAGAACTTGTGCAGCTATGCCTGTCCCCTCTCCAATTAAACCCAATAAAATTTGCTCTGTACCAACAAAATTATGGCCTAAGCGTCTTGCTTCTTCTTGAGCAAGCATAATAACTTTAATTGCCTTCTCAGTAAACCGTTCAAACATTTGAATAAATATAACAAAATCTATTACCTTTGATACTAATCAATATTAGCACAGTTTTTCTGCGAACTTAACAGATAAACAAAAAATCATTACTTACTCCAGAAGATAATCAATTTTTTTAACACATTTGCGCTATTTTAACTGATAACAGATTAGTAATAGCAAAGTTAATCACATGAGGTTTCGAATAATTAAAGGCAGTGAATAACACAATATTATGGCAAATAAATCAAAAGAATTTGCTTGCAAATATAGTGCTGTATCTCGTCAAGGATAAGATGAACTAGCAAAAGTAAAGCAGTACTCTAAAGTAAATTCAACTAGTGTCTTATTGACATCTTAAGCCTTGATCTAAATCATGCATCGCTGATATAATATAAGTTGACGGATACATAATTAGAATATTCAATGCAATAATTGCTAACTTAAATCTTGACGGACGCAATAAAGAGCTTGATATTAAATTGAATCGGCACTAAAATAAAAACATACATTATTTTATTAAAATATGGTAACAGATTTCATTGTTAACAATAAAAAAAACCTAGTAAGAGCGGTTGAAAAATCGCATCTTAAGCCAGATTTGCCAGATATACAAATAGGTGATTCTATTCGAATGGGCCTGTTGATCAAAGAAGGCAGCAAAGAAAGAATTCAATACGCAGAAGGAGTTGTAATTGCTAAACATAATGCTAACTTGAATACTACGATTACAATCCGAAAAACTATGCAGGGAATAGGAGTTGAAAGGGTTTATGTCTTAAATTCACCTCTTATTAAAACGGTCAACGTAATGCGAAGATCCAAAGTACGTAGAGCAAAATTATACTATTTAAGAGAAAGATCAGGTAAAGCCACAAGATTAAAGCAAAAGTTTACGTAAGAAGCGCGATTCTATGGATACAAAATAAACCATGGAATTTATTGGACACATAACTCAGTTAGGTAGAGTATTGCGTTGACATCGCAAAAGTCGCTGGTTCGAATCCAGTTGTGTCCAACTGCAAATACTTAAATATATTTAATCCTGCATATAATATACAAAATCGATATAAAGATTGCAATCTGTTAAGATTGTATGCTATTATTTTGTAATAATAAGTTGGGGTCGGTGCCCGAGCGGTTAATGGGGGCGGACTGTAAATCCGCTGGCTTAGCCTACGTTGGTTCAAATCCAACCCGGCCCATAAATCTTCTAACTGAATACAAGTTACAGTATACTAAAGTATTTACCTAGCCCTTATAGCTCAATGGTAGAGTATCTCCTTGGTAAGGAGAAGGTTATGAGTTCAATTCTCATTAAGGGCTTTCACTATTCTAAATTTACAATCATTACTTTGCTACCATATTTATTTTCCTAGACTGCTTTTGAATTCCTATCATTTGGGAATTACTTTTGCCAGGTGCAACCATTGGATAACAATTTTCATCTTCAACTACGTGACAATCCAATAACACTGGTCCTACATGATTCATGAAGATATCAAAAATTTCATCCATGCGATGTCTCTCAGAAACAACTAGGCCTTTGATACCGTAAGACTGAGCTATCTTGGTCAAATTAGGTGCTCCTGATTCCATATTAGAATGAGAATACCTTTCGCCGTAAAAAGCCTGCTGCCATTGGCGCACCATGCCTTGCCATTTATTATTAATCACTAGTATTTTGATAGGTAGTTGATATTGAGCAATGGTACCAAGCTCTTGAATATTCATTTGAAAACTTGAATCGCCACTTATGCAAACAACATTACTGTCAGGAAAAGCAATTTGTGCGCCAATGGCAGCAGGTAAACCATATCCCATAGTACCTAATCCTGCACTAGACATCCAGCGCCTTGGCAATACATTTAAAAATTGCGCTGCCCACATTTGATGCTGCCCTACATCTGTAGTGTAGTAAGAACCGCTAGAATGCTGATTCAAATGACTTAGCACCTCTTGAGGAGATATTTTGGAAATATGCTTAGGAACTAGCAGAGGATATTGCTGTTTCCATTTTTTGATTCTTTCCTTCCAAGAATAAGTGTGAGTACTGTCTGTATTTCTCGACTCCATCAATGTAATCAATTCACTAATAATATCTTTAATATCGCCAACTATTGCAACTTGAGGGATTCTATTTTTTCCTATTTCAGCAGGATCAATATCGATGTGGATAACTTGTGCATTGCACGCAAACTCATCTAATTTTCCAGTGACACGATCGTCAAATCTTGCACCTAAAGCTATTAGTAGATCGCATTCACTAACAGCAAAATTTGCGTATGCAGTTCCATGCATACCTAACATACCTAATGCTAGCTCATGATTTTCGTCAATGATTCCTTTGCCCATTAATGTTGTTGTTATAGGTATTTGAGCCATTTCGGCTAAAATTTTGACCACCTGAAAAGCATTAGCAATTATGGAGCCACCTCCAACATATAGTAAAGGCTGCCTTGCTTCTTTAATCAAATCTGCAATTTTTATGATTTGAGCATTATGAGACTGAATCACTGGCTTGCACCCAGGTAAATTAATTTTCCCTGGTTCTACGGGCTCGTAAAAACATTTTTCTAGTCCAACGTCCTTAGGTATATCTATTAAAACTGGGCCCGGTCTTCCATGACTTGCTAAGTAAAATGATTCAGCAACGATTTTTGCCATATCCTCTGGGCTTCTTACTACATATGAATGTTTTACTACTGGCAATGTTATGCCAAATATATCTACTTCTTGAAATGCATCTGTTCCTATAAATGGTCTTGCTACTTGTCCTGTAATTATTACCATTGGAACAGAGTCCATTTGAGCTGTTGCTATGCCAGTTACTAAGTTAGTTGCACCTGGTCCAGATGTTGCAAAACATACACCAGTTTTGCCTGTAGATCTAGCATATGCATCAGCAGCATGAGCTGATCCTTGCTCATGCCTACCTAAAATATGTTTAATTAAGCCTTTTTCTTCCCAGGAGTATAGCTCATCATATATGGGTAAGATAGCACCGCCTGGATACCCAAAAATATGAGATACCTTATGTCTGACTAGGCTATCTATTAATGCGAAAGCTCCGGTCTGATATTGAAGTGTTTTATTCATTCAAAGTTAATTATATGTTTATTATTAGATATTATAGTTTATAAGGTAGTTATCTATAAAGATCTAAAAACAATAACCATAAACTATATAGTATATTATATATGTCCGATTTTTTTATTTAAACTGTTTTTATAATTATTTTCAGTTTATCGAATTGCTATTATTTAGACCGTGTCTGCATACCCCAACATTGATTTTAAGATGCTATACAATAAAATTAATAAGATTAATATTGCAGATAGATAATTAATTTTCTGATTCTTTAATGACTTAAAAACAGGGTAAAAAGTTGTCAAGAAAAACCCAAGCAATACAGAGATAATAAATTTTGGGAATTTACTTATGTTCTGCCAAAAAGTATACATATTTAAGTTTTATGATTTGGTTTAATTGAAAATTGAACGATATGCATATTATTATGTATAAAGTTGGCCAGTGAAAAATCAATACATCTTATTGATTTTTATGAATAATATATTAAAAATTATACGGTGATTTTATTATATTTTGGCTACATATTCTGTAATTATTATCATTCTAATTAAAGCATAAATTCTATGAATTATTCTCATAATATACATCTGCTAGAGCAGTTACTACCATTTATTTTAGAACTGCGAGGCAAAACTGTTGTAATAAAATATGGAGGCGCGGCCATGATAAACCAGCGGCTTACTGCTCGAGTAACCAAAGAAATTGCTTTGTTGGCTCATTTTGGTATCAAGGTTATTGTTGTTCATGGAGGAGGGCCATTTATAAATGATTGGTTGAAGAAATTCCAAATTGATCCTAGTTTTCAGGATGGTATCAGGGTGACTGATCCGTTGACTATGGATGTTGTGCAAATGGTTTTAGCTGGCAAAGTGAATAAAGATCTAGTTGCCTTAATAAGTAAGGAGAAAATTAAAGCATTGGGTATATCAGGCAAAGATGCCAATATTCTTCTTGCAGATCCTTTATGTACGTCCCCCAGTAATCGGGTTGCTAATGTTAAAAAGGTTGATGTTGAATTACTGACTTTACTGACCGCTCATAGATATATTCCAGTTATTGCTCCTATTGCATCTGATTCCGATGGTTTATCGTATAATGTCAATGCTGATATTGCAGCTGCTGAAATAGCTTCTGCTGTAGATGCGGAAAGTTTACTGCTTTTAACAGATACCCCTGGAATATTTATTAATCCTGATAACGCGTCAAATGCAGTTGAATCTTTAACTGTTGATCAGACGGCTAACTTAATAGATAAGGGTATTATAAGTGGAGGAATGCTGCCTAAAGTAAGTAGCTGTATCAGTGCTTTATCTCGAGGTGTAAATTCTGCATATATAATAGATGGCCGTATGTCATACAGTATTTTGTTGACTCTACTAACTAATGCAACAATTGGCACATGTATTGTTCGATAACATTGTATCAAATTTGTGATTCTGATAATATAACCTTTAGAAGGTACAGAAAGGCTCAATAGCTCAGTTGGTTAGAGCAGGGGACTCATAAGCCCAAGGTCGCAGGTTCAAATCCCGCTTGAGCCATATAATTATTGTTATGCAAATAATTATTCGCTCTGTTCTTTTGCTCTTTCGTATGTTATCATCTTCTGTAGGCTGGAGAGGTGGCTGAGCGGTTTAAAGCGGTAGATTGCTAATCTGTTGTACATTCTTTATATTGTACCGAGGGTTCGAATCCCTCTCTCTCCTACCTAATTTTCAAGGGACTGTAGTTCAACTGGTTAGAGCACCGCCCTGTCACGGCGGAAGTTGCGGGTTCGAATCCCGTCAGTCTCGTTTTTTGCTTTACCTTACAATTGCTTAACGTACTCTTGTTTAACTGGTATTAATGTATATCCAGAGATTATTTTCTCTAAAGTTTTTCCGTCAATAGTTTCTTGCTCAAGCAACATATCTACCAGTTGATCTATTACTACTCTATTATCTTCTATAATTGACAATACTTGTTTGTGGCATTCTGCAACAATCCCTTGAACTTGTTTATCTATTTGAATAGCTATTTCGTCTGAATATTCGCTGCTGGTGTTCATGCCTCTTCCTAAGAATGGATTACTGCTCTCGCTTTCAAGAGATAGAGGACCTATTTTTGACATTCCAAATCTAGTAACCATCTGCCTAGCCATTGATGTAACTTGCTGCAGATCATTACTCGCACCAGTTGTTACTTCTGTATTGCCAAAAACTATTTCCTCTGCAGCTCGGCCTCCTAGAGCCCCCATGATCCTGGCCATAATTTGTGTTTTAGATATTAACGATTGGTCATCATTAGGCACAAACCACGTTAGGCCTCTTGCTTGTCCTCTAGGAACTAAAGTAACTTTTTGTACCGGATCATGATCTTTTAATAGCGTTCCAACAATTGCATGGCCAATTTCGTGGTATGCAATTAGTCTTTTACTCTTGCTGTTGACAAGATGCGTACCTTCCATACCAGCAACAATCCTATCAATTGATGCATCCACCTCTGCCATAGTTATTGCATTTTTTCTTTTTCTTGCTGTTATAATCGCAGCTTCATTTAGTAAGTTGGCTAAATCTGCACCAGAAAAACCCGGAGTTCTTCTTGCAATTGTTTTTAGAGATATATCTGTATCCATTTTTTTGTTTTTAGCGTGCACTTCAAGTATCGCTAAACGTCCGTTTAAGTCTGGAACATCTACTGTAACTTGCCTGTCAAAACGACCCGGCCTTAATAGGGCCGAGTCAAGTATGTCTACTCTGTTTGTTGCTGCTATTACTATAATTCCAGTATTACCTTCAAAACCGTCCATTTCGGTTAGTAGCTGATTTAATGTTTGCTCTCTCTCATCGTTTCCTCCTCCAATGCCGGTACCTCTTTGTCTACCTACTGCATCAATTTCATCAATAAATACTATGCATGGTGCATTCTCTTTCGCCTTCTTGAACAGATCTCTAACTCTAGAAGCTCCAACTCCAACAAACATTTCTACAAATTCTGATCCAGAGATACTAAAAAAAGGTACATTAGCTTCCCCTGCAATTGCTTTAGCTAGTAGTGTTTTTCCTGTACCAGGAGGTCCAACCAGCAGAACTCCTTTTGGTATTTTTGCTCCTACAGCCGTGAATGAGTCGGGTTCTTTTAGAAATGTTACAACTTCTTGAAATTCTTCTTTTGCCTCATCAACACCTGCAACATCGTTAAAAGCTACCCCAGTCTTTGCTTCCATTTGGAACAGTGCCTTTGATTTGCCAAATGACATGGCTTGCCCTGGTCCACCAGCGTTATTTCCAGATCTACGAAAGAGTATTGCCAATCCACCAATAAATAAAAGAGGAAAGAATAAATTACCTATCAAATTTAAAACAGCTCCATTGGTTTTAGGTGGATGTGCATCAATGTCTATCTGAGCCTTCCTAAGTTTTGTGATTAATTCTGGTGCATTTGCAGGCAGCTCTACTCTGATTTTCTGCACTCTATTGCCTAATTCTGGCCCTAATGCCTCTACTATTGCCGTGTGCCCATTATCGTACATGTCTACTCGCTTTATCCAGCCCATGTCTAGGTATTCTAAGAATCGACCATAGGTCATTCTTGAGTTTGCTACATTGTTATCAATATCGGTTGTTGCAGGAGTTAAGAATCCTTGCCAAAGAAAAAAGCCAATTACGAGCAATGGCAAAGACCATAACATGATAGTTTTCCATGATACTTTCATTATTTAATACCTCTCTTGTAGATGATATATTCTGCTGCAAATGTAACAATTCTATTAGATTTTAGGCAATTAAAATAAGATTTTATTATCACAATCTGCGCTTTAAGCGATTTGTTGTTACAAAAGTTATGCAAAATCCTGGCAAAATTGTATATTTTATAGTATATATACTTTTAAATTAAATATTTCTATTTGGTATTTGTTATATGTTAAAGAAAGGAACCTCTGTAAAGATTGCGAGAAAAGAGTCTTATTGGTATCAAGACGTAGGTACTGTTGTTAAAGTAGATACTGGTATTAAGTATCCAGTTTTGGTAAGATTTCAAAAAGAGACTTATGGCGGCGTAAATAGTAATAATTTTGCAGAAGATGAAGTGGTTGAAGTAAAATCTTAAGATTTATTATCTTTATCAAGCATATTTATATATTAATATGCTTGATCTTATTATATACAGTATTTACTGTTGCTTAGCTGCCCAGTGTAGCCCAATCAACATCAACATTTTCTAGCACCAATGAAGAATTATAAATCTGCAATATGATTAAAAGGAATAAAAAAAATAATAGCATAAATACTGCCATTATAGGTGTTGTCCCCCAGCCAGGTGCTACTTTGCCATATTCTGAATTTAAAGGTCTTAAAATTTCTCCTAATCTAGTTCTTAGTGCCATAATTTTTTCTTAAGTTTTTGTTATAATCTAGGGTAAGCAATATGCCTACACTATACGTATCTTTTATTTCTATTAATATGGAAACAGCAACATTTTTAAGTATCTTTATTTCCAGTCTATTATTGGGTATAACTAGCTATTCTATTTATACAGCTTTTGGTCCTTCGTCAAAGAATTTAAGAGATCCTTTTGAAGAGCACGAAGAATAATGTGAAAGTTTTGCAACTCTCCATAGCTTAGTTTTTGGAGAGCTATCCTTGTATGGTGCAAATTATGAACTTATTTTGCTATTCTTGGAGGATCTCTGAAGAAAACCGCGAAGAATATAACCATTAATGTGCCCGTCAATAAAAATACATATACCAGAGCTTCCATGTTGATCTCCTCAATGTTTTAGCTAATTTGATTGTCAATTTATTGATTGACTTATTCTTAAACTGCACCTTGTTTTTTACTGCTTCTATCACCTAGTTTTTGGAATGCACCAAATTCAACTTGTTCTGTAACTTCAGCACCAATTCCTGCAAAAACATCTCTAAAGATTGTTCTTGAACCATGCCATAAATGGCCAAAAAAGAAAATAAGAGCAAAATTAGCGTGCCCAAATGTGAACCATCCTCTTGGACTACTTCTGAATACACCGTCAGATTCTAAGGTAGTACGGTCAAATTCAAATACTTCACCTAATTGCGCTTTACGAGCGTATTTTTTAACGCTAGGAGCGTCTTTAAACACTTTGCCGTTTAATTTTCCTCCATAGAAGTTTACTGTTACTCCTACTTGTTCGATACTATATTTAGATTCTGCTCTGCGGAATGGTATATCTGCTCGAATAATACCATCTTTATCCACAAGAATCACAGGAAAAGTCTCAAAAAAAGCAGGCATTCTTCTTACGGTCAGCTCTCTACCTTCTTTATCTTGAAAAATTGGATGACCAAGCCAAGACTCTGCTATTCCATCACCTTTATCCATTGGGCCTGATCTAAACAGTCCACCTTTAGCCGGATTATTGCCGATGTAATCATAAAAAGCTAATTTATCTGGTATTTTGGACCATGCTTCAACTGGATTTGCTCCTTCATTTAGTGCATTTTCAACTCGTCTTTCAATTTCTTGCTGAAAGTATCCGCTGTCCCACTGATATCTGGTTGGTCCAAAAAGCTCAAGTGGGGTTGTTGCTGAGCCATACCACATTGTTCCACATGTAATAAAAGCACTGAAAAAGACTGCAGAAATACTACTTGAGAGAACAGTCTCGATATTGCCCATTCTTAGGGCTCTATATAGTCTTTGCGGAGGTCTAACTGTTAAGTGAAAAACCCCAGCTAAAATACCCACTGTGCCTGCTGCAATATGATGAGATGCAATGCCACCTGGATTAAAAGGGTTAAATCCATCTGGTCCCCATGCAGGTGCAACAGGCTGTACTTTCCCTGTAACTCCGTAAGCATCAGAAACCCATATGCCTGGACCAAATAAGCCTGTGGCATGAAAAGCACCGAAGCCGAAGCAAAGTAAGCTTGACAACAGAAGATGAATGCCAAAAATTTTTGGCAGATCAAGAGCGGGCTCGCCGGTTCTTGGATCTCTGAATAGTTCCAGATCCCAGTAAACCCAATGCCATATGGATGCTAAAAATAGCATGCCTGATAAGACGATATGAGTTAAGGCTACTCCTTCAAAGCTCCATAGCCCAGGGTTTGAAACGCTTTCTCCTGTAATACTCCATCCACCCCAGGAGTCTGTTACCCCTAATCGAGCCATGAAAGGCATAACAAACATCCCCTGTCTCCACATTGGATTAAGTACAGGATCTGATGGATCAAAGACGGCTAGCTCATATAATGCCATTGAACCTGCCCATCCTGCTACAAGAGCTGTGTGCATTAAGTGGACAGAAATTAAGCGACCAGGGTCATTTAAGACTACTGTATGAACACGATACCATGGTAATCCCATTGAAGTTTTCATCCTCCTTCGTTACTGTAAATATGCTTTTTCCTTTCTTACGTACTTATCTTTTTAACTTTCTATTGTATCACATCTATATATTATAACATTCTTGGCTTCCGAAATATATTTTTTACTTAATCTTCGAATTTATTAGAGATTAGTTTCCATATCAAAGCAAGGCAAATTAGATTGCTGCCAATAAATAGTGCAAATATTGTTATTACTGTTACTGAGCCCCATACGTTCTGCATGATAATTGATTCACAATTCCAGGATTGGTTTAAATATGCATAACGTACGGTTTCAATTGCATAGCTTAATGGGTTAATGCTTGCAATTACTTGAAGCCATGAAGGCATGAAGATTAGAGGAGCTAGAGCTGTGCTTGAAAATAACAAAGGTAAGTTGATGATTATAATACACGCTAGCAGCTCCACATGTCCGGGCAGTAGGAACCCGAGCATAAGACTGATGTTAGTAATGCTATTGCCTAATAGGAATAATATCCATATTATAAGTTGTATATTGTGAAAATTTGGAACAGCTGTGCCTTTTAGTGAGCATGTATATATAATGCTTGTGACTTGTAGAACATTGTTGCAGAAAATATTAAATGACGCAGAAAGAATAATTGAATACCTGGAGTGTAAAGGAGAGCTTAATAGCCTATTGAAGAAGCCGAATTCGCGATCAAAAATTAAAGGTAGTCCTGCATTCAATGAAGAAGTGAAGGCCGTGAATACAATCATGCCACTACTCATGAAATCACTATATTTATCTGTTGATGTAAATAGTTGCACAGGAGCATTTTGAAATAAAGCACTGAACAAAAGGAGCCATAGTAAAGGCTGTATAATGCCGGTCAGCATTAAAGATGGCCTCCTGCGGTTTTGAATAAACAATCTTTTAGTTAGAGCGCATATTTCTTGTAGATATTTTTGATTTAACTGATCATAATATCTTCTGGTGAAATTAGGATGCAGAACACCAAACTTGTTTACGTGAAGCATTGTTTGCATAGCTTGACAATTATATATTAAGGTTTTTTAAATATTATAAACTTATAAAAAAAAATATTTATTTTTTTGAGCTTAGATGATGTCAATCATAACATTTTTAAGCTTTTAGTGATTAATTTTATCCTTAATTATTTAATCTTTAATATCGAGGTTTAAGTAGTATTTGTATCTACTTGAATGTATTATGTATGATAGATAGTGATGGAGGAAAATATGGCTGAATATAAGATAACGCTTGAACTGGAAGATGAGTCAGTAGTTACTATTACGTGTAAAGATGATGAATATATCTTAGATGCGGCTGAAGAACAAGGTATTGATCTACCTTATTCGTGTCGAGCTGGTGCATGTTCTACCTGTGCAGGCCTTGTGAAAGAAGGCACAGTGGATCAATCTGATCAATCATTTCTGGACACAGACCAGGAAGCAAATAATTATATACTTACTTGTGTTGCTTATCCAAAAAGTGATTGTACTATTTTAACCCACCAAGAAGATGGCTTATACTAGATTTTAGTTATATTTACGTAAAATAACTAAAGAGTATCATTAGCAACTAATGATACTCTTTAATATTTTTCTTTACAGATTTTGCATTACAGCTTGACTTCGATATCGACTCCAGCCGGTAGATTTAATTTCATAAGAGCATCAATCGTTTGAGAAGATGGATCATATATATCAATAATTCGCTTATGTGTTCTCAGTTCAAAATGTTCTCTTGAATCTTTGTCTACGTGAGGTGAGCGCAGTACGCAATATATCCTTCTTTTGGTTGGTAGAGGAATAGGGCCAACTGAAATAGCATTAGTTCTTTCAGCTGTTTCTACAATGTTTGCGCATGATGTATTGAGCAGATTGTGGTCATATGCCTTCAGTCTAATTCTGATGTTATTTTTTTGCTGGACTGTCATGTATTTATTTTTGTTTATAATTAGCTATTGATCATTACTCTAATATTTTTGATACTACTCCTGCCCCTACTGTTCTCCCTCCCTCTCTTATTGCAAAGCGCATCCCCTGCTCAATTGCAATTGGATTAATTAATTGAGCACTCATCTTAATGCGATCACCGGGCATCACCATTTCTGCAGCTGATCCGTCGTCAGCAGTAAATTGCGTAATTGTGCCGGTTACATCAGTTGTTCGTACATAAAATTGCGGTCGGTAGCCGGAGAAGAATGGAGTATGGCGTCCGCCTTCTTCTTGAGTTAAAATATATACTTCTGCTTCAAATTGCGTATGAGGTGTTATGGTACCGGGTTGAGCAAGAACCATCCCCCTTTCAATGTCTTTTTTTTGTATTCCTCTTAAGAGAATTCCGATATTGTCGCCGGCCATCCCCTCGTCCAATGTTTTTTGAAACATTTCTAATCCAGTAATAGTAGTTGTTCTAGTTTCTCGTAGTCCTACTATTTCAATTGTATCTCCAACCTTAATTATGCCTCTTTCTATTCTTCCTGTGGCAACTGTGCCCCTCCCTGTGATTGAGAAAACATCTTCTACTGCCATTAAGAATGTTTTGTCTATATCTCTTTCAGGAGTCGGTATATAATTATCTATTGCATCCATAAGTGCATGAATTTTATCTACCCATCGATCATCTCCTTTCTGAGCTTCAGGATTTTTAGTTACATAATCCAATGCTAGCAGTGCTGATCCAGTTACAAAAGGTATGTCATCGCCTGGAAAATCATACTGAGCTAGCAATTCTCTGACTTCTAACTCTACTAACTCTAGAAGTTCTTCATCATCTACTTGATCTTCTTTATTGAGGAATACTACTATGTTTGGTACGCCAACTTGCTTTGCAAGCAGGATATGCTCTCTTGTTTGAGGCATAGGACCATCAGCAGCTGATACTACTAGTATAGCGCCATCCATTTGTGCCGCTCCTGTGATCATATTCTTTACATAATCAGCATGCCCTGGGCAGTCAACATGTGCATAGTGTCGCTTGCTTGTTTCGTATTCCACGTGCGCTGTATTTATTGTAATTCCTCGTGCTTTTTCTTCAGGAGCTGCGTCAATCTCGTCAAATTTTTTCAACTGTGTTGCTCCAGTTACTGCTAGTGTTGCAGAAATAGCTGCAGTTAGAGTTGTTTTTCCATGATCTACATGACCAATGGTGCCAATATTTACGTGAGGTTTTTTGCGCTCAAATTTTGTTCTTGCCATTGTTCTTGTACTTTGATCTAATCTAAATTGTTTGAATTACTTTTAGCGATAAATTTTTTCGTTTTTTAATATCTATAATGAGCAAATGCTTTATTTGCCTCGGCCATTCGATGAGTTTCTTCTCTTTTTCTTATGGCATTGCCATTTTCGTTAGCCGCATCCATGATTTCGTTAGCTAATTTTGTTGCCATATCTTTACCCGATCTTTCTTTGGCAAATCGAGTAATCCATCTTAGGGCTAAATTTGTACCTCTATATGCACGTACTTCAATCGGCACTTGATATGTAGAGCCCCCTACTCGCCTTGCTTTTACTTCAACAAGTGGAGTAGCATTTCGTATTGCTTTTTCTAAAATATTCAGCGGTTCGCTTGTTGCTCTGTCTTGAATAATTTCTAGGGCATGGTAAATTATTTTTTGAGCGATACTTTTTTTCCCACTTTTTAAGACCCTTACTGTTAACATGCTTACTAGCTTGCTTTTGTATATTGGATCAGGCTTAATTAATCTTTTTTTTGATGTATTTCTACGGGACATGATTGAAATTTCTATTTAAGATGATAATTTTAATTGGTTTACTGATTAGGCTTTAGGTTTTTTTGTGCCATATTTAGACCTGCTTTGCTTGCGATTTTTTACTCCTCCAGCGTCCAATGTTCCTCGCACGATATGATATCTTACCCCAGGGAGATCTTTAACTCTACCCCCTCTGATTAAAACCACTGAATGCTCTTGAATATTGTGGCCTATTCCTGGAATGTAAGCTGTAACTTCAAATCCAGATGTTAATCTTACGCGTGCGACTTTTCTGAGAGCCGAATTAGGTTTTTTAGGTGTTGTAGTGTATACTCTTGTGCATACACCTCGCCTCTGAGGGCACGATTTCAAAGCAGGAGATTTAGTCTTATGTTCTGTGTTTTTTCTCGATGATCGTACTAATTGTTGTATAGTTGGCATTGATTTAGATTAAGATGTAATTAAATAATACGATTGCGCAATTATATTGTATATATTTGATAAATCTGTTGTCAAACATCTATTTTTCTTTCTGCTCTGTAAGATTATATTTTCTTACGAATCTCTCTACTCTTCCTTCTGTATCAATTATTCTTTGGGATCCAGTGAAAAAAGGATGATTGCCAGACCATATGTCTACATGAAGTTCTGGCTTTGTTGAGCCAATAGTCATTACATGTTTGCCATCGCAGTAAACTTTAGAGTTTGGATACCATGCTGGATGTATATTATTTTTCGCCATAACAATTTATGTCCTTAAAGCTATTACTAATGAATAAATATTCTTAATTGAAAAACTACCGTTTTGAGAATTGTGGAGCTTTTCTTGCTTTTCTCAATCCATACTTTCTTCTTTCTTTAACACGAGAGTCACGAGTCAGGTGACCCTCAGCTTTAAGTGCACCCCGGTGCTCTGGATTAACATTGCACAGTGCACGTGCTACCCCTAGTCTTATGGCATCAGCTTGACCGGTTAGCCCACCCCCTTGTGCATTAACTAAGATATCATATTCTTTGTCAAGACCTAAAGTATGTAATGGCCCATAGGTGATTCTGATATAATTGGGACTATATTGCAAGTATGATTCTCCTGGCAGGCCATTTATTGTTAATTTACCTGATCCTGGAATTAATCGCACTCTTGCGATTGACGCTTTACGTCGTCCGGTCCCAGCATAGATGGTTTTTGTTGGTATAGTTGTTGCAGTCATGATTTAGCCCTCGATGTTAATTGGATTTTGAGCTGTGTGGGGATGCTTATGATTAGGATATAGTTTTAGATGTTTAAATACTTTTCTTCCTATTGCATTTTTAGGAAGCATCCGTTTAATTGCATTTTCTACAATTCTATTTGGCAACCGCTCTTGTAAATTCTCAAAAGTTTCTGTTCTTAAGCTCCCTGGCCTTCCTGTATGACTGCGATAAACTTTTTGATATTTTTTCTTGCCGCTGACTTCTATGTCTTGAGTGTTAATGACAATTACGTAATCTTTGCAATCCTGTGATGGACTGTAGTTTGGATTGTTTTTCCCTCTCAGTATTTTGCTGATTATAGTTACTGTGCGCCCAAGTGTTTTTCCTTTTGCGTCAATAAGATACCAGTTATGATTTTGTTTTTCCTGTTGCGTTATAGTTATATTCATCTGTTGATAATTGCGTAAACTGTAGTTGTATTTATTTTCTGGTGTCTAATGATGAATTTTCTCTTTCGGTAGAGTAATTCCTAGTCGCTTTTGCAATGCTTCAATAACTTCTTCGGCAGATTTTTGACCAAAGTTTTTTATCTCTAATAATTCTTCTTGTGAATAATCTAAAAGATCTGACACAGAGTGGATGTGGGCACGTTTTAGGCAGTTATATGCTCGTACAGAAAGCTGCAATTCTTCTATGAGAACTAAGCTAATTTGCTGTTGCTCTTGAATGTTTGTATCTTCAGTGGGCTTAAAGTCAATTTTTCTAAGAGGATAAAATAAGTTGGTTAATATAGTAGCTCCTTGACTTAGTGCTTCCTGCGGGGATAGACTCCCGTTTGTCCACAACTCTATAAGTAATTTTTCTTGTATGACATGAGAATCAAGCCGAATTTCTTCAACAATATAGTTAAACTTTTTGGCTGGCATAAATACTGCGTCTATTTGCAGAAAGTCCAAGGCTTTATTGTCAATTCCTTTCTCGACTAATCTATACCCTCTTCCCTGCTCGATCCTGAATTCCATTTCAAATATTGTATTATTGCATATTGTTGCAATATATTGTCTTGGATCTATTATTTCTATCTCATCTGAAATATCAAAGAGCCCAGCAGTAATAATGGCTGGTCCCTGAACGCGTACTCGCCCTATTTGCGGTTTATCTGTGTAACTTCTTAATACTACTTCTTTCAGATTGAGTAATATTTCTAAAATATCTTCTCGAACTCCTGCTATTGTAGAGAATTCATGATTGATACCGGCAATACGAACTGATACTATCGCAGCGCCATACAAATCAGATAAAATTGTTCTTCTTAGAGCATTGCCAACAGTGATGCCCTGTCCCTGTTTTAGTGGTTCCAAGATGAAGCGTCCGTACTGCTCTCTTGCTCCTTCTGTTTTTGACTCGATGCATTCTATTTGAAAATGAGTCATTGATAGAAAGTTCCTCTATTCTTAAGGATATAATGTAACGAATATGCTGGTTATCACTGCTGTATTGTAATTATACTCTGCGTTTTTTTGGCGGCCGGCAGCCATTGTGCGGAACGGGCGTAATGTCTTTTATTAATGTTATATTAATACCTGCGGCTTGCAATGCTCTTATTGCCGTTTCTCTACCCGCTCCTGGTCCATTAATCATCACTTCGCTTTGTCTCATTCCTTGATCCATGGCTGATTTAGCTGCTTTTTCTGCAGCCGTTTGAGCAGCAAAAGGTGTACCTTTTTTTGCTCCTTTGAAACCGCTGCCCCCAGAAGAGCACCATGAAATTGTTTTTCCTTTTAAGTCTGTGATAGTAATGATTGTATTGTTGAAAGTAGACTTAATGTGAGTTATGCCATTTGCAATATTTTTTCTGTTTTTACTCGAGGTGCTTTTCCTAAGTTGTCTTGCCATGTTTATATTACTAATGAAATTGATAATTTATTTTTTAGGAGCTTTTTTCTTGTTAGCCATTGTTTTCTTGGAACCCCGTCTTGTTCTGGCATTAGTTCTTGTGCGCTGTCCTCTTAAAGGCAATCCGAGCCTATGTCTTTTGCCTTTATATGAATTAATCTCCATCAATCTCTTGATATTCATTGACTCTACTCGTTTAAGATCCCCTTCAATTTGATAACTGGTGTCCAGCACTGATCTTAATCGAACAATCTCTTCATCGCTTAGGTCACTTATTTTTTTATTAGCATTGATACCTGTGGTGTCAATGATTTTTTGTGAGCTTGATGCGCTAATGCCATATATGTAAGTTAAGGCAATAATTATTCTTTTATTGCGTGGTAAATCAACGCCTGCAATTCTAGCCACTTTAACTCTCCGGTATATATATTTTTCTTAATTGTTTTTTATTTAATGTGACTGTAAAATATTTGTCACCCTTGTCTTTGTTTATGCTTTGGATTTATGCAAATTACCATAACTCTTCTGTGTCTACGAATAATCCGGCACTTTTCGCACATTTTTTTAACAGATGGTCTTACTTTCATATGGATTTTTAAGTCTAGAAATTAATAAATAAAGATATACTTATGATTATTTCATCATTGTTTCATATTGTTCTGAAATTATATATGTTTGAATTTGTTTAGCTGTATCAATTGCAACACCCACTAAAATCAATAAAGAAGTAGCGCCAAATCCTCTAAATATGTTTATTTGCGTAATCTGTCCAATTATCGAAGGAACTAGTGCAACAACAAATAAAAACAAGGCTCCTAAAAATGTTAAACGATTAATAATTTTTTTTAAATACTTATTAGTTTCTTCTCCAGGCCTTATACTTGGAATACTTGCTCCCATTTTTTTTAAGTTATCCGATAAGTCTTCTATGTTTAAAACAAGTGAAGCGTAGAAATAGCTAAATGCAATAATCAGTATACCATATGTTAAAATATACAAGATGTTACTTGATGCAAATAAGGCAGCTAACTCTTGAGGAACTATCGTAGGGAAGGCTGACTGGATATAATTTGGTAGAGCCATTGCTGCAGATGCAAAAACAATTGGCATTACACCCCCTTGATTAATTTTAAGAGGTAGATAACTTTTGGGATCAATTTGACTGCTTTTAATTAGCTGCCTAGCTGATATAACAGTGATTTTTCTTATCCCTTCTTGCACTAAAATAGTTATTACTAGCATTGATATAAATAATGGAAGTAATATCAGTAATTGATTAGCGAAATTATGACTATCTGTATTAATTGAATTCTTAAAGTTTTGCGGTATGCCAGATATAATATTTTGAAATATGAGCAACGATGCTCCATTGCCGATTCCTTTTTCTGTGATTAATTCTGAGAACCACATGATAATTATTGATCCAGCAGTGAGACTAAAAACAATGTCAAGAATAAAATCTAGGTTCCAATAAAAGACGTATGGCTTAACCCAGATACATACGCCAGCACTTTGTATGATTGCCCATCCAAGCGATAGGTATCTTGTGATCCGTGTAATTTTTTGTCTCCCAGCTTCCCCTTCTTCCTTCTGTAGATTTTCTAGTTGAGGAATAGTTTTAGTTAATAATTGCATGATTAACGATGCATTTATGTATGGCACAATTCCTAGGGCAAATAATCCGATTGTGGAAAAGCCACCTCCTGAGAAGATATTTAAAAAGTTAACTAGTGTATTATTGCTAATCTGACTGTAAAAAGCTGCATGATCAATACCTGGCACAGGTATAAAAACGCCTAGGCGAGCAATGACTAAAATTAATAGCGTTAATGTAATTTTTTTGAGCAATGTTTGTGCATTAGACATTTTTTAGATTACTTCATCTTGCCTATAGTGTGTGAAATTATATATATAGCGTTTCTTGAGCAATATTACGCTCTTCAGCTACCTCTTTAAATGTTCTCAGATTTGATAGAGCATTGAGAGCAGCTCTTGCATTATTTAATGAGTTCGATGATCCCAATTGTTTAGCCAAGATGTTTTGAACGCCTGCTAGTTCTAATACTGTACGGACTGACCCTCCGGCAATCACTCCTGAGCCCTGTGCTGATGGTCTCATTATTACTTTGGCTGCACCAGATATGCCTTGTACAGGATGGGGTATAGAGCTGAACTTTGTTATTGGTACAGCGACAGTATGCTTCTTTGCATCTGTGACAGCTTTTTTTACTGCACCTATTACATCACTTGCTTTGCCAACACCTACGCCAACTTGCCCTTTCTCATCCCCAACAACTAGAATTGCTCTGAAGCTTAACTTTTTACCTCCTTTAACTACTTTCGTAACTCTGCGTACTTGAACGACTCTTTCTTCCCAGCCGCCATCTTGTTCTTTATTCTTTTGACTCTTTTTTTTATTACTGGCCATATTATTTTGTTGAAATAATTAGAAATTAATACCTTCTTTGCGTGCAGCATCAGCTAATGCCTTAATTCTACCATGATATAGTTTTTTGCCTTTGTCAAATACCACTTGAGTAATTCCTTTTTTTAGGCATGCTTCGGCAATAGATTTGCCGATGATTGTAGCTCCACCGCATGTTGCTGACAATTGATTAGCTAACTGAATGTCATTAGATATGCTTGATTTCGATATTAAGATTTTTGCCTGACTGTCGTCTATGACCTGTGCGTAAATATGCTTATTGGATCTGAAAATGTATAGCCGGGGTCTTGTAGTCGTCCCTTTTATTTTTGCTTTCATTTATTTTCCTGCCTTACCAATTTTTTTCTTTACGATTTCGCCGCTGTATCTTATTCCTTTCCCTTTATATGGCTCGGGTGGCCTAACAGCCCTAATTTTTGCTGCTGTTTGTCCTACTGTTTCTTTGTTAGCTCCTGCGATAATAATACGTGTACTATTCTCTACTTTAATTATAATATCTGAAGGAGGATCTATGGTAACAGGATGGCTAAAGCCAACATTTAAAATGAGTTTTTTCCCATCCATCTGAGAGCGATAGCCCACGCCTCTAATTTCGAGTGACTTGGAGAATCCGTCTTGCACTCCTATGACCATATTGTTTATAAGAGTTCTTGATAAGCCATGCAGCTGCTGAGCTTTTTTGCTGTTACCTTCGGTTTTCACAGATAATATTTTCTTGTCTTCTGTAGCTTGAATGTCTACTTGAATTATCCCTTCAAGTTTTTGTGAAAGTTGACCTTTTGGGCCTTTGATGTATATTGTATTGCCTGAAATCTTTGCATCAATTTGTTTTGATAAAATAATATCTTTTTTGCCTATTCGAGACATGTTGATTATACTCCTCTGTTATTTTTACCACACATAGCACAGGACTTCACCGCCTAATCCGTTATGACGGGCCTTGCGGTCCGTCATGACACCTTTAGATGTTGAAATGACGGCAACTCCAAGTCCACCGAGAACTTTCGGAATTTCTTTGTGATTAGCATAGACTCGCAAGCCAGGCTTACTAATTCTTTTCAGCGATGTTATTACGCACTGGCGTTTTTTACCTTTATATTTTAAAGATATAAGTAAAAATGTTTCCAGCGTTTCATGTATTTCTTCAAAATGGTCTATGAATCCTTCTTCTTTAAGGACTTGAACAATATTACGAGTCATTTTTGTTGATGGCACCTGCACAATTTGATGCTTTGCTAAATTGGCATTTCTCATTCTTGTTAACATATCTGCAATTGTATCATTAACCACGTTTACTCCTTAGTCTTTTAACCTTTAATGGAATCCAAAAAATATTTAGTTATAAAAAGGCATCCCTAGTCCTTTTAATAAAGCAATACTTTCTTCGTCAGTCTTTGCTGTTGTTACAATGGCAATATCAAGTCCACGGATCTTGTCAATTTGGTCATATTGAATTTCCGGAAAAATTAGCTGCTCCTTGAGCCCTAAATTGTAGTTCCCTCTGCCGTCAAAATGATTAGTGCTTATTCCTCGGAAGTCTCTGATCCTGGGTAGCGATAAGTTAATCAATTTATTTAGAAAATCATACATTTTTTGCCTTCTTAGATTGACTGTTATGCCAATTGGAATATTCTCCCTGATTTTGAAGCCTGCTATAGCTTTTTTGGATCTTGTGATAATTGGCTTCTGTCCGGTAATTAACTTGAATTCTTCTATACTATTCTCTAGTGCTTTTGCGTTCTGAGCAGCTTCTCCTAATCCTCGATTTACTGTAATTTTTACAAGTTTTGGTACCTCATGCTTGTTTTGATAGTTAAATTTATCTTGTAGCTCACTAATGATTTTATCTTTATACAATTGCTGTAATGATGTGTTCATATCCTATGTTTTCATTAATTTGTGTTAGTTAATTTTATTAAGGTGCGCTCATACTTACCGTTAGCATCTTGTACTTTTCGGGTTCTGCTTGCAATTTGCTTGGTTGAGTCATAGAGCATCACATTTGAGCTATGAATTGGCCTTTCTTCTCTTGAAATATTTCCTGTCTCCCCTTCTCTTTGCGGCCGCACGTGTTTTGTTTTTATATTAATATCTTTTACTATGACTTGATTGGTTTTCCTAAGTATCTTAATAATAGTTCCTATTTTACCTTTGTCGTAACCTGCAATAATCTTAACGATATCTCCATTCTTGACATGCATTTTAACTTTACCATTGTGCAATTGTTTTTTCATTAAACTACCTCTGGTGCTAGTGATATAATTTTTGAAAAGTTCTTATCTCTTAATTCTCTAGCAATAGGTCCAAAAACACGCGTACCTCTTGGGTTGTTTTCTTGATTAATGATAACAGCTGCATTATCATCAAATCTTATGCTCATCCCATCATGTCTTCGTATCGTATGCTTTGTTCTAACTATTACTGCTCGAACAATGTCTGATCTTTTAATGTTCATGTTTGCAGTTGCATCTTTTACAACACCAATAACAACGTCTCCTATGCCTGCATAAAGAGGGTTGCTTGTTCCTAATACTTTTATGCACATTAATTTTCTAGCTCCGCTGTTGTCAGCAACGTTTAAATAGCTTTGCGTTTGTATCATAATATTTAATTGTATAGTTTAAGTCTATAAAGTGCCTATTTTTGAAGCTAAAATCCAAAATTTTGTTTTGCTTAAAGGGCGAGTTTCTTGTATTTTTACGACATCTCCTATGTTGCATACATTATTTTCGTCATGTACTTTATATTTCTTTGTCCGAGCTAGTATTTTGCCATATTTTTTGTGTGCTATCTTAGTTTTAACAGCCACTGTTGCAGTTTTTGTCATTTTATTGCTAATAACTATTCCGACTTTTTCTTTGATTGACATGATGTGTTTTCAATGTATAATTATTTTTTAATCACTTAATTTTTCGTGTTTAATTGTCATAAGTTGCGAAAGTTGCCTTTTGCATTGTTTTATCGTATGAGGCTTAATGTTTTGTCTCGAGCCAATTTTCATTCTGAAGTCAAACAATGTTTTTTTTATTTCTATAATTTCACTACTTATATCTTCTATTCCCATTGACCGAATCTGCTGTACCGTTAATAAATTCATTTATGACTTAGTTATAAATTTAGTTTTGATTGGTAATTTGTATGACGCTAGCTTCATTGCTTCCTTGGCTGCTTTTTCGGGAACTCCATTCATCTCAAAGAGAATGTGGCCGGGCTTAACAACTGATACCCAATACTCTGGTGCTCCTTTACCTGACCCCATGCGTGTTTCTGCTGGTCTTGCCGTAACAGGTTTATCCGGGAAAACTCTTATCCATAACTTCCCGCCTCTTTTTACGTATCTTGTGATTGTTCTGCGGGTTGCTTCTATCTGTCTAGATGTTAACCACACTGGCTCCATCGCTTGTAATGCATAATCTCCAAAAGCAATTGTATTACCCTTGGATGCTTTTCCTTTTAGCCTGCCTCTGTGTTGTTTCCGAAATTTTGTTCTTTTAGGACTTAGCATTTTTTATTACCTTATGTTTATATTTGTTTGCTTCCTGGTAAAATTTCGCCTTTGAAAAGCCATACTTTTACGCCAAGTACTCCATATGTTGTTTGTGCTATGCGATATGAATAGTCTATATTGGCCCTTAGTGTCTGAAGCGGCACTCTTCCTTCTCTTACCCATTCACTACGAGCAATTTCTGCGCCATTAAGACGGCCAGAGACTTGGATTTTAATCCCCTGTATGTTTGCTCTTTGTGCCCTTTGTACAGCTTGTCTAACAGCTCTACGAAATGCAATACGTTTTTCTAGTTGCTGCGTAATAAAATCAGCCAGCAGCCTTGCTTCTGTGTCAGGCTCGGTTACTTCGACTATGTCAACTCGTATTTGTTGGCCTCCGCCCAATAGTTTACTTAAGTCATGCCTTATATTTTCTATTCCGGTTCCTAGTCTGCCAAGTACGATTCCGGGTCTAGCTGTATTGATTTTAATTTCTATTTGATCAACTTTTCTGTTAATCTCTATTGTAGCTATGTTTGCATTGTTTAATTTATCTTCTAGATGATTTCTAATTTGGAAATCTTCTTTTAATAGCTGAGGATATAATTTATGTTTTGAGAACCATCCTGAGCGATGATGTTGCGTGATGCCAATGCGAAAGCCAAGAGGATGTATTTTTTGTCCCATAAGGTTTAAATTAACTAATTGGTAAATAAATATCGAGGAGTTATTGCTTGTGCTTAGTATTAACTAGACTTAATGTTATATGGCACGTTGGCTTATGTATGGGAAATGCTCTTCCTTGCGCTCGAGGCTGAAAACGTTTCATTTTTGGCCCTTGATTTGCAAAAGCTTTGTGAATTTCTAGTTCTTGTTTTTTAATTCCATGATTATGTTCCGCATTAGAAGCTGCAGAAACTAGGATTTTTTTTATGTTTATACATGCTCGATAGGGCATAAATTGTAGTATTAAAATAGCGTCTTGATATTTTTTGCCCCGTATCTGATTTAATATGCGATTAGCCTTTATTGGAGATAATCGCAAGTATTTGCCTGCTGCAAAAATTTCATTATCAATTTTGTCCATTTTTATTTCCTTGCTTTTCTATCGCTTTTCACGTGACTTCTAAATGTTCTACTGGGCACAAATTCACCCAGTTTATGCCCTACCATCTGATCCGATATAAATACTGGAAAATGCTGCTTTCCATTATGTACAGCAATTGTATGTCCTACCATGCTTGGTAAAATAGTTGATGAGCGCGACCAGGTTTTAATAGTTTTGTTGATTTTTGCGTCATTCATTTGATTAATTTTTTTCAGCAACTTGAAGTCGACAAAGGGACCTTTTTTTAGAGATCTAGACATATTTTGATATGTTTATAGGTTTTATATTGTAGTTTTTATTTTCTACGGCGTAAAATATAGCGATTACTGTATTTTTTACTATTCCGTGTTTTAACACCTAATGCTGGCTTACCCCATGGGGTAACTGGATGCGTTTTGCCAATTGGAGATCTGCCTTCTCCTCCTCCATGAGGATGATCTACCGGATTCATGACAACTCCTCTGACGGTTGGTTTCTTGCCTAGCCATCTATTTCTTCCTGCTTTGCCAATAGTTACATTGCTTGCATCAATATTGCCGACTTGTCCTATGCTTGCATAGCATTCTTTTCGCATAATCCTAACCTCGCTTGATGGCAATTTTAAAGTAACATATTTGCCATCTCGAGCAACTATCTGGGCATATGTACCAGCAGCCCTAACTATTTGGCCTCCTTTGCCAGGTGTTAATTCAACATTATGCACAGCAGTTCCAAGCGGTATGTTTTCCAGTGGCAATGCATTGCCAACTTCTATCGGAGAGCCCGGACCCGAAAGAACATGTGAGCCAATAGATAGCGATCTTGGATGTAAAATATATTTTTTCTCACCGTCGATATAATGCAATAAAGCTATACGCGCATTACGGTTAGGATCATACTCTACAGAAGCTACTCGCGCTCTGATCCCGTTTTTATTTCGCTTAAAATCTATTAAACGATATTTTTTCTTATGTCCTCCTCCTCTATGTCGGCATGTTATTTTTCCTTGATTATTATGACCTTTTCTATTTTGTTTTTTAGTAATTAATGATTTTTCTGGATTACTATTCGTAATCTCAGTAAAAGTAGATACGGTGCGATTTCTTGTGCCAGGTGTATATGCTCGATATAAGCGAATAGCCATGATCTCAGTGAATAAATGATTGTAGTATTTTCAATATAATCCTAAATGTTGATTAGATCAACTTTCTGGGAATAAGTTAATCTTGTCATTAGCATCTAATGTAACGATTGCTTTTTTGTATGAAGGCTTTTTGCCAATAAATCTGCCAACAGTACGTTTTTTACTGGGCAGATTTATTGTATTAATTTTAATAATTCTAACATTAAATAAATATTCAATTGCCTTTTTAATCTCTTCTTTTTTCGCCTTTCTTTGAACCTGAAAAGAATATTGATTATCTTCTAGCAATCTGGTAGTTTTATCGGTTAGTATAGGTTTATTTATTAAATCAATTAGGTTTGTTAATTTATTGTTGGCCATTATGTATTCCTGCTATAGTTGAAAGTGCATCTGTGGTAATTATCAATTTTTCAGCCTTTAATAGAGCAAATGCATTTAAATGATCAGCTTGTATGATCTCTATATTGCTCAAGTTGCGGCTAGATAGATATAGATTTATACTCTTAGACTTCACGATAACAAGAATCTTCTCTTGAGCATTTAAATTGAATCCTTCTAATATTCCCGTTAATGTTTTTGTTTTTGGTTTTGGTAGAGCTAAAGCCTCATTCGCGACCACTGTTGTATTGCTTTGCTTGTTTAATAATATGCTGCTGATTGCCAATTGTTTTTCTTTAAGATTTAGTTTATTTTTGTAGCTTTTAGACTTTGGACCGAAACTAACTCCTCCTCCTCTCCATAATGGTGATCGGGTTGACCCAGCTCTTGCTTTACCTGTTCCTTTTTGTTTCCAAGGTTTTCTTCCTCCTCCCCTTACTTCACTTCTGGTTTTAGTATTAGCGTTTCCCTGCCTCTTTTCTTGCATTTGCTTAATTAGCGCGCGATGGATAATGTATGTGTCATTATCGTTACTTGTTTTTAATTTAATTTCCTGAACATATCTGCCCGCGCTATTATTTCCATGTATTTTATACTGGATTACTCTTGATTCAGTAGTCATTGTATTAAACTGATGTGTATTAATTAAAGTTTTTAGGTGGATTGTATATTTAGAATAGCCCCGGGCTTTCCTGGAACCGATCCTTTGACAATGATAAAGTTTTGCTCTGTATTTATGTCAATAACTTGCAGGTTCTTAACTGTTGTTTTTTTACCTCCTAGCCTTCCTGCCATTTTCTTTCCAGGAAACACACGCCCAGGCGTTGTCCCTGCTCCTATCGACCCTGGTTGCCTATGATTTTTACAACCGTGCGACATCGGACCACGACTAAAATTATGTCTCTTTTGGTAGCCTGCAAAACCTTTTCCTATGCTGTTACTCCTGACACTGACTTTTTCTCCAATTTTTATTTGATCTACAGTAAGTATTTGTCCCAGAGCAAATATATTAGGGGTGTCCACTCTGTATTCTTGTAAGTATTTTAGAGCCGGAGCATTCGATTTATTTAAATGCCCTAGCTGCCCTTTGGTAAGAAGATGTGCTGCCACTTGCGAATAGCCAATCTGTACTGCATCGTAACCATCAGAATTGATTGTTTTAATTTGGGTTATAACGCATGGACCAACTTTTAAAACAGTAACTGGCATGCATGATCCATTATCGCTGAAGAGTTGAGTCATACCTATTTTAGTTCCTAAAAGACCAATAGACACGTTGTGTATTCCTTTAAAGATATCAAATTTTGCAGACAGGCTATAATTGCAATAATTTTGTTCAACTGCGTAATTATTTGTTTTTTAATGCTTTCTCGTGCGCATATTTGCCCCAATTGTATCAGTTGCCAAGACGACATGCAAGCATAGATTGAGGAAATCTCTTGAATTAAAATTTTTCCGTATTTCTTTGTTGCTAATCTTTACTTGTGCTGCAAAAAGTCGGTAATTACACCTTTTTAATTGCTCTAAGATATTGCAAAATATATTTTATCTTTACTTTGTTGCTTGATTGTCGTTATTGGTAACGAAAAAATTATTTTAGTTGTGAAAAAGGTTTTATTTAATTATGTCAAAAGTTGTAGGAATTGATTTAGGCACTACTAATTCAGTGGTTGCTGTAATGGAAGGAGGAAAGCCAACGGTTATTCCTAATGCAGAGGGATTTAGAACCACGGCTTCAGTAGTAGCATACACAAAAACAGGCGATAAGCTTGTGGGACAAATAGCTAAGAGGCAGGCTGTAATTAATCCAGATAATACATTTTATTCTGTAAAAAGATTTATTGGGAGAAAAAAGATGGAGGTGGAGCAAGAGCTTACTCAGTCATCTTATGCAGTCAATACATCGCAAGATGTTATTAAAATCCAATGTCCTGCACTAAATAAAGATTTTGCCCCGGAAGAAATTTCTGCTCAAGTCTTAAGAAAACTAGCAGAAGATGCAAGTAAATATCTGGGACAGCCTGTAACACAGGCTGTAATTACTGTCCCTGCTTATTTTAATGATTCTCAGAGGCAAGCCACTAAAGATGCAGGTAAAATAGCTGGCCTGGATGTTCTAAGAATTATTAATGAGCCTACAGCAGCATCCTTGTCTTATGGATTAGATAAGCAAGATAATGAAACTATATTGGTCTTTGATTTAGGTGGAGGAACTTTTGACGTATCAATTTTAGAGGTTGGCGACGGTGTTTTTGAGGTTTTATCAACATCTGGAGATACTCATCTTGGCGGTGATGACTTTGATCGCAAGATAGTTGATTGGCTAATTATGGAATTTAAAAACGCTGAGGGCATAGATCTTAGAGAAGATCGTCAAGCTCTCCAAAGGCTTATGGAAGCAGCGGAAAAAGCTAAGGTTGAATTGTCAAACTTGCCTCAGACCGATATTAACTTACCTTTTATTACAGCTACTAATACTGGTCCAAAGCATTTGGAGAGAAATATATCTCGTGCAAAATTTGAAGATCTGTGCGATGATTTAATTGCGAGATGTGAAGTACCAGTCAAAAATGCGCTTAAGGATGCTCAGTTGGATACTAGTAGTATTGATGAGGTTGTTTTAGTTGGTGGCTCTACTAGAATACCTGCGGTACAGAAGGTGGTCAAAAATGTAATTGGTAAAGATCCTAATCAAAGTGTTAATCCCGATGAAGTGGTAGCAATTGGTGCTGCGGTTCAAGCTGGGGTTTTAGCGGGTGAAGTCAAAGATATTCTATTGCTTGATGTTACCCCTTTATCTTTAGGTGTTGAAACTCTAGGAGGTGTCATGACTAAGATCATAGCTCGTAATACTACAATACCCACAAAAAAATCAGAGGTATTTTCTACGGCTGTTGACAATCAGCCTAATGTAGAGATCCATGTTTTGCAGGGAGAAAGAGAGTTTACGAAAGATAATAAAAGTTTGGGTACTTTTAGGCTTGATGGCATAATGCCTGCGCCGCGTGGCGTACCTCAGATTGAAGTAACTTTTGATATTGATGCCAATGGCATCTTGTCTGTTAAAGCTGTTGATAAAGGTACTGGCAAAGAGCAATCAATTACTATTACTGGAGCATCTACCTTACCTAAGGATGAAGTCGATAAGATGGTTGCAGAAGCGGAAAATAATGCTGATGCAGACAAATTGAAACGAGAAAATGTGGATATTAAAAATCAAGCTGATGCATTATGTTACCAATCAGAGCGACAATTAGAAGAACTTGATAATAAAATCAGTGATGATTCTAAGCAAGAAATTAAAAGTAGAATACTAGACTTAAGGCAAGCGGTTCAGCAAGATGATATTGAAGCTATTAATCGTCTTCAAAAAGATTTGCAGAATTTAATGATGAATATCGGCAAGCAGGTTCAGGATCAGCCCACTGGCTCTCAGACTAGCGAAGACAAGAAGGATGAAAATTCAACTGTTATAGATACAGATTTTTCTGAAACCAGTAAATAGTTTCTTAAGCGGGTAACGCGACTCGAACGCGCGACATCAACCTTGGCAAGGTTGCGCTCTACCACTGAGCTATACCCGCTTATCCACTCAAGGATCTCACATTATCCTGTGTCTTGTCAATTTAATACTTTTATCTGTCTAATTATCTCATTGTTAAATAAACGACTATTAGCCTCTTTAAATAACAATGAGATGAATTTATGTTATTCTGTATTGCTTATTAGCTAATGAAAGAGTTTGCTAGGCCAGTGATAATTACAAGACTAGTCCATAGGCCAGCTCCGGTATATATTAAATTTTTTGACTGTTCCCATTGCCCAGGAGAAGCAAGGGTGACCGGAATTCCAACCACTAGTATTGTGGATAATGCAATCAATAAAAATACAAGTAGTTGAATGATAATTGTCATAAGATCTCCTTTTGCTTATATGCTTTCATTGTTTATATTGTACAAGTTTTTTTTATTTTAGAATACATTTTCTGCGATGTCTTCATTGCAGCAGTTAGTTTTACTGCTTCTCTTTTTGCTTTGCTTGTACCTACAGTTCATTGTTTCGTGTCATATATTTTCAATTACATGAAAATTTAAGAAGAAAATGGAATAAAAGTATAGCTTTAATGTAAATTAATAGAAGTAAACAATTTAAATGTTTTGAGGTACAATAAGATGGAACTTACATTAGTAATCTCTAAGCTTCCTGAAGCTTACGCAGTTTTTAGGCCTTTAGTTGATATTTTGCCTGTTATCCCTGTGTTTTTTCTATTGTTGGCTTTTGTATGGCAAGCAGCTATTGGCTTTAGATAAGCCTGGTGTTTATTTGCTTTGTGCGTAAGTAATGCAAGTTAAGAATAGCAGCATGAAATCGCAATAATATTTTTACTATTACAATATTTAATTTTATATGGTTGAACCACTTTTATCTGGTATTGTTTTGGGCTTGATTCCTATTACTTTGTCTGGCTTACTTGTTGCAGCATACTTGCAGTACAGACGAGGGAATCAGTTCGGCTTATAGAATCCCTTGTATATGTAGCGATATTTCTTAGTACTCTATATTTCTTATTAATACAGAGTACCAATTTAAATTCTCTCTGGTAAATTTGATTTACCAGCTAGATTTTCTAATGCCTGGCAGCAGACATTCATGCGCCATTTCTCTTAATACATGCCTGGATAGTCCAAAGTCTCTATAAAAACCTCTACTCCTGCCAGTTAACCAGCAACGATTTCTTAGTCTTGTCTTACTGCTGTTACGAGGTAGCTTTTGCAGTTTTTCCTGCAAATTTAGCTGCTCTTGAAATGATCCGCAGGTATTTATTTGATTTCTTAGTTTATTCCTTTGCTCATTATATTTATTGACTAACTTAATTCTTTTTTCTTCTCTTTCTCGCATACTTTTTTTTGCCATATTTTACTTTTTCTGATTAGTAATTAATTATTAGATCTAATTAGTTTTATCTTACCGAATTTTTCATACCAGTTCAAGAGAAACAGCTGTTTTTAAATTAATAAAAACAGCTGTCGTGCAATTACTTAAAATATTATCTCATGTATTATCCAAATTTACCTGACGTAGATGCAATTACAAATGCGGCATACGTTAAAATGTAGCCAACGGAAAAGTGAGCTAGTCCCACTAATCTCGCTTGAACAATTGATAATGCCACTGGCTTATCTTTCCATCTAATTAAGTTTGCTAGAGGTGTACGTTCATGAGCCCATGCAAGAGTTTCAATAAGTTCTTGCCAGTATCCACGCCATGAAATTAGGAACATGAATCCTGTAGCCCATACTAAGTGGCCAAATAAGAACATCCATGCCCATACTGACAGACTATTCATTCCGTAGGGATTGTAACCATTGATTAGTGGTGAAGAATTAAGCCAAAGGTAGTCTCTAAGCCATCCCATTAAGTATGTTGATGATTCATTGAATTGACTGACATTACCCTGCCAAATAGTAATGTGTTTCCAGTGCCAATAGAATGTTACCCAGCCGATTGTGTTCAGCATCCAGAATACTGATAGATAGAATGCATCCCATGCAGATATGTCGCATGTTCCACCTCGTCCTGGTCCATCGCATGGAAAGCTGTAGCCAAAATCTTTTTTATCCGGCATCAGCTTAGATCCCCTTGCATCTAGTGCACCTTTTACAAGTATTAAGGTAGTTGTGTGCAATCCTAATGCAATTGCATGATGCACCAAGAAATCACCAGGGCCAATAGTCAAGAATAGTGAATTTTTGCCATTATTAATTGCTTCTAGCCAACCGGGCAACCAAACACTACTGCCTGCTGCTGAAGCTGCGCTATCGCTTGATGACAATAATACATTGAATCCATATAATGCTTTTCCTGAACTTGCTTGAATCCACTGTGCAAAGACTGGTTCAATTAATATTTGTTTTTCAGGCGCCCCAAATGCTATCACAGTATCGTTGTGTATGTATAATCCTAGAGTGTGAAAACCTAAGAATAGACATGCCCAACTCAAATGTGAGATAATAGCCTCTTTGTGCTCAAGCATTCTCGCCAATACATTGTTGGCATTTTGCTGAGGATCATAATCTCTTACAAAAAAGATAGCTCCATGCGCAAAAGCACCTACCATCAAGAAGCCGGCAATATACTGATGATGAGTATATAAAGCTGCTTGAGTGGTAAAGTCTTTAGACATAAATGCGTATGGTGGCATTGCGTACATATGTTGAGCGACTAGTGATGTAATTACCCCTAGTGATGCCAGCGCTAAGCCTAGCTGCATATGCAATGAGTTTGTAATTGTTTCAAATAGTCCTTTGTGTCCAGCTCCTAACTTACCGCTTGGCGGCGTATGCGCTTCAAGAATATCTTTTAGATTGTGTCCTATGCCCCAGTTTGTTTGATACATATGTCCTGCAATAATAAAGATTATTGCTATTGCCAAATGATGATGAGCCATATCAGTTAGCCACAATGATTGACTTTGAGGATGGAATCCGCCCAGAAAAGTTAGAATTGCTGTTCCTGCTCCTTCGTTTGTACCAAATATGTGACTTGTTGTATCGGGATTTGCTGCATATGTACTCCAGCTTCCTGTGAAAAATGGCTGTAGTCCCTCCGGATGAGGCAACACTTTTGTGAAGTTATCCCATCCTACATGCTGGCCTCGTGATTCAGGAATAGCAACGTGTACCAAGTGTCCTGTCCAAGCAAGAGAGCTTAGGCCAAATAAGCCGGACAAATGATGATTTAGTCTAGATTCATTGTTTTTAAACCAAGCTAAACCTGGTTTAAATTTAGGCTGCAGATGAAGCCATCCTCCAAAAAGCATAACTGCTGATAGTATAAGCAGGAATAATGATCCGCTATACAGGTCATTATTAGTTCTCATGCCTATTGTGTACCACCAATGGTATACGCCAGAATATGTGATATCTACTGGATAGGAAGTCATGCCACGACTAAAAGCTTTAAGCGCAGGTTGTCCAAAGTGTGGATCCCAGATTGCATGCGCAATCGGTTTAGTCTTTAATGGATTAAGTATCCATTGTTCAAAGTTTCCTTGCCATGCAACGTGAAATAAATTGCCTGAAGTCCATAAAAAAATAATTGATAAATGTCCAAAATGCGAAGCAAAAATCTTTTGATAAAGATTTTCTTCTGTCATTCCATCATGTGTTTCAAAGTCATGAGCAGTAGCAATTCCATACCAGATTCTTCTAGTGGTTGGATCTTGTGCTAATGCTTGGCTAAATTTAGGGAATTTTGTTGCCATTTTTGTTTTTTCCTAATTTCGTTTTATCCTACGGCAATAATTCTTGCTAAGAAAAATGCCCAAGTCGTTCCAATGCCACCGAGTAGATAATGAGCTACTCCAACAGCGCGTCCTTGTGTTATGCTTAAAGCTCTTGGCTGAATGGAGGGAGCCACTTTAATCTTATTGTGTGCCCAAACAATAGATTCAATTAATTCTTGCCAGTACCCTCTTCCGCTAAATAAGAACATTAAGCTGAAAGCCCATACGAAATGTGCTCCCAGGAATATTAAGCCATATGCAGATAGAGCTGATCCATATGACTGAATCACCTGAGAAGCTTGTGCCCATAAAAAGTCTCTTAGCCAGCCATTGATTGTTAATGAACTCTGTGCAAAATTACCGCCTGTTATGTGTGAAATAGACCCTGAATCAGAGACGCTTCCCCACACATCAGATTGCATTTTCCAACTAAAGTGAAATAAGACTATTGATAGAGAGTTATACATCCAAAATAGACCTAAGAATACATGATCCCATCCGGATACTTGGCATGTTCCACCCCTACCCGGTCCATCACATGGAAATCTAAATCCTAAATTTGATTTATCTGGTATTAATCGTGAATTTCTCGCGAATAAAAATCCTTTAACTAGAATCAGGACTGCAACGTGAATGGTGAAAGCATGGATATGATGTACCATAAAGTCTGCAGTGCCTAGTGATATAGGCATCATGGCAACTTTATTACCTACAGCGACGATGTCTCCGCCAAATGCATAGCTTGCGGTAGTTAACGCATTAGGAGCTGTATTACCAGGCGCTAATGTGTGTATATTCTGCACCCATTGAGCAAATATTGGCTGTAATTGAATTGCTGTATCAGAGAACATGTCTTGTGATCTTCCCAGCGCTCTCATTGTGTCATTATGAATATAAAGACCGAAAGAATGGAAGCCTAAAAAGATGCATACCCAATTCAAGTGAGATATTATTGCATCTCTATGACGTATAACCCTATCCAATAAGTTATTGTAGTTTTGAGCCGGATTGTAGTCTCTCACCATAAATATGGAAGCATGTGCACCTGCGCCAACTACGCAGAAACCCCCAATCCACATATGATGAGTGAATAATGATAATTGCGTAGGGTAGTCAGTTGCAATGAAAGGATACGGTGGCATAGCATACATATGATGAGCAACAATAATACTTAGCGATCCTACCATAGCTAAATTAATTGCCAGTTGTGCATGCCAGGACGTAGTTAAAATCTCGTATAGCCCTTTGTGACCTTCGCCTGTGAAAGGTCCTTTGTGTGCTTCTAGAATTTCTTTCATGCTATGGCCAATACCCCAATTTGTGCGGTACATATGACCTGCCACTAAAAATAGTACGGCTAGTGCTAAATGATGATGCGCGGTGTCGCTTAGCCACAGTCCGCCAGTTACAGGATTTAAGCCGCCTTTAAAAGTTAGGAAATCTGTGTAAGCATTCCAGTCTAAAGTAAAGAATGGCAGTATGCCCTTGCTAAAACTTGGGTAAAGTTGCACCATTAAGTCTTTATTGATTAAAAACTCATGCGGTAAAGGTATTTCTTGTGGCGAAACACCCGAGTCTAGTAATTTATTGATAGGTAGTGAGATGTGTATTTGATGTCCCGCCCATCCTAAGCAACCTAAGCCTAGTAATCCAGCTAAATGATGATTCATCATTGATTCGACATTTTGAAACCATTCAAGCTTAGGTGCTGCTTTATGGTAATGAAACCATCCAGCAAATAGCATTAGAGCTGACATCAGCAATCCACCTAGTGCTGTAGCATATAATTCAGACTCATTTGTGATCCCACATGATCGCCATAATTGAAACCAACCAGAGGTAACTTGCACGCCCTGGAATCCGCCGCCTACGTCGCCATTCAGTATTTCCTGACCTACAATTGGCCATACAACTTGTGCACTTGGCTTAATTGCAGTTGGATTGTTTAACCATGCAACATAGTTGGAAAAGCGTGCGCCATGAAAATACATGCCGCTTAACCAAAGGAAAATAATAGAAAGTTGTCCAAAGTGCGCGCTGAAAATTTTTCTTGAAATTTCTTCTAATGAACTAGTATGACTATCAAAATCATGAGCATCAGCGTGTAAATTCCAAATCCATGTTGTTGTTTTCGGTCCTTTCGCTAATACTCTAGAAAAATGCCCAGGTTTTGCCCATTTTTCGAATGATGTACTAACAGGATCTTTGTCGACTGCGATTTGGACTTTCTTAGCCTCTTGCTCTTTTGAGCTAAGTGTCATCGAGATTCTCCTCTCTGTATCTAAGACAAGGAATCAAAACGCTCACTTATCTGTTATGACCAGTGAGTTTTCACTACCTTTATTATACGCTTAACCAGTTAATCAACTTTGATCTGTTAACAATAGTTACAATCTTACGTTAGTCCTTCGATTATTGAGGCTTTATTTTCATCAGCGGTTGCCCACAGTCAACAATATCACCATCTTCCACTAAAATTTCAACAATTTTTCCTCCAACCTCTGCCTCGATTTCATTCATTAATTTCATCGCCTCTATTATGCAAACAGTTTGGTTAATTTTTGCGCTATCATGTAGCTCAATAAAAGCCGCTTCATTGGGAGAAGGCGATCTGTAGAATGTTCCTACCATTGGAGATACTATTGTAAAATATATTTCGGCTTCTTTGGGATAAGTTTTCTTCTTATTGCTAGATATCTTTTGACTATCTTTGCGAACCCGAGTATTTTTTTGTCCTAATTGTTGCGAGATTGATTTTGGATTATTAGACTGTACAGCTATGGGAGATCTTTCGGTATTAATTATTTCGCGGCTAATAATTATTTCAAGATTGTCTTTTTTGACAGTCATTATCTGCAGATCGTTATTTCTTATGCATACAAGCAATTCTTTTAAATCATTTAAAGTAAATTGCACTATAGTATCTACTCCTATTGACTTTTGTATTTATAAAGAATCCAGGATGTTCTTTATTTGTTTTATTAATTATTCTATCATCTCTTTCGGCAATACCCACATCCGTGTAGTATCATAAAATTCTACGATAGGCACTTGAGAATTCTGTGTTACCTTTCTGAATCCTTTAATGATGCATATCTTATTATTGTTATATATTATTTCATCTGGACATTTAGATGTCACTTGATAAATTTTGGTAATTGTATTAGTTTGCTCTTGGCTTAACATATGGCTTTAAGATAATAATTTAAATTTTTTTCTTCTGGTTGATGCTTTAAATGGTTTGTGGTTTATAATAGTGATACCTGGCAATTAAAGAAGTTTTTGCTTATGTAGTGATTTTTTACCATTTTGATTACATTATTCAAGGAAATAATTTATAATTTTATTATATATATGCGACCAGCTATATCGTGTCTTGTTGTTTTTATTTTTCAAATCCCATGTTAATTGCAGATGATTTAGATCAGTTGCTGGAAATTTTACCTTATTTTATCAGGAAACCTTTAGAAATACATCCGAATCGTAAACATTTAATTGAAATTGTGATGGATCTTGGTCGACGTCCTGAAGCGAGATTTCCGTCTGGTCCACAGTATTTGTCAACCAGAACAATTTCTTGGTATGATCTAGATTATTCTATTAAACGAGTTGGAAATTTTAGCAGTGATAATCGCTCTGGTATAGAGAGAACATTGCATCGTATTAGTTCAATACGTAATAGACAAGGCAATATTGTTGGATTGACATGTCGTGTTGGAAGGGCGGTCTTTGGCACAATAAGTATAATAAGAGATCTTTTGGAAACAGGGCAGTCTATTTTGCTTTTGGGACGCCCGGGAGTTGGTAAAACTACTGCTATTAGAGAAATAGCTAGAGTTCTAGCTGATGAAATGGAGAAAAGAGTAGTAATTATTGATACTTCCAATGAGATAGCTGGTGATGGAGATATACCGCATCCAGCAATTGGAAGAGCTCGCAGGATGCAGGTTTCAAAACCCGAGCTTCAGCATCAGGTAATGATTGAAGCTGTAGAAAATCACATGCCGGAGGTTATAATTATTGATGAAATAGGAACTGAGCTAGAATCACTAGCTGCTAGAACCATTGCCGAGAGAGGTGTTCAGCTAGTTGGAACAGCTCATGGTAATTGTTTAGATAGTTTAATTAAAAACCCTTTGCTGTCAGATTTAGTTGGAGGTGTTCAGTATGTTACCTTGGGAGACGATGAAGCGAAGCGCCGAGGCACTCAAAAGAGTATTCTAGAGCGCAAAGCTTCACCAGCCTTTCAGATAGCTATAGAAATCCATCAAAGAAAAAATTGGGTTATACATGAAAAAGTTGACGAAACAATTGATCAAATATTGCAAGGATCTCAATCTTTTATACAAAGGAGAGTATTTGAAAATGCATCGATACAGATTGTATATGAGGATTTGGGTGCTGAGATCGGATCTCAGCATACCAAATCTAAAAAAAAGTTATTAGTTCATGATCATAAAGACGTAGAGGACGCTCATGTTGAGTATGTTAGCGCTGCAGAGTCAAATAGCTTCAGCAGAAATGATGATCACGTGTTTGGTATACATAATGACGTAAAACAGCTATTAATTTATGCATATGGCTTAAATTTTCAAGAGATTGATGCTGTAATTGCACTGTTTCAGTTTCCTCTTATTATATGTCGAGAGATAAGCAAGGCAGATGTTATACTAGCGTTACGTGCGAATTTAAAGCAGAATACTAAACTGCGTCAAGTAGCAAGAGCTCGACGTATTACTATTTATACTATTCACAGCAATACGGTGCCACAGATAACAAGAGCTCTGAAGAAAATGCTTGAAATCAACTCGGTTGCCTTCATTAAATGGTCTGAATTTTGCATAGGCAAGACCGAGGAGCAGGTAAAAGCATTGAATGAAGCCAAGTGGGCGATAGAAAAAATTGTTCTTGCGAAGAAGCAATCAGTCGAGCTTTTATGTTGCTTAGCTGATACGAGGAAGTTGCAGCACGATTTAGTGAAATTCTATAGTTTACGTGCTCGTAGTTTCGGCGAAGAACCATATCGAAGACTACGAATTTACCCCGATTAATACAAATCGTCAAAACCAATTGCAATTAATATAGATACAGGCAGTGTAAATGGATTCACCAAGGAGTATAATGAATGAGTAGTATAGGTATTTTTGATAGAGTTCAGGGAATAGTAGCTCAACAGCTGGGCGTTGATAAAAATCAAGTAACAAAAGAAGCAAATTTTGCTGATGATTTAGGCGCAGATTCGCTGGATACTGTTGAATTAGTAATGGCTATCGAGGAAGAGTTTTCTATAGAAATTCCTGATGAAGACGCAGAAAAAATTGCTACTTTAGGACAAGCTATTGATTTTATCGAGAAGGCTGTGCAGGATAAGTAGAGTTTTATAATTTAGTACTATATCGGAGAGGGTGGGATTCGAACCCACGGAACCTCATCGGTTCATCTGATTTCAAATCAGACGCAATCAACCAACTCTACCACCTCTCCGGATATCTTTTGCTAAGAATCTGAACTATTTTATCATAGTTTTATTATATTTGCAATATCTTAACTCCTTTTGCTTAGAAATTTAGTCATAAGTTCCTTCGCTTGTGAATTTCTTATCAATTGGATTAACGTTTTTTCCTATGGAGTGATTAATGTTATTAATCCCTTCGCGACCAGCGTTTACTTTTTCCGGCATAACTCCATCTTTTGGATGCAAGTACTGCACCTCTCCGCTAGGAAAAATTCTGTATATCTTAAAATCTGAGATCTTAAAGCTGCTTTTTAGCTGTCTACTTAGCGCTAGACATTGTTCTTTTTTCGCTAGATATAGTAAATTCTCTCCGCTTCTCATGATAGCTGCGCCACCTGTCGGCATTTCAAATGTTTGTTCTTTAGAGCTTGTCCACGTGATAGCATATTTTTCTTCTATTTCTGCGGCTCTTAACCAGCCGCCGGTACTACCTCCAAAAGTAGGAGATGGCATTTTTAAATTAATTGTATTATCCATGATCTTCTCGCTTTTCTGTGAAAGTTTTTAATTATTAACTGATAGCACTATATCATGGGCTAATATGTTTATTTTAAATAGTACATAAAGCTTGGCTTATATTGATTATGTACTCAGCAATGACCGTTGTATAAAATATTAAGAATAGTAAAAACGTATCTATCTTTTCAGTCTATTTTGTAACAAGATTACTTTAATTAATTTAATTCTATAGGTATTTAATCATGAAATTAGCTTATTGGATGTATGCGGGGCCAGCTCATATAGGAACTTTGAGAATCGCGAGTTCTTTTACAAATGTTCATGCTATTATGCATGCACCGCTAGGAGATGACTACTTCGTGTGACCTGTTTACTTATAACATTTATTAATGTAAAAAGTATTAAAGTTTTAGCTTTAAAACTATGAATAATTATGGGTTAAATTCCCATCACTATAATAGCTAGTGCTTTTCTTTTACTTGATTATTGATATAAGTTTAAGCGTAAGTAAAAGGCAAGATAATTATGGCATACCAAATCAAAGCTTCATTACTATAACAAATCGTGTAGTTGCACAAGAATATGTGTATTAAGTTATATTCTATGCTTGCTGGAGCATTTGCATAGGCTATTAGTCGCATTACTTATGGAGTATAATTTGTGCCTAAGATTTTCTGGTAATAAATTATTCGTGGAACAAAGAAATAGTTATAGATGCTAGTGAATGATAAAACCCATCTTCATTAAGAGATTTATAGCTAAAGGATTGCTTAAAAAGCAAAGGCTTAAGCGTAATGCTTAAGATAAGCTGAATTAAGCACTTGAACTAATCTGTATATTCCTAATATTAAACATTGTCGTATGAGTAGAAAAATATACTTGGATTTTAATTCCACGCTGTGGAGATCTATTAATTGGAAAAGAATCTCTATTTACGTCACTCATCTTAAATCTAGGATATACAAAGCATCAAACGATAGATTGTATGCAAAAGTTGCATTTTTGCAAAATAAATTACTCTATTCATTAAGCGCTAAGCAATTTGCTCTAAAAATGGCAAAAGATGATACTGTTGCTAATCAATTGCTTACACCAAGTGATTCAGAAAAGCTACATTTTGTTTGTCAATGTAGTTTTGCGGATTTATATAGGGAATTGAATAATCCTTGCCTTGAAAGAGCAAAGTTAGTGAATAGTCTGATATATGCCTTATTGTTATTTGCGCTAGAGCCAATTTGCCATAGTTGCATTTCTAAAAAGAAGTTTTTTTTTGGTTTATGTGAACCTCAGCAATCGTTATCTGCGCTTGCAATGCATGCTACTTCTCCGCTGTATAATAACCACTATGCAGAACATATTTATCTGCAGGATTTTATTTCAGAAATCCCTATTGAACATATTGTCGCGAAAACTCATAGTTCAAGTATTGTTCGATTGCTTGTGAGCACCAGGCCTATTAAGCATTTGATGTCAAATTATATAGCAGATGCAAGATATGAAGAGAGTAGCTGTAATAAAATAGCCCACCAGCTGTGCAATTCCTTGTGCTTATCATTTATTTATTACTTAAGCTGTGAAGTTTCATATTTAATGCAGTCCAAGGTCTTTTTATGTGCATCTCGTAATACAGATGTCAAATTTATGCAAATCATGTCTTATGGCTGTGAGATGCTATTATTTAGCTCAAATAAGGACGTAATTAGTAATTGGCATCAAGCTATAAGTACTATGTTTAAATTTGATTGTCTGAATAAAGGAGATTTTAGTTTAAATCATTTTAATTTTCTTGGATATTCTTTTATGCATAAGAACAATGCAGCATTGCATGTTATACCAAGTAAGCTATCTCAAATGCGTCTAATTAAGTCAATTGGCATAATTTTTAAAACTCACAAGAATCAGTCTATTGATCATTTAATCATAGAACTGAATAGTCTATTGAATAGCTGGATGACTTACTTTGGTGTAACAAAATCTACTAGAATTTTTGTTTTGCTTGATTATTTAATACATTTAAAAGTCCGTTCTTGGATATTTAGAAGGCATAACATGTGGTCGCGTAGCAGAGTAAATTATAAATATTTTTTACAAGCACCTGAAAAACTGAAAATTAGGGATGTTAATGGCAAATGGACTCTTTCTGCAATAATTATTAATCAGTTTACTGGTAAGCCAAAAATCTTATCACTATTAAGATTAAGAATAGTAGATAGCAATTAGCTATTTGTATTTGATGTTTTTATGTTTAAGAGAAGCCGTATGAGATGAAAGTCTCACGTACGGTTTCGAAGCCGAGTCAAGCATTTATAAATTGACTTAGGGTAACAATGTGATGCGATCTATGCTAGAAAGAGATAGGAATTTCACTCCTGTGACAGCAAGTATTGTTGATAGGCATGTTTTAGCAAGAGGATCGCAGGAAAAAGTTATTAATAATATCACAAGAAAAGACAAGGAGGTTAAGCCTGACTTAGTTGTTTTAACGCCCACATGTACTTCAAGTATATTGCAAGAGGATCTGCAGAATTTTGTAAACAGAGCTTCTCTAGATTCGCAAGCTGATATAATTTTAGCTGATGTTAATCATTATCGAGTTAATGAATTGCAGGCTAGTGACAGAACTTTGGAGCAAATTGTTTCTTTCTATATTAGTAAAGCTAGAAAGGCTAAGGTTTTGAATACCACAAAGACCACTAGACCTTCTGTAAATATTATCGGTATTTTAAGTCTAGGTTTTCATGGCCAGCATGATCTTATTGAGCTAAAACGCCTATTCGAAGATTTAGACATAGAAATCAATCAAATTATTCCTGAGAGCGCTTCTGTTAATGATTTAAGATTATTGCCAAGAGCATGGTTTAATTTTGTTCCATATCGTGAAGTTGGTCTATTGACGGCTCAATATCTCCAGCAGGAGTTAGATATGCCGTTTATTGATACCACCCCGATGGGATTGACTGATATTGGTCATTTTGTGCAATCAATCCAATCCTTATTAAATACTTTTGGCATTAATAAAGATTATGAATCTTATCTTCAATATCAAACTAGGCACACATCACAGGCGGCATGGTTTTCTAAGTCTATAGATTGCCAGAATTTAACTGGCAAAACGGCTATTGTGTTTGGAGATTCTACGCATGCCGCAGCTATGACCCAAATTTTAGTTTTGGAAATGAATATACGTGTTCTCTGGGCAGGTACTTACTGCATCAATGATGCGGACTGGTTTCGTTCCCGAGTACAATCACTGTGCTCTGAAATTGTTATTACTGATGATCATAATTTAATTGGTGATATGATTGCTCGCACCGAGCCAAACGCAATTTTTGGGACTCAGATGGAAAGACATATTGGTAAACGTTTAAATATACCTTGTGGTGTTATCTCATCCCCTGTTCACATTCAAAATTTTCCTTTAAGTTATAAGCCATTTTTAGGTTTTGAGGGGACTAATCAGATAGCTGATCTTGTCTATAATTCATTTACTCTTGGCATGGAGGATCATTTACTTGATCTGTTCGGCGGCCATGATACTACTCAGATCTTAACTGATACTTTATCTTCTGGAGCAGAAATTAATTGGTCTCCTGATGCACTGAAAGAGTTATCTAAAATACCTGGATTTGTAAGAGGTAAGGTGAAAAGAAATACTGAAAAATTTGCAATCAAGCAAGGTCATTCATTTATCAGTTTAGAACTTATGTATGAAGCAAAAGAAAAAATAAACAGTTCTGAAAGCTAAGAAGACTGAATATTGATTTTTACTGAGCGAGCTATCGTGCTCGCCAGTATAATATTTACTTAATGATTATTTCTGTATTTTGTGAAGCAATGGGTGTCATCAAAAATAGCTTAATTAAGTTTAGTGTTAATGAACAATAAGCGGGTATTTTTTGTGCAATTGACGAATTGGATTCATTGCTATATTGAACTAGCAGACTATTGTATTTGGCGCATTTGTCTAAATACTGGAAAAAATATGGATTATCTACGTCTAAGCTAATTGGGAAAATGCGTGATGCGCTTTCATTAGTCTTTCGTATTACTTGCATATCATACTGCCGTGAATCCAGGCCAATTGCGTTATAAAAGCTTGATCTCTGGAAATCATTTAAATACATAGTCGCAAATACACTTAGCAAGAAGAACCTGCACCAAAGTCGAGATGCAAAGTTGTTTAAAAATTGAGGTTGTGATTTCAAGAGAGCAGCAAAAAAATCCCCATGCCTGTTTTCATCTTGGCACCAATTTTCAAAGAAGCGAAATATGGGATATATTCTATGCTGTGGATGCTGTTCTAAATGTCTATATATAGTAATGTAGCGCCAGTAGCCAATCTTTTCAGACAAGTAAGTCGCGTAAAAGATAAATTTAGGCGCGAAAAAAGTATATTTTCTGGTTTTAGTCAAAAAACCTAGGTCAAGAGATAAATTAAAATCTCCCATTGCTTTATTTAAAAAGCCAGCATGCCTTGCTTCATCCCTAGACATTAATAAAAAACATTCGGCGACAATTGGACTTGTAGCTTGCAATCTTCTGGATAATTCTTTGTACAATAGAAACCCTGAAAATTCTGCTGTGCATGACCTTTCTAGAAATTCAATGAACAGCGATCTTGTTTCTTTGTCTAAACTATCCCAGGATTGATTAAATTCTTCATCTCTGATAAAGTGCTGCCTATTGTAGTCAGCCCTAAATTCTTCTAAAATAGCTTCAAATTCATGTTGATTTTTAGAAATATCCAATTCCGCCATTTCTTTGAAGTCTGTAGTGTAAAATCGCGGAGTTAATAAAGTTTCTTTCACTTCTGATTTGACCGGCTGTAAAGTAACTTGCATGTTTTATATTTAAAATAATAATTATATTGTACTAAATTTTCGCTTGACCTTAATTTTTAATTCTTTACTAAACTTTTGGTTTCATCTAATGTTAGCGTTAAGTACTAACTTATTTGTAGCTTTTTTTTAAAATTTTACATTTCTTGATTATTTATTAGTGCAGTATGTTTTTTATCGCGATATTTTTATTATTATTGATTATAATATGTAATAGTACTACTGATAATACTGATTTAGTATGATATATGATTTAGCTGTAGAGTTTAGATACTTCTTTTGCTTAAATTAATTGCATGAACTAGGAGTTCTTATGGATATTATTAGTCTGGGTTGGGGTTCTTTGATGGCTGTTTTTACTTTTTCTATAGCTTTAGTAGTATGGGGAAGAAATGGTTTTTAGTCTATGTTGCAAAAATTATATTTTTACTTATTTAGGAGCATTTAATGGGAAGTGAAATTGTAAATTCAGCTCTTTTAAGCTCAATCATGGTAATGATTGGCCTAGTACTTGGTTTTGCATTGCTAAAAATACAAGGTGAATAGTGTATAAAATTGGTACTACAAGGTTGCAAAACCTTTTTAAGGCAGCTACAAATGTTGTTAACTGGAGTCATTGATGAAATTTTTATGGTATGCCTGTAGTTTACTGCTGATTGTTTTAATTTTAATTAACAGCCCAAAAAGTAATGACTTAGGATTACTGAGCGGAACTAATAAGTTGTTTGCTAGTACGAACCAAGCAGTAAATACATTAGAAATCTTGACTTGGTGCTTGATATTTCTTTTTATTTGTTTGGCTGTTGTATTAAGATTGCAAGCATAATAGATAGTGCATTTGTTTTGGTTGTATTTGTAGAAAATAATTATTTGCGTGATTTATATGTCATTACAGCATAATGCCTGTCCTGTACCCTTTGATCAGCAGCCTTTGAATGAATATGAATCTCTTAAGCGGTCCTTGTTATTTTCATTCTCTGCATCAAAGCGTCAAAACTTTATAAAATACTTAATTATTATTTTTCTTGCTAGTAATATGTTAGGAGTATTGACAACAGTATTTCTGCTTAACATAACTCATATATCTTTGTCCAGCTTGTTAAGCAGTGTACTGTTCTCATTTTCAGTTCTTGAAATACTATTAGTGCGCTTATATCTTGGCTGGTCATACATTTTTAAGCGTTTATGTAGTGCCACTATCTTTTATGAAGAATCCGGATGGTATGATGGTCAATTATGGATTAAGTCTGCTGATATCTTAACTCAGGATCGCTTGGTTGGTATTTATCAAGTAGAGCCTGTTATTTGTCGCGTTAAAAACGCTTTAACTGCTGTCTCACTATCCTTGTTTTGCTTAGCGGTAGGTTTTTTCGTATTTTAGAATAGACAACCAATTGTAGATACACTTGTCATAAGTGCTCTAATCGATTAACATACGTATACATTGAGTTGAGTAACGCGGGGTAGAGCAGTCTGGTAGCTCGTCGGGCTCATAACCCGAAGGTCAATGGTTCAAATCCATTTCCCGCTAATAATTGTTGAAGATATAATTTTATTATTGATTTGTATCATTAGATAATATTTTTACATTTGCTGGTCAAGATTGTGATATATTTGTAAATAATATTTTATATTAAGTTTAGATAACAAGAGTATAAGTTGATGACATTAAATATGGATTGCCTAAAAGTTGGGGAAAAAGCTCCAGATTTTAGCGCTACAGCTGTTTATGATCAAGAGTTTGTGCCAATAAACTTGAATGATTATTTAGGTCAATACGTTATATTATTTTTTTATCCTTTGGATTTTACCTTTGTGTGCCCAACAGAGATTACTGCTTTTAGTGATCAATGTGATCGTTTTCAAGAAATTAATACGCAAATATTGGGCATATCAGTCGATAGTGAGTATTCGCATCTTGCATGGATACAGACAGATCGTGCATCTGGTGGCCTAGGAGATCTTAAGTACCCATTGATTTCAGATTTAAAAAAAAATATTAGCCAGGCATATAATGTATTAACTGATGATGGTGTTGCACTGAGAGGACTTTTTATCATTGATAGAGATGGTATTATACAGCATACAGTAATTAACAATTTAGCTTTTGGAAGAAGTGTTGATGAAACGTTTCGAACTTTACAGGCGATTCAGCACGTGCAATCATACCCCGATGAAGTATGCCCTGCAGATTGGCAGCCAGGGGAAAAGACATTAATACCTGATCCAGTTAAATCAAAAGAATATTTTACGGCAATTTAGACAATTGCAGCCGATGCTCGTATTGTAAAAATTACCACAGGTAAGGAATAAGTTATGACAGCAAATTTAGCTGAGCAATTGCGTGAAGGAACAACTAAGTCGCACAGTATGGCCGAAAATGTAAGTTTCGTGAAGTCATTTTTAGGTGGTGTAGTTGACAAGAAATCGTATCGTAAATTGGTTGCGAATTTATATTTTGTATATATTGCTATTGAGGAGCAAATGCTTAACAATAAGAATAATACTTTTATTCAGCCAATTTATTTTACTGAGTTAAATCGTACCGCAAGCCTAGAAGAAGATTTAGTTTATTATTATGGACAAAATTGGAGAATGGAAATTGTTCCTTCAGAGGCAACTCAGACGTATGTACGTAGAATACATGAAGTAGGAATTAATCAGCCAGAGTTGCTAATTGCTCATGCATACACAAGGTATATGGGAGATTTATCTGGCGGCCAAATCCTCAAAAAAATTGCGAAAAATGCCATGAATTTATCAGATGATCAAGGCACATCTTTTTATGATTTTCCAAGCATCTCAGACGAAAATTTATTTAAGAAAAATTATCGCAGCCAACTGGATGCGATACCTATTGATCAAAACCAAATATCTGATATAATTGCAGAAGCTAATATAGCATTCACGTTAAATATGAAGATGTTCCAAGAGTTAAATTCTAATCTCATTAAAATCATGGTTATGCTACTAGTTAATGCAGTTAGTAACTTAAAAATTAACAAGCGTTTTTTTGCCGCTTAATTTAGGGCGATGCTTTAAGCAGCCCGCTTAATTAGACCCACAAGAGATCTATATTCATATTCGTTCTCAGTTACAGTTATTATAATCAAAACCATGGTATAAGACATGACCAAGATAAAAACATCTTCTTCGATAGCGAAAAGATTTAAAAAAACAGGTTCCGGTAAATTATTAAGACATAAAGCGTGTCGTAGTCATCTCTTGGAGAAAAAATCTCAAAAAAGGAAAAAATCTCTAAGCAAGGTAATCCTTGTAAATAGTAGAGATGCTAAGCGAATAGTTCAGAAGCTTTACTGCTAATTTACATACAGTCGCTATTACTTATACACACTTAGAGGATTTTATATTTATGACTCGCGTTAAAAGAGGTAATGTTGCAAGAAAAAGAAGGAAAAAAATCTTGAAGCTTGCAAAAGGTTTCCGAGGAGCTCATTCAAAGTTGTTCCGCACTAGCAAGCAGCAAGTGATGAAAGCTCTTAGATATTCTTATGTTGGACGTAAAAATAGAAAAAGAGAATTCCGTCGTTTATGGATATGTAGAATTAATGCTGCAGCAAGATTACATGATTTAACATACAGTACTTTAATGCATCTTCTGAAAAAGGAAAATATTGGCATTAATAGAAAAATGTTGGCACAAATAGCAGTCTTGGATCCGCTGAGTTTTGAGCGTATTGTTAATAAAGTTTCGTAAGCAGTAATATTTAATTGTTATGCTTGCATCGCCGTGGTCATTATCTAATTTATTATCAATATATTCTACGAAGAATATATTGGCCTATCAATACTAAGTTATGATATTTATCCTGATTCAAATTCTTAAAGCAGTTAATGGAACTGATTGCAGCTTGGACATGTTCTTCAGCTAAATCTTTAGCTTTTTTAACACCGTAGCTCAATTTTACAATACTGGTTGCTTTTATGAGATCATTTTTATCCTCAAATTCTTGGCCGACCAAATACTTAAGTTCATCAGATTGAGTTAGTGCAAATAAAATAGGAGCTGTAAGATTACCGCTTTTCAGGTCTGATCCGATAGGTTTACCTAAGCTCTGGCTGGAGCTTGTGATGTCAAGAATATCATCTATGATTTGAAAAGCTAATCCAAGATGCTTACCATATAGGTAGCATTGATTTTGCTTTTCTTCGATTACTGCACTTAGCATGGCTGACCCTTTGCAGCTGGCAGCGATTAATGATGCTGTTTTATAAAATGATTTTTCTATATATTCATCCATTGAAATAGAAAAATTGAAACGAATCATGCCCTGTCTTACTTCACCTTCCGCGAAGTCAGTAATAACCTTCGATATAGTCTTTACTACGTCTAAGTTATTGAGATTAGCTAGATACCATGAAGATTGAGCAAACAAAAAATCCCCTGCTAAAATAGCAATTTTAGTACTAAATATGTTATGGACTGTACTTACGCCTCTGCGCGTGATGCATTCATCAATTACATCATCATGTACTAAGCTAGCTGTATGTATAATTTCCGTGATCTCTGCTAAGCGCTTATGCGATGACTGGATCAAGTTATTGTTTAAAGTAGTTTGTGCAACTAAAATGACTATTGCCGGTCTTAGTCGTTTACCTCCGGCTGAGAATAAATGCTCAGATGCTGCATTAAGTATCGGATGCCTTGCTCCAACCATTGACTTCAAATTACTGTTCAAATTTTCTAAATCTTTTTCTATCTCGGAAAAAATATATGATGTTGTCATATCGCTTTTTGCATGTTATTGATGTTTAGATCATTGAGGAAGCTCTGATTTTATCATTTTAAATATTCGATGCTTCTATATTTGATCAATATATCATAGCATATTTTCTCCTTGTCAGTTTCTAAAATCTCGATTAAGCAATTGATCTAGCTCGTGAGGTAATCCAGTAAAGCAATTTGCTAATCTAGCAGCTGATGCAGAATCACACTTCCGGTTCTTATTTTATTGTAGTATAGTGAGAATTATAATTCTTTATTAAGAATCAAAATGATTGAGCAATGTAATGCTGTTGTAATTTTTTAGATGGAGGCATTTACGATAAACATGAAAGAAAATGCAATACTGCCGTTAGTTTACAGTAAGGATGATACAATTAGTCCTTCAGAGCTTTTGTCTTTATATGAAGATATGATACTGGGACGTAGTTTTGAAGACATGTGTGCCCAAATGTATTATAGAGGCAAAATGTTTGGCTTCGTCCATCTGTACAATGGCCAAGAAGCTGTGTCAACTGGCGTGATTAAGGCGCTAAATTCTGATGACTATGTTTGTAGCACCTACAGGGATCACGTTCATGCTCTCAGCAAAGGTGTTCCAGCTAGAGAAGTTATGGCAGAATTGTTTGGTAAAGAAACGGGGTGTAGTAAGGGCCGTGGAGGTTCAATGCATATTTTTTCTGCTAAGCATAATTTTTTAGGAGGTTTTGCTTTTATTGGTGAAGGCATACCGGTAGCAACAGGTGCTGCTTTTCAGAGTATTTACAGTAAACAAGTTTTGAAATCTAACCGAGAAATCCAGGTAACGGCATGTTTTTTTGGTGATGGTACAAGCAATAATGGACAATTCTTTGAGTGCCTCAATATGTCTGTTTTATGGAAATTGCCTATTATTTTTGTCGTAGAAAATAATCAGTGGGCAATCGGTATGGCACATCATCGCTCTGCATCTACGCCTGAAATCCATAAAAAAGCGCATGCTTTCGGCTTACCTGGCATTGAAGTAGATGGAATGGATGTGCTGGCAATAAGAAAAGTGACTCAAGAAGCTATAAAGCGTGCTAGAGATGGAGAAGGCCCGACGTTAATTGAAGCATTAACCTACCGTTTTCGTGGTCATTCTTTAGCAGATCCTGATGAGTTAAGGTCGCGTGATGAAAAAGAAGCTTGGATAGCTCGAGACCCAATTAAGCGCTTGCATTCTTATATCAATTCTAATGATTTAATTCCAGCGGAGCAGCTGGCCCTAGTAGAAAAACAAACAAAAGAGAAGATTCAAGAAGCTATTGATTTTGCCTTATCAAGCCCGGAGCCTAAAGTACAAGATCTTCACAATTATTTATTTGTTGATTGATGCCCGCATAATTTTTTACTTTTAACACATAATTATTGATGATATGAATAAAACATTAATGTTTGATGCTCTTAGAGAAGCAACTGATGAAGAGATGCTAAGAGATCCAAGAGTTTTTGTTGTAGGTGAAGATGTCGGTCACTATGGTGGCTCTTATAAGGTTACCAAAGGTTTACATGCTAAATATGGAGATCTCCGGGTACTTGATACACCAATTGCTGAAAATAGTTTTACTGGCATGGCAATAGGTTCTGCTATAACAGGGTTGAAGCCTATTGTAGAAGGCATGAATATGAGTTTTTTGCTTTTGGCATTCAATCAGATTTCTAACAATGCTGGTATGCTAAGGTATACTTCTGGTGGCAATTTTAAGATTCCAATTGTGATTAGAGGACCAGGCGGTGTCGGCAGACAGTTAGGTGCGGAGCATTCACAGCGGCTAGAAGCTTACTTTCAAGCAATTCCAGGTCTTAAAATTATTGCTTGTTCAACTCCTTACAACGCAAAAGGTTTGCTGAAAGCAGCTATTCGCGATGAAAATCCTGTAATTTTCTTTGAGCATGTTTTGCTGTATAATTTACAAGAAGAGATTCCAGCAGAGGAGTACGTTTTACCTTTAGATAAGGCTGAATTAGTTAGAGAAGGGCAAGATGTTACAATAATTACATATTCACGTATGCGACACCACGTAATTCAGGCTACTGATGTTTTAGTAAAAGAAGGTTATGATCCAGAGGTTATTGATTTAATTTCATTGAAGCCTATTGACATTGAGTCAATTATTGCTTCAATTCGAAAGACCCATCTTGTTTTAATCGTAGAAGAATGCATGAAAACAGCTGGAATAGGTGCAGAGCTGATAGCTCAAATAAATGAGAAAAGTTTTTATGAGCTAGATCGACCTGTGATTCGATTGTCTTCTCAAGATCTGCCTACTCCCTATAATGGTACTTTAGAGCAAGCTACAGTCATCCACCCTCAGCAAATTATTACAGCTGTTAAAGATTTGGTAGGTACTAAGTCTAAGCCTTGATAAAGCTTAGACTTGGATAGCTTTATTTTACAATAAAGCTATGCAATTTTTATATTTAGAAATTAATCTCAGCAGCTTGCACCTTCTCCCACTGTTTTTTCTTCAGAACAAAGAAAATTTGCGAGATAGTTACGGCAATAAAAAATACTATCATGCCTTTAATTCTTGATGGACTCTGCAGCACAATTTCTGCCTCATTCTGCCCAAATCCACCGGCATTAGGATCTATAGTTAAAGGTTGTTCCGCACTTATTTTGTCTCCAATTTTTATTTTTAGATCCACGCCTTTTGGTATGTTGTCTGTGATTGTTTCATTGTTGTTCTTGGTGATACTAACAATGAAACCTCCCTTCTCTGCGGTTTCAATATTGCTGACAGTGCCAGAAGTTGATGCGCTAATTGTATTATTATTAGTTTTTTCACCTGTTGGATAAACTTGCCCTCTGCCTCTATTGGCGCCAACAAATACGGAGTATTTTAGAAAAGATGTTGTTTTATCTTTAGACGGATCCGGTGATAGAATTGGAAATATGATTTCTTTATTTTTATCTCCTGGCACCGGCCCAACAACAAGAATATTGTCTTGCTTTGTACTGTAGGGCTGGATATATACTCCTTTAGTTTTAGACTTCATTTCTTCAGACATCATATTGCTGGGAGCTAATTTAAAGCCTTTAGGAAGAATGACAACCGCTCCCACGTTTAATGGCCCTTTGTTGCCATTTCCTAATATTTGCTTAGATTGACTATCGTAAGGTATTTTAACAATAGCTTCAAAAACAGTATTAGGCAAAACAGCCTGCGGTACTTCAATTTCAGCTGGCTTTTGTGCTAAATGGCAATTTGCGCAAACAATTCTTCCCGTTGCTTCCCGTGGATTTTCGTAAGCCTGTTGAGCATAAATAGGAAAAGCATTTGATTGAGATGGAGAAATTGCTGTAAATATAAATAAGTTTAAAGATGTAAATAGTAATATGCGAATTACATAACGAAATGCAGTCAAATTCTTTGGTTTCATATTGATGTAAGTTTTAGGAATAGCTTGTTATAGCGTGATAATTCATGGATATCGGCATAAGTTTAATATGTTTTGTCTTTTGAAAAATATATCAACATATATAAGTTGCCTATAGTGCAGTCAATCCTTTTGGCTATATTTATCTATTATATTATAGAATTAGCTGATTTGCGTTTATTTTTTTAATATTACTAGAACACTAATTCCGCTGAAGTAAAGCGTCAATATGGCGATAGCCATTAAGCTTTGCGTGAAAGGATCAGTGGAAGGCGTTAAAATAGCTCCTAGTATAGTTGAGACGACGATAACATATTTCCAGGCAGCTAGCATTTGCTTAGAGGATATCAGATTAAAAAATCCTAGAAAGACTTGCAGTATTGGTATTTGAAATGCAAGACCTGTACTTATGAGCAATAGGAGAATAAAGTCAAAATATTGTTCAAATGACCATATCGGCTCTATTATTTCTGCCCCATAATTAATAAAAAAAGTTAAAGCAGCAGGAGCTAGAATATAATAGCCAAATCCAATGCCAATAAAAAAAAGCAGCACTGACCCTCCAACGGTAGGTATAATTACTGTTTTCTCTTGGCCAGTGAGTCCGGGCAGTGCAAACATAAGTATTTGATAAATAGCAAATGGTATAGTAAGAAGAAAACTTGAGTATAAAGCTATTTTTATAGATACAAAAAAATACTCTCCAGGAGCTAATTGTAAGAATTTAACTCCTTGCGCAGGCTGTTGCAAAAATATTGTAAGCTGTCTAAGCATGAAAAAACAGATTACGCTTGATACGCTAAATAGACTGAAAACAGTTAAGAACCTATTCCTTAGTTCGTCCAGGTGTTCGGAAATAGACATTTCTGAATCATTTTGAGACACTTCTTCTTCGGTCATCGTTTTTATATTATTGCTTTTCATTTTTTTATGTGAACTGTAAGCTACTTGGACCTCTGCGCTGGTTATTGACTTGATTGCTGCTATCTATATCGTATTCAATTAATTCTACGAAACAACCAAGTATTACAAAAGATATCTTTATTCAAGCTAGTGCAATGTATCTTGATAGTATATTATGTATAGAACGAAGTGTTATGTAGTATGAACGACTCAGTAAATTGATAATTTTCTTAATCAGTATTTATATTGCATAAACTATCATGAATCATAAAAACGTATCAATAAGATTAATTGAGAAATTAAGGAGATTTTATTTATGAGTGTTAAAGCAAGCGGTGGAAGCCCGGTAGCTCAGCCACGGCTTTACCGGACGGCATCAATTTCGACTATTATGCAGGCTGAACAGCAAGATAGATTTTTACAGCTAGGTGAATTGAATCAATTGATTGCATATTTAAATTCAGGCAGCAAAAGGTTACAGGTTGCAGATATTCTATCTCAGAATTCAAATGTATTAGTTGCAAAGGCAGCAGATAAAATTTTTACTGGTGGATCAGCAATTTCATACCTGGAAAAACCTCAAGCTTCATTTCTAGAAGCGCCCAATAGTCAAGCCCCAATAATTTCTACTGCAAAATCGAAAGGATTCGCGGATACTAAAATCTTAGACGGACAGAAAAAAATTATAAATATTTCCGAATCTATCCCATCAGGATTTAAGCCTATTAACGTAGTAAAGTATGGCTCAAGCCGTATGAAAAAATCATTACGAGATCTAGATTGGTTCTTACGCTACTTAACTTATGCTATTGTTGCGGGTGATCCTAATATTTTATCGGTTAATATACGTGGCCTGCGCGACTTAATTGATAATGCTTGTTCAAGTGTAGCTGCTAGTGTCGCTCTTAGAGAGATGCGTAAGATTGCAGTAAGTCTTTTTGTTAACGACTCTGATGCTCAAGAGCTGGTTTTGGATTATTTTAATGTTGTAATTAAGGAATTCGAATCTGCAGGATTAACTGATATAATCAGGAAAAGAGGATCAGGAGACTCTCAAGGCTTACGATTGCCACAAATTTATTCTCAAGCAGGCGGCTCAAACCAGAAGTTTGCACTAAAGGCTGGTTTATCAATCGATGAAAAAAATACAGTTTTGAAGGCTTGTTACAGACAAATTTTTGAGAGAGATATTGCAAAAGGCTATAGCTTGTCATTTTCTGACCTAGAATCACAAGCAAGAAATGGCCAGTTATCTATTAAGGAATTCGTCCGGGCTCTTGGTAAATCAGATATTTATCGCAAGCAATTTTTTGAGCCTTTTGTTAATAGCAGAGCTGTTGAGCTGGCTTTTAGGCATTTCTTGGGTCGAGGCATAAGTTCTCTTGCTGAATTTCAAAAATTCTTCGCTATTGTGTCTACTCGTGGTCTGGCTGGGCTTATTGATAGTTTAGTAAATTCTAATGAGTATGCAGATTATTTTGGAGAAGAAACAGTGCCTTACCTGAGGCACCTGGGGCTAGAGCCCCAAGAGTGCCGCAACTGGGGACCTCAAATTAATTTATTCAACTATAGCGCCCCATTTAGTAAAACTCCGCAGTTCATAACTTTATTCGGGAGCTATAATCAGGAATTGCCAGATCAACATCCTTATGGAAGATCTAATGATCCGCTTCTTATTCAATTCGGTGCTATCTTTCCTAAAAATACCGTAAATCCAAATAATACGCCAGCTCCTTTTGGTAAAGACACTAGGCGCTTATTAATTTGTCGAGGGCCTGGAATATATAATCAGATGAGTAATCCGCAAGCACGCTCTAGATCAGCAGGATCTTTGGGCCCGGCTATTTTTAAATTTTCTGGAAAAATATCTTCTGGATTATCGCAGGATACGAGTCCAAGCGAATCAGCGATTAGAGCTTCCTACCTAAGAGTATTCGGTCGTAATGTATATCAAGAAGAAAAATTGATCTTTAAGTCGATAGAAAGTAAAGTTAAGGATGGGACAATTTCAATTCGTGATTTTATTAAGTATTTAGCAAAATCTTCTGTTTTTCGTTCCTTGTACTGGGAACCACTTTACGTATGTAAGGCAATCGAGTATATTCATAATAGGTTGCTGGGCCGACCTACTTACGGTCGACAAGAAATTAATCAGTATTTTGATATTGCATATAAATCTAATTATTATAAAATGATAGATGCAATTATTGATAGTGATGAATACATTCAAGCTTTTGGAGCAGATACTGTGCCTTATGAACGATATTTAACTTCAAGTGCAGTTTTAAGCCGTGTACCGAAATATGGCAGAGGTGATATGCGTAAAACAGGCCGTAAGGATAATCGTTTTATCCAGTTGGGAGAAGTACAAGAGGTACGCAGTGTGAATAGTATAAATCTTCGAATCCGTCAAGGGGTTTCCGATCAAAGAGATCAGGTTATTATATTTAAAGCAACCATGCAAGATAAAAAGCAAGATTTAGGGAACATACTTCGCGCTACTTACAGGCAGATTTTTGAGAGAGATTTAAATGTTTTTAGTCTTGGTTACGAATTAATTGATATTGAGCGTGCTTTTTTGCAAAATGATCTAACTGTTAAGCAGCTAGTTCAAAAGCTAGGCGAATCTTCTCTTTATTGTAAAGAGTTTTATCAGCCATACCCGAATACGAAAGTAATTGAATTAGGAACTAAGCATTTCCTAGGTAGAGCACCTAATAATCAAGCCGAACTCAGATATTACAATCAAATTTTAGCTTCACAGGGATTAAATGCATTTATTGACAGTCTTGTTAATAGCAAGGAATATGATTCAATGTTTGACATAAATGTTGTTCCATATCGTCGTTTTCCAACATTACCAGCTGCTAATTTTCCTAATACCGAGAAATTGTATAATAATTTCACAAAGCAAAATAGTCTACTTGTGATACCAAGCTTTAAGCCTGCTAAGGGTAATCAGTAGCATTTAATGCAGCTTTCTTGCTTTAGTACTTTGCTGAAAATAAATATCTTGTTCGTTAGGCCAAGTATTAACATATATCCTGTATATCAAGAACATAAAATATTGCTATTTTAACTTGTTTAAGATGCTTAAGCATTATAGGAGTTTAATTAATGAGTATTGTAACAAAGTCAATTGTTAATGCAGATGCTGAAGCACGCTACTTAAGCCCCGGAGAGTTGGATCGAATTAAAAGCTTTGTCTTGTCTGGACAACGCCGCTTGCGTATTGCACAAATCTTGACTGAGAATCGTGAGCGTATAGTTAAACAAGGTGGTCAACAACTATTTCAAAAAAGGCCTGACGTTGTGTCTCCAGGTGGCAATGCATATGGAGAAGAAATGACGGCTACATGTTTAAGAGATTTAGACTATTATCTACGTTTGGTGACTTATGGGATTGTGGCCGGGGATGTAACACCAATTGAAGAAATTGGCCTGGTTGGTGTTAAAGAAATGTATAATTCTCTAGGTACTCCTATTTCGGGTGTATCTGAAGGCGTCAAGTCAATGAAAAATATTGCTTGCTCTCTATTATCTGGAGAAGATTCCGCTGAAGCTGGTTTCTATTTTGACTATACTTTGGGTGCTATGCAGTAGTCTATTGGAATTATTTTAATACTTTTGGATAAGATTTCGTATACTTTTTATAATATTGCTGAGGATAAACAATACTATGCAAGATGCTATCACTTCTGTAATTAATGCAGCTGATGTACAAGGTAAGTACTTAGACGATAACTCGGTAGAGAAGCTTCGTGGATATTTTCAAACTGGTGAATTAAGAGTAAGAGCTGCAGCTACTATAGCAGCTAATGCTGCTACTATTATCAAAGAATCGGTAGCAAAATCTCTTTTGTATTCTGATATCACTCGTCCGGGTGGTAACATGTATACTACGAGAAGATATGCTGCCTGTATCAGAGATTTAGACTACTATCTACGTTATGCTACATATGGCATGCTAGCCGGCGATCCTTCTATTTTAGATGAGAGAGTTTTAAATGGCCTGAAAGAAACTTATAACTCGCTAGGAGTACCAATTGGTGCAACTATTCAGGCAATTCAAGCAATGAAAGAAGTTACTGTAGGCTTAGTGGGATCAGATGCAGGTAAGGAGATGGGCTTATATTTTGATTATATCTGCTCTGGATTAAGTTAGTAATATTATATTTGCAGATTGTATAAATTAAATAACGCAGGAAAATATTATTTTCCTGCGTTATTTAATTTATGTAGTTACTGTTGCCAGGGCTTGTAATCGAGCCTTAGCTTTTCTAATGTTTTGGGTTGCTTCTATTTTAGCTTTATTGCTGGTTGCTTCTGCAAATACAGCAGATGCTTCTTCTAAGCTTCTTTGAGCTATTTCTGCATCAATATCCTCTAGCTCTTCAGCTCCATTAACTAAGATGGTAATTTTGTTGTTTTCAACTTCCGCAAATCCACCTAGCAGAACAATTGGAATCCACTCTTTATTAATTCTTACTCTCATAACACCTATATCTAAGGCAGTTAATAGTGGTATGTGACCTGTGAGAATTCCTAATTGCCCTGTACTGCTTGGTAAAATTACTTCTTCTGCATTTGCATCCCAAACGGTCCTATCCGGAGCAATCACGCGAATATTTAATGTCATACGGCTTTAATTACCCTTTTAATGTTTCTGCTTTACTTATTGCTTCGTCAATATCGCCAACCAAGTAGAAAGCTTGTTCTGGAAGATCGTCTAGATCGCCTCTGAATATCATCTGAAAACCTTTGATGCCATTTTTTAAAGATACATATTTGCCAGGTGAGCCTGTAAATACTTCTGCAACAAAGAAAGGCTGAGATAAGAATCTCTCAATTTTTCTTGCTCTTGCGACCGTAAGACGATCTTCTTCAGAAAGTTCATCCAGGCCTAGAATTGCAATAATGTCTTGAAGTTCCTTATATCGCTGAAGTGTTGATTTTACCTGTTGAGCTGTATCGTAGTGCTCGTCACCTACAATGCCCGGCTGTAGCATTGTAGAAGTTGAATCTAGTGGATCTACTGCCGGATAAATACCTTTTGCTGCTAAGCCCCGCGACAGTACAGTAGTTGCGTCTAAGTGTGCAAATGTTGTAGCTGGTGCAGGATCTGTTAGGTCATCCGCTGGTACATATACTGCTTGAATTGATGTAATTGATCCTTCTGTTGTCGATGTTATTCTTTCTTGCAAGGATCCCATTTCTGTAGCTAAAGTTGGCTGATATCCTACTGCCGATGGCATTCTTCCCAATAACGCAGATACCTCTGAGCCTGCTTGAACAAATCGAAAAATGTTGTCAATAAACAGTAGCACATCTTGCTTATTGATATCTCTAAAATATTCTGCCATTGTTAAGGCTGTTAAGCCTACTCTCATTCTTGCTCCAGGGGGCTCATTCATTTGTCCATATACTAATGCTACTTTAGAATTAGTTAATTTATCTTGATCTATTACCTTTGATTCTTTCATTTCTTGGTATAAATCATTACCCTCTCTGGTTCTTTCTCCCACTCCTCCGAATACTGATACACCACCATGAGCTTTGGCAATATTATTTATTAATTCCATGATTAATACGGTTTTTCCTACACCTGCACCACCGAATAGACCAATTTTTCCTCCTCTGCGATATGGCGCCAGTAAATCCACAACCTTAATTCCTGTTTCGAAAATTGAAGGTTTTGTTTCCAGCTGAGTAAATTTTGGTGCAGATCTATGAATTGGCAAGCTGGTATCGGCTTCTACTTTACCTAGGCTATCTACTGGCTCACCAAGTACGTTAAAAATACGTCCCAAGGTTGGTATTCCAACTGGTACTGATATAGGCGCTCCTGTGTCAATGACTTCTAGGCCTCGCTTTAATCCATCAGTTGCGCTCATAGCAACTGCACGCACTCTATTGTCTCCTAATAATTGTTGCACTTCGCATGTAATAGTACCATTTGGACCCTGTACTTTTAATGCATTGAATACTTTTGGAAGCTTACTGTTCGCGAATTCAATATCTAAAACAGGACCGATGATTTGAGTAACAGAGCCATTACCAGTTGCTATAACCATAATTACATTATTTAAACTTTAGTAGATAGATGATATTTCGTAGTACCACACTTAAGCTTACTATGCTCATAAGTATCCAAAGCTTACTTATTGCTATTTATCATTGTATCTTAAAATAAGATAATTTATACTAAAATTAGATTTTTTTTAAAAGCCGCTACTCGAAGAGTATCTCCCAGTAGTTTTTAGCCAATTTTGGGCTTCAATGTAATTATTTGGAGCTAGGTAGATAGCTTGCTGCCAGTAGCTGGCAGCCTTGTCAAACATACTTTTAGATATGGTTTGATTATTTTTTCCTGCTGCCTTGATTCCTTGATAGTGGTAAATAACTGCAATATTATTTAATGCTTGCGGAAGCCTAGAATTTAATTCTAGTGCTTTGTGATAATATTCTAATGCTTTAATATGCTCACCATTGCTTGCATATATTAACCCAATGTTATAAAGTATATAGCTTCTATCATATGGATCCTCTTCTAGCTCCAGCGCTTCGTAGTAATTTTCTAATGCTTCAGCGTACTCTCCTTCCGACTGCGCCGACATGCCATCTCTGTAGTAGCAAAATGCTTGCTTTTCTTCTTTACTGGTTGGCAATACTTTAAGTACAATATCTGCTAGCACGGTAAATGTTTTGTCTATAAAATTATCATTCTTTTGAGATCTTGACATACCTTAATCCTTTTCTTTTGTTTACATTTTAGCTTAAATATCATATTTTACAGATATACCCATATTATATCTATATCATAATATAGGCAAAAGATTAGAAAAAGAAAAGGAATACACCGACACTTGACTAATTCAGGCTGCATTTTATTGTTGCCCAAGATTTATCTAATAAGTTACCTAATATTTTAAAGCTTAATAATACATTTAAATAATTAAATACATGATAAAAAGTCAATCACCTACAAGCCAATATTTTTGTTTCCATGCCAAGTATTTGTATAAAAAATCTTTATCCGGACCTAAAGATATGACCTATAATTGGCTGAAGTTATATAATCCTAAAACTATCAAAGTTAGCAGTAATCAAATTAATATGCCTGAGAAATTGGCAGCTGTTGATACATTAACTAATGTTTTGGTAGAAGATATTAGCCCGCTTACTGCTGGAAGATCTGAAAAAAAAAATAAGAATCATAGCAAGCAAAATGATGCATTGGATTCGAAAAAAAATAAATTAAAAAACAAAAAAAAACCCAGGGCAAAGATCCATATTAACGACGACGATGATAATATAGATCCTAAATATTCAAATACATTTGAGTCTGGCAACAGCTTGTCATTATCTCTAATGAGACCAATTAAGCCAGCAAGACGCAGGGTTAAAAATGGCAATATGGATAATAAAAATGTTAAGCAAAAAGTTAGTATTCAGCATAGTAGAGATAAAAAATCTGCCGAAGAAGTTATTGGCGTAAAGCCAACTGCTATTGGATTCACTGATCCTTTATCTATACAAGAGCTTTCTGCCACGCTGTCAATTCCACCAGCTGAAATTATTAAATCCCTGTTCCTGAAAGGAATTGCTGTTACAATGAACCAAGTTGTAGATATTAAAATGGCGCAGGTGGTTGCAGAAAGTTATGGCATACGAGTTGAGCCTTGTTCTTCTAAATCAGGATACAATGATAATGCAGTCAAATTGAATAACAGTGATAAAAAATCTGAAAATCTAACAGATAGGCTGCCTGTTATTAGTATTTTTGGCCATGTAGATCATGGTAAAACTACGTTACTGGATACTATTTGTGAAACTCACAAAGTAGAAATAGAATCTGGTGGAATTACGCAATCTATTGCTGCCCATGAAATACAATTGAATACATCAGCTGGTCTAAAAAAAGTGATACTACTTGATACCCCTGGTCATGAAGCATTTGCCGATATGCGTATGCGCAGTATACAAGTTACTGATATTGGAATCCTGGTTGTAGCTGCCGATGATGGCTTACAGCCGCAAAGCAAAGAATCGATTAACTATTTGAAAAATAATTCTGTACCATTTGTTGTTGCAATTAATAAGATAGACAAGCCTGGAGCTGATCCGTCGAAGATTAAAGAAGAATTAGCCAAATTTGATATTTTAAATCACGAATGGGGTGGACAGATAAGTATTGTAGAAATTGATGCTTTACATGGTACTAATGTAAATAAATTATTGGATGTAATTGTCGAGATGGCTGAAGTTCAGCCCCTGAAAGCCGATTATTCAGCTGCAGGATCAGGCACTATTCTAGATGCTTATCTAGACATTAAGCAAGGACCGATAGCCAATCTATTGATACAAAACGGCACTATAAAAACAGGAGATTACATCTCAATTAATACTTCTGTGTCTAAAATTAGATCAATATTTAACTATAATTCTCTAATATTAAATTCCAGCGGCCCATCGTCTATAGTCAATATTTCTGGCTTAGAGTCGGTGCCTGTGTCTGGTAGTTCATTTAAGATTTTATTAGATCAAAAAAATGCAAAAAAACAATATGTAGAATACCAAAAAAATAGGGATAAGAATTCAAAAAACTATAAGAAATTGAATTCACGCATCACTTTCGATTCGTCTATGAGCACTCAGAAAAACAGAGTCAATAAGAGTATAAATATTATATTAAAAACAGACTCAGAAGGAACAATTGAAGCTATTCTCAATGCTTTTTCTGCCATATCTCAGTCAAAGGTACAGCTTAATATTATTTCCGCTGGCGTCGGTCAAGTTACCAGCAATGATATTGATCTTGCAGCAGCAAGCAGCTCCATAGTACTAAGTTTCAACAATGTAATTGCATCATCTGCTTACCAAAATGCAGATAAAAATCGCGTGATCCTTAAAAACTTTGTTGTTATTTATGATTTGATTGATCATGTGCAAGACGCAATGCTTCAATTGGTTGAAGTAGATTACTCAGAAGTAGTTATAGGGCGTGCAACAGTGCAAGATATTTTTACTTTGAGTAAAGGTAATGTAGCTGGTTGTACTGTAATCTCTGGAAAATTAAAAAGGAGTAACCCTGTAAAAGTTTTTCGTGACCAGGAGTTGCTTTATTCAGGCAGATTAAGCTCTTTAAAACGAGTTAAAGAAGACGCAGAAGAGGTAGGTATAAATAATGAATGCGGTTTAATGTGCGGTAATTTTAGTGCATGGCAAAAGAATGATATTATTGAAGCTTATGAGCTTATCCCTCAAGAGAAAACATTGTGAATCGCTCATATGCAGCAAATTCATTAGTTTTCCCGGTATTATTTATGAGTCTTTATTGAGAAAAGGTAATAAGGCCAAAGTTCGAGCTTGCTTTATTGCTTTGGTTAATTTTTTCTGCTGCTTAGAGGTTAGACCTGTTGATCGGCGAGGTAAAATTTTACCTTGCTCTGTAATAAATTTTCTTAGTAAATCGATATCTTTATAATCTAATGTTTCGCTTGCTTTAATTGGAGAATTTTTTTTGTTATATGAAGCCATAATTATTTAATTTCCTTGAAGATGGTGTGACAGTTGCATCTCCGACAAAATTTTTTTAACTCCAGTCGGCCAGGGGTATTTCTTCTATTTTTTGAACTTGTATATCTAAATACGCCTTGTTGACGCTTTGCTAAGCTTGCGCTATGATCAGATGTGCATTCCAGAGTAATTATAATGCGTGCACCTTTATTTTTACCCATTTAATAGTAGTCCATAGTTATTTTATATTTACAATAGTATCTCATGTTTATATACGAAGTATCAAGTGCCTATAAGCTGTTTATTCTTAGTTGATTTATTTAATTCTCCGGATGCTTGTAATATAATAAAGATTGACATTGTGAATCGTGGCAATAAATTGCTTTACATACTTATCTTACGCAGGAAGACTCTGCAAGTATTTTCTAATAAGAATCGAGTTATCTGGTGATTAGCAATTTTGCTGCAAAGAGGTGTCGCTAAAGTTTTTAAGCCTCTTGAAGCGTAAGAGGATATTGTCTTATTATTCTTTTTGCTGTATGCAATTTCTATTGTCTTGAATTTAGTGCAGTTTACTCTATTCTAATCTGTAGAACTTGTAGATTTTCTGTTTTTAATGTTATAATCACGTGCAATACAATGTGACAATTATGTGATTAACAGGATTCCAATGGCTAAAAAATTATCCGTCATAAAATCGATTGCCGTAGCCGAAAGAAATCGTTATTTCAATAAGGTTTATAAGTCTAATATTAGAACGCTTACAAAAAAGTTTTTGTATCTTGCAGGCACAAAACGTAGCGAGATTAACACAAGCAAGGAAGAACTTCAGATATTGCTAGCTGCAATTTATAGCCGAATAGATAAAGCTGTAAAAAAAGGAGTACTTCATAGAAATAGCGCATCACGCAAGAAATCTGTTCTAGCAAAAGCATTGAATAGTTAAGTTCTGTGTTTTTGTTTGCTTAATTGACATCCTTGCTCTGCAACAATTAAATTTTCCTGTCCATATCTTGTATATGGATACTCCACCCTCTTAATATATAATTATTTTTGCTAATTCCATTACCTATTCACTAAAAGATTCTTCGGATAACAACTAAAGTATTGCAACTTTAGTGTGTTACTTTGTATATTTGATTACGCTTTTTTAAGGAATCTACTATTCATGCTATCAGCTTATAAAGAATCTGTTCATTCTACATTCCCTGATTTAGCGGATATTCAAATCAATAGCTTCCGCTGGTTTTTATCAGAAGGCCTTACTGAGGTTTTAGATTTTTTCCCTTTAATTGTTGATCCGACGGGTAAATTAGAGCTTCAATTTTTCAGTAAAGAGTATAAACTAAAATTTCCTCGATATAGCGTGCGTAAAGTTAAAAGTCGTGATAGGACATATAGCGCTCAAATATATGTACCCTCCAAATTAACAAGAAAAGACATTGAATTATTTAATCGCGAAGGCGAGAACTCAGCAATTGGCATTCTTCACAGGCAAGAATTAAATCTGCATACTAAAAAATATAAGAAGCGACCCGTATTTATCGGTGATTTGCCATTAATGACTAACAGAGGTACGTTTATTATTTCTGGTACAGAGCGAGTGATTATTAATCAAATCATAAGAAGTCCAGGTATCTACTACAAAAAAGAGTTGGACAAGAATGACAAGCATATATTTAGTGCTAGCTTAATATCAAATAGGGGCTCCTGGCTAAAATTTGAGATTGATTCTAAAGGGCAGATTTGGGTTAGAATTGATAAAACGCATAAGGTAAATGCTTATGTTTTTTTGCGTGCAATTGGTTTACAGCAAAATGAAATAAAAAAAGGTTTAAGTAAATATCATTTTTTAGTAGCCGCTTCTGCGCTATATGAGAAGAAGGAGCTGGAAAAAGAAATAGGCAAGAATTCGGTTGAAGATATTACAGATGAAGAGGCATTGCTAATTGTCTACAGTAAGCTAAGGCCTAATGAGCCTGCCACTATGTCAATTGCTCAACAAATGCTCTACTCTCGCTTTTTTGATCCTAAGCGTTATGATCTTGGAGAAGTTGGAAGGCATAAAATTAATAAAAAATTAAATCTCAATATACCGATATCTTTCAGGGTTCTTTCTCCAAAAGATATTATTGTAGCTATCGATTATTTGATTAATTTAAAAGAGCAGAGTATAGGTACACTAGATGATATTGATCACCTGGGGAACAGAAGAGTAAGATCTGTGGGTGAATTATTGCAAAATCAAATGCGCATAGGCTTAAATCGACTTGAGCGTATTATACGCGAAAGAATGATGATCTGTGACTTAGATTCTCTCAGCTTGTCTAATTTAATCAACCATAAGCCGCTGATTGCATCAGTTAGAGAATTTTTTGGCTCTAGCCAACTTTCTCAATTCATGGATCAGACTAATCCCTTGGCTGAATTAACGCATAAAAGGCGTATAAGCGCGCTTGGACCTGGAGGATTAAATAAAGACCGTGCCGGTTTTGCAGTCAGGGATTTGCATCCTAGCCATTACGGGAGAATATGTCCAATAGAAACACCTGAAGGACCAAATGCTGGATTAATTGGATCACTTAGCATATATGCAAGAATTAATAAGTATGGCTTCATTGAATCCCCGTATTTCACTGTAGCTAATGGCCAAATTCTTAATAGTGTACCACCTATATTTATGACTGCTGATGAAGAGGATAATTTAAGAATAGCACCTGCGGATATTTTAATTGATCAACGGGGATTTATCGAAGGAGAGATTATTCCGATTAGATACAGGCAAGAATTTACAACGACTAGCCCTTTGCAAGTTGATTATATTGCTGTTTCACCAATACAGGTTATTTCAGCAGCAACATCGTTGATACCTTTTTTAGAACATGATGATGCCAATAGAGCTTTAATGGGATCCAACATGCAAAGACAAGCTGTACCATTATTGTATCCTGAAAAGCCTATCGTAGGTACAGGCTTGGAGTCAAAAATAGCTCGTGATTCAGGAGTAATAATTATAAGTAAAACTACGGGATACGTAAGCTATGTTTCTGCGACTAAAATTGGAATTCAAGATAGTTACGGTAAAACTATTCATTATAGATTGAAAAAATATTATCGTTCTAATCAGGATACTTGCATTAATCAAAGGCCTATCGTGTGGCCCGGTGAAAATATATGCATTGGTCAAACAATAGCTGATGGAGCATCAACAGATGGTGGTGAAATAGCTTTAGGGCGAAACATTTATGTTGCTTACATGCCATGGGAAGGCTTCAATTATGAAGATGCTTTTCTGATCAGTGAACGCTTAATATATGAGGATATTTATACTTCTATTCATATTGAAAGGTATGAAATTGAATGCCGTCAAACCAAATTGGGACCTGAAGAGATTACTAGAGATATTCCTAATGTAAGTGAATCGACTTTAAGCCACTTAGATCGAAATGGTATAATTGCAATAGGTTCTTGGGTTGAATCTGGAGATATTCTAGTTGGAAAAATTACCCCAAAAGGAGAATCAGATCAGCTTCCTGAAGGTAAATTACTAAGGGCTATTTTTGGTGAAAAAGCTCGTGATGTTAGAGACACATCTTTAAGGCTGCCTAATGCCGCAAAGGGAAGAATCGTAAATGTGCGCGTATTTACGAGGCAAAAAGGCGATGAATTGCCTCCTGGCACTAATGCTATAATCCGAATTTATGTTGCACAAAAACGCAAGATACAGGTGGGAGATAAAATGGCTGGTCGACATGGAAATAAAGGTATTATTTCTAGAATTTTACCTCGTCAAGATATGCCATATCTGCCTGACGGCACACCAGTCGATATTGTTTTAAACCCTTTAGGTGTTCCTTCTAGAATGAATGTGGGGCAATTATTTGAGTGTCTTTTGGGTCTTGCAGGAGATTATTTAGCAAAAAGATTCAAAATAATTCCTTTTGATGAAATGTATGGACCAGAGGCATCTCGGGCTTTAGTGAATCATAAGTTGCGCGAGGCAAGCGCAGTCAAAGGCAAGAAATGGCTTTTCGATAATAAGCATCCAGGTAAGATTAAATTAATTGATGGTCGCACAGGAGAGCCATTCGATAATCCAATTACAGTTGGTAAAGCATACATGCTAAAACTTGTGCATTTAGTTGATGATAAAATTCATGCTAGGTCAACGGGTCCATATTCTCTAGTAACTCAGCAGCCTCTTGGAGGAAGAGCGCAACATGGCGGTCAAAGACTTGGAGAAATGGAGGTATGGGCGTTAGAAGCATTTGGCGCAGCATACACTTTACAAGAGTTATTAACCGTGAAATCAGATGATATGCAGGGCAGAAATGAAGCTTTAAATGCGATTGTAAAAGGTAAGCCCATTCCAAGACCCGGAACACCTGAATCCTTCAAGGTATTGATGCGCGAATTGCAATCTCTTGGCTTAGATGTTGCAGTTCATAAATTAGAATTGTTAGAAAATGGTGAAAATCGTGGAGTAGAAGTTGATCTAATGTCTACAGATAAAAATGAGCTGAATTCGTCTGTGAATTCAATTAATGCATCCGCAGATACTAACGGAGATTTTTTATATGAAGACCGAGAGATCCTCAATGATTTTGACCTCAGTCATGATATATAAATATGAAATTTAATAAATAGTACAATGAATCGTTATGGCAAAATTCGAGCAATACTTTGATTATGTTAAAATAAGTTTAGCATCTCCGGAAAAAATTCGAACATGGGGTGAGCGCATTCTACCAAATGGTCAAATTGTCGGGGAAGTTACTAAGCCAGAAACCATAAACTACCGTACACTCAAACCAGAAATGGATGGCTTGTTCTGTGAGCGCATATTTGGCCCTGTAAAAGATTGGGAATGTCACTGTGGTAAATATAAACGCTTTCGTTATAAGGGCATTGTGTGCGAAAGGTGTGGTGTTGAAGTTACCGAGTCAAAAGTCAGGCGTCATCGTATGGCTTACATAGAGCTAGCTGCACCTGTTACTCACGTGTGGTATTTAAAAGGTAGTACAAGCTATATCGCGCTGGCTTTGGACTTGACAGTGAAAGAAATAGAAAAAATCGTCTACTTTCATTCATATGTTGTCATTAACCCAGGCAATTATGAAGCACTTGCTTATAAGCAGCTCCTTGAAGGATATGAATGGAGGTCATTAGAGGATAAATTGTATCCTGAATCTTCAAATCTATTCGGCGTAGAAGTCAGCATCGGTGCTGAGGCTATACAGGAATTGCTATATAATTTAGATCTTAAGGGTACATCTAGCTTATTGCGAGAAGAAGCTTTAAAACCACCTAAGAATATTAAAAATCCATCACCTAAGTTTAACAAGAAGATGAAGAGATTGCGCTTGTTAGATCACTTTCTGGCCACAGGTGCAAATCCTGCATGGATGGTTTTTTCTGTAATCCCTGTTATACCGCCTGATTTACGTCCTATGGTTCAGCTGGATGGTGGTCGTTTTGCAACTGCCGACTTAAATGAATTTTATCGTCGAATTATTAATCGTAATAACCGCTTATCTAGGCTAAAATCTATTCTAGCTCCTGAAATTATTATTAGAAATGAGAAGAGAATGTTGCAAGAGGCAGTTGATTCTTTGATGGATAATGGTCGTCGTGGTAGAACAGTTGTTGGCGCAAATAACCGCCCGCTAAAATCGTTATCTGATATTATTGAAGGAAAACAAGGAAGATTCCGGCAAAATTTATTAGGCAAAAGAGTTGATTATTCTGGCAGGTCAGTAATCGTAGTAGGTCCTAACTTGAAATTACATCAATGCGGATTACCTCGTGAAATGGCTCTTGAATTATTCCAGCCTTTTGTTATACATCGTTTGATTTTACAGGGTCTGGTCAATAACATCAAAGCAGCTAAAAAATTGATTCAAAAAAATGAATCTTCTGTATGGAATGTCTTGGAAGAAGTTATTCATGGCCATCCAGTGCTATTAAATCGTGCTCCAACACTTCACCGCTTAGGAATACAAGCTTTTGAGCCATTGCTCGTAGAAGGTCGTGCAATTAAATTGCATCCTTTGGTTTGTCCAGCCTTTAATGCAGATTTTGATGGGGATCAAATGGCTGTACATGTACCCTTGTCGCTGGAGGCACAGTCTGAAGCAAGATTATTGATGCTGGCTCCTCACAATTTTTTATCGCCAGCAACTGGTCAACCAATACTAATGCCAAGCCAAGATATGGTTTTAGGATGCTATTATCTCACGGCTGACAATCCTGGTAGCCAAAAAGGTAAAGGGCAATATTTTTCTAGCTTAGAAGATGTATTGATTGCTTATCAGCAAAATGTTATTGATTTACATGCATATATTTGGGTCAGATTTGACGGAGTGGTTAACAATTCAGACTCTGGCATAAGTGAGGCTCTATTTTCAGATACAGATTCCTCAGGATACATTACTAAATTTTTTCAGGATAGAATCCTGAAAGAAGATTGCAATGGCTTTTGTCTTGTCCAATATGTTCGTACAACAGCTGGCCGTATTCTATTTAATAAGGTAATACAAGAAGCTTTAATTCATTAAATGCAACAATTTATTAAGAGGATTCATAATGCAAGAAAAACTTGCTTCGGCTCAACCTAGTTTCTCCAATAAAGTGATTGACAAATCTCAATTGAAAGAGTTAATTGTATGGGCATTTCGCAATTATGGAGTAGCTAGGGCTTCGAATATGGCTGATAAATTAAAAGATCTAGGATTTTACTACGCTACTAAAGCTGGTATTTCATTAAGTCTCGAAGATTTACGGATACCACCGGCTAAAAAAAAGTTGCTGGATACAACAATGCAATCAATTGCCTTGACAGATCATCGATATTATAGAGGAGAAATTACTGCGGTTGAAAGATTCCAGAAAGTAATAGATACATGGAATAATGCAAGCGAAGCCTTAAAAAAAGAAGTAATTCAATACTTTAAGGATAAAGATCCTTTGAATTCTATTTATATAATGGCCTTTTCTGGTGCTCGTGGTAATATTTCTCAAGTTAGGCAGCTGGTTGGCATGAGAGGATTGATGTCTGATCCGCAAGGACAGATTATAGATCTGCCAATCTCGAGTAATTTTAGAGAGGGTCTGACTGTTACCGACTATTTTATTTCTTCTTATGGGGCACGCAAGGGCTTGGTTGATACGGCATTAAGAACAGCCGATTCTGGGTACCTGACTCGTAGGCTTGTTGATGTCGCGCAGGATGTGATAATTCGTGAAGTAGACTGCAAAACTTCTCGTGGTATTTTGCTTGAAGATATGATAGATAATCAAAAGCCTTTAATTCCTTTAAGACAAGCATTGCTAGGTAGAATTTTGGCTGATGATATACATAATCCCGTGAATAACAATTTGATCGCTAAAGAAAATCAAGAGATTGATCCTGTTTTAGCTCAAGAAGTGATCAATGCAGGCATAAGTAAAATCCTAGTACGTTCACCTATCACGTGCGATTCCGCTAGCTCTGTGTGTCAGCTATGTTACGGATGGAATTTAGCGCACGGTAAATTGGTTGACCTCGGTGAGGCTGTTGGAATTATAGCAGCTCAATCTATTGGCGAGCCGGGCACGCAGTTAACGATGAGAACTTTTCATACCGGTGGTGTCTTTACGGGTGAATTGGCACAAAATATTTATGCACCCATCGATGGTATTCTTGAGTACCAATCTTTAGATACTTTAAATTCTATTAGAACTCGTCATGGAGACAGAGCATTCTTAGCTGAAGATGAAACTAAAGTTATGCTGCACAATCCTCATCATTCATCAGAGCTTATAACTATCAACAAAGGTACAATTTTGTTTCAGCCTGACAAAGCCCGTGTCGTAAAGGGTCAAGCTATTGCGGAATATCCTTTAAGCGGTCGTCTTATAACAGAGAGGGCTCAAAAATCTATTGTTGCTGATTTCTCTGGTAAAGTTCAGTTTACAAATCTTACTGTTGAAGAGATACAAGGTAAGCAGCATACTATTCGTATTGTTAAACAAGAGGGCTTAGCTTGGATTTTGTCCAGTAAAACATATAGAATACCAGATACTGCAGAAATAAAAGTAACTCAAAATGAATCCATCTGTAGCGGTACAGTCCTAGCAACAACTAAAATCGTGAGTCAGTATCATGGATATGTTGAACTACATCCTCAGTCAGACACCAATGAAGAGCTAGAAAATTGTGATATAAGAATAATTATTGCTTCTAGAGGACTGCCTAATGCAGTTGTATATTTTGATAACGATTTATATAATGGATCATATATTTTAGAGTCATCATTGCAAGATAAATTTCTTCTACATATTGAACCAGATCAAATAATTGTTAACCAGCAAATTATAGCTGAACTTGTTTCCGATACTTATCTTACGCAAACAGGAGGTATTGTCAAATATTTAGATTTACCCGTTGCGAAGACGAAAAGCCAAGATTCGGAAGATAAGTATGATATTCTGGGGTCAGGTTATATTTTATGGATTTCTGAAGAAACGCATGAAATCAATAAAGATTCATCGTTAATACTGGTAAAAGATGGTGATTTTGTTGAAGCTGGCACCGAGATCGTGAATAATGTTTTTGCAAAAAATTCAGGTATTATTGAAATTATACACAGAGAAGGTATTGTTTTTGAAATCATCATTAAGCCGGGTGACATATATATTGTTGATGATACATCTGTCAATACTTCTAAGAAGAGAGGATTTTTGAGGCCAGGAGAGACTATAGTACAGGGCATAACCACAAATAAATTAGCATACTGGGAATACATTGTTACGTCTGACAATAACTACCTATTAATCCGTCCTGTTGTGGTATACTCAATACCTAGTCAAGAGTATTATCTGGCAGATCCGAAAGAATCTAAGCAAGATTTGACTATTAAAACAGTCAAAAGAACTCAATTTAAAGATGGCGATAGGGTAAAATCTGTAAAAGGAGTAAATTTAGTTAAAACATATTTAATGCTTAATATCGCCAACAATCAAAATCATTTAAATTGCACAGCTGAGTTCAGAACTGATCCTGGGATACCGCGATCCTATAGCCTAAATTTCATCATTGCTGAGTCCCTTTCATTAAAAAAAGATCAAAATCGTGATTCGAGTGATATCGTTGATATTACTAGTATTTTAGTGAAAAATAACCAACAAGTTAATCCAGATACTATACTGGCTCAGACGGAGATTATTGCAAAAACCGATGGAATTATAGAGCATATTGATAGTTTACGTCAATACAATCGAAGGCTATCTGTTATTACTAAGTTGGACCAAAAAATTTTTAATGTTTCTGCTGAAAGTAGAAAGGTAAAAGTGAATGATTGGGTTTATGCTGGGGATGAAATAGCAAATGGTGTAGTCGCACTGGAATCAGGTAAAATTACTTCTATTGACGAAAGCAAGATAGCTATGAGGATAGGTAGACCTTACTTAGTCTCTGGTGGTACTATATTGCATGTTGATAATGGAAATCTTGTACAGCGAGGCGAAAATATTGCTACATTGATTTTTGAAAGACCGAAAACGGGCGATATTGTTCAAGGTTTACCTAGAATTGAAGAAATTTTAGAGGCTAGAAAAAAATCGGATGATAATTTTAATCCGCATATTCTACTAGAATCTAGTTTTCGTTCCTATTTGAGCATAGGACTGAGTCTATACAACGCGTCGCTTCTTAGCATTCAAGAGATTCAACTATTTCTAGTTAAAGAAGTTCAGCTAGTGTACCAGTCTCAGGGAGTAGATATTTCCGATAAGCATGTTGAAGTCATCGTGCGACAAATGACATCGAAAGTGAAAATAGAATCTGGTGGTGATACCGAGTGTTTACCTGGTGAAGTAATGGAGTTGAGAAAAATCCATGCTATGAATCATACAATTGCAATAATGGATAAGATAGAAGCGACGTATCATCCAATATTATTGGGCATCACAAAAGCATCACTTAACACAGAAAGCTTTATATCAGCAGCAAGTTTCCAGGAGACAACAAAGGTTTTAACAGAAGCAGCTATATCAGGAAAACTAGATTGGCTCAAGGGACTTAAGGAGAATGTAATTATAGGACGCTTAATACCGGCTGGCACAGGGTTTAATGCGTACAATAAATATGGATACTCAGAAAGTAATATGCGTTTGTCTAATGCAGAAGCTTTGAAGTCTTATGGCGCTAAAGAAGAATACCAGGAGTCAAAACCTGGAATAGATGACATTATTTTAGATGATAGAAGTGCTAGAGATTATCACTTGTCGTAAAATAATATAAGCATGCACCGGTAAAAAATTTTACAAGTATACAGGCTCTCATGTCGTACAATTTTTAGATTAGAAAGGAGCTCGCGTGGCTGTAGTAGTATTAGAAGAATTGCTAGAAGCTGGTGTTCATTTTGGCCACCAAGCCAGACGATGGAATCCAAAAATGTTTCCGTATATATATACGGAAAGAAACGGAATTCATATTATTGACTTAGTTCAAACGGCACAGCTCCTAACTGAAGCATATGAATTTGTGAAAAATTGTGCATCTGAAGGAAAAAAATTTTTATTTTTGGGTACCAAAAGACAAGCTGCTGAGATTATATCGCAAGAAGCTATGCGCTCTAATTCATTTTATGTCAACCAAAGATGGCTTGGCGGCATGCTGACTAATTGGGTAACCATTAAGTCCAGAGTTGAAAGATTAAAGCAGTTAGAAGAGCAAGACGAAAACGGTATTATAGATCAATTGCCTAAAAAAGAAGGATCTGTAACGCGTAGAGAGCTAGAAAAACTGCGCAAGCACTTAAATGGTATTAAGACCATGAAAGGCTTGCCTGATATCGTTGTTGTAGTTGATCAAAAAAGAGAAGTAACTGCAATACAAGAATGTATTAAGTTAGGCATACCAACTATTTGTATCTTGGATACTAATTGTAATCCGGAAATTGTTGACATACCAATCCCGGCAAATGATGATGCAATCAGATCAATTAAATTAATTATTAGCAAGCTCGCCGATGGCATTATCGAAGGGAATAATCAATCATAATTCACGAATAAACAAAGGATATATAGTATGCCGATACAAATTTCTGCCCAATATGTTAAAGAGCTTCGTCTGAAAACAGGTGCAGGTATGATGGATTGCAAAAAAGCATTGCAGGAAGCAGAAGGCGATATTGAAAAAGCCATGGAGAGCCTAAGGCAGAAAGGTCTTGCGTCTGCAAGTAAAAAAGCAAGCAGGAGAACTGCTGAGGGTGTAATTGAAAGCTATATCCATGCCGGATCAAAGATAGGTGTGATGGTTGAAATAAATTGCGAAACTGATTTTGTTGCAAGAAGGCTCGAATTTCAAGAATTAGCCCGCAATGTTGCTATGCAAATAGCTGCTTGTCCCAATGTTGAATATGTCGAAAAAGACAATATACCTCAAGCGGTAATAGATAAGGAGAAGCAGATTGAAGCGGGTAAAGATGATTTAGCAAATAAACCGGAAGCCATTAGGCAGCAAATAGTTGAAGGGAGGATAGGGAAGCGATTAAATGAACTTTCTCTGGTGAATCAAGCTTTTATACGTAACTCAGATATTACTATTCAAGATTTAATCAATGAGAAAATTGCACTAATGGGAGAAAATATAAAAATCAGAAGATTTGCGCGTTTTGTTCTTGGCGAAGGCTTTGAGAGGCAGGTAAATAATTTTGCGGAAGAAGTAGGAGACATGCTAAAAAGTTAACATAACTTCAAAATTATTAAATTAATAATGTCAAATAATTCTTATATGCATATATAATTATACTTGATGATCACATCACTATTAATATAATAATATTTAGCCATGGTATCTAATTGCTGAAGCAATACGATACATACCGTGACTAAAATAATAATTTGTTGTCATGCCAAGGCATGTCTATTCATCACTTCACCGCTGAAAGAAAAATAGATTATTATAATAGTTTTTTACATCCTCTTAAATTTATTGCTTAGGTATAACTATGGTACTCCCTGTGTATCAAAATCATTTTAATATGACTGAACAACTGCCCGTATTTTTAAATATTTCATCTGTAGAAGTAGGCAAGCACCTGTATTGGCACCTAGGAAATTATAAAATACATGGACAGGTCTTGATTGTTACATGGCTAGTAATGGCTACGCTGTTATCTGTTGCCTTTGTTGGCACAAGAACTTTAAAGCGCATCCCGGAAAGTTTTCAGAATTTCATGGAATACATTTTGGAATTTCTGCAAGATATTGCAAAAAACCAGATAGGAGAACATGAATATAGAGCATGGGTTCCGTATATCTCAACTATTTTCTTATTTATTCTGGGCAGTAACTGGGCAGGTGCACTAATACCATGGAAATTAATTCAATTGCCAGAAGGTGAACTAGCTGCACCCACTAATGATATTAATACTACAGTTTCTCTAGCTTTATTAACTTCTTGCGCATATTTTTATGCTGGCTTAAGAAAAAATGGCTTAGGATATTTCGCAAGATATATTGAGCCAACACCAGTGCTATTGCCGATTAATATTCTTGAAGATTTTACTAAACCATTGTCATTAAGTTTTCGATTATTTGGTAATGTTCTGGCAGATGAATTGGTTGTATCAGTTTTCACGCTTTTGGTTCCGATTTTAATTCCTCTGCCGGTGATGATTTTGGGACTTTTTGCAAGCTCAATACAAGCATTAATTTTTTCAACACTTTCAGCCGCTTATATTGGAGAAGCGCTTGAGGGACATGGAGAGCATGACTAATATGTATCATCTGCACCGTTATTGAGCTCAAGTAGTATTGATTTGAAATCTGTTAATTTTCTGTATATTTCCTTAAACAATAAAATTTTCTTATGGATCCAATTATCTCCGCTGCATCTGTTATCGCTGCTGGTCTTGCTGTTGGTTTAGCTGCTATTGGTCCTGGTATTGGTCAAGGCAGTGCAGCTGCAAATGCAGTAGAAGGAATTGCTAGACAGCCCGAAGTTGAAGGTAAAATTAGAGGAACGCTTTTATTGAGCTTAGCTTTCATGGAATCATTGACTATATATGGTCTGGTAGTTGCATTATCTTTACTGTTTGCAAATCCTTATACAGGATAAATTAATTGTTACGCTTAGACTGAGTGCTATCTATTATTATAGTAACCAGTCTAAGCGTTTTATCAAATAAGATTCATGTAAAACTAATCCAAAGATATTTTTTAACCTAAGCATTGCAATGATTAATTTACCCCTAGAAATAGCTGCAGAAGCATCTGAAGTTGAAGGAGGATTGTTTGACTTTAATGCTACATTGCCTTTGATGGTTTTGCAATTTCTGCTCTTAATGATACTCCTGAATATTATATTCTATAAACCTGTTGCAAAAATTTTAGATGAAAGAGATGAATATATAAGAAACAGTTTAACTACAGCTTCTGCTTCTCTGAATAGAGCTGATAAGTTAACTTTGCAATACGAACAAGAGTTAGCTAATGCTCGCAAAGAAGCACAAGAGCTAATAAGATCGTCTCAGAAAGAAGCACAAGAAATCGTACTAAATAAAATAAAAGAGGCTCAGCAAGAGGCGGAAATATTAGTTGCTGAAGCATCCAAGCAGCTAATATCGCAGAAAGAGCAAGCCATCAAAACATTAGAAAATCAAGTAGAAACTTTAAGTAATCAGATAAAAGCTAAGCTTTTAAGTAACCAGTCAATAGTCTAATTTAGAAAACATTGATTGCATCAATACACATAGAGAATCATATGAATAATTTTCTGCTAACCTTGAGCAGTGCTGTCGAACATAAGACCTTTGGATTTAATCCAGATTTTTTAGAAGCTAATGTAATCAATATAGCATTACTGCTTTCAGGTTTAATTTACATTTTAAAAAATTTTTTGGGGTTAACTTTAGTTAATCGTCAAGAGAAAGTTCTCTTAGCTATTCAAGAAGCTGAAGAGAGGCTTGAGCAGGCTAATGAACGCCTAGATGAATCTGAAAAACAACTAGCTCAAACTCAGATTGTAATTATGCAAATCAAGAAAGAAGCTGAGTTAACAGCTCAAAAAGTTAGAGATTCTATCCTCGAGCAAGGCAAGATAGATATTGCTAAGCTAACAGCTGCTGGTAAAAATAGTATTGCAAATGCAGAGCAACAAATTAAAAAACAAATTCAGAAACAGATTACAACTTTAGCTATTCATAGAGTTACATTGGAATTAAAAAGTCAAATGAATCATAATATGCAAATAGCTATTATCGATAGTAATATTGAAAAACTTGGAGCTAAACTATGAGCAGTAAAGCTATAGTCTCACAATTGTCTTTGCCTTATGCAGAGGCATTGCTGGAGTTAGCCCAAAAAACTGATATTGTAGATAAAGTAAGCGAAGATATGCGCTTAATTGTCCAAGTTTTGTCAGAATCTGAAAGCTTAACCAGCTTTCTGAGTAATCCTTTAGTAAGTGTGTCATCAAAAAAAGAGGCTTTACAGCAATTATTTTCTGGGCAAGTTAGTGATTCTGTATTAGTTTTTACGCTGGTTCTGGTTGATAAAAAAAGAGTTGCTTACCTAAAAGATATAGCAAATAGATATTTTGAATTGTTAAATGCTTTGCAGTCATTATTAATCGTCAAAGTGATATCTTCGACTGAATTAACTGATGAACAGCAAAATAATTTAGTTGAGAAGCTAAAACAAATGACAAGTAACAATCAAATCAGCCTGGAGCTATCTGTTGACAATACTTTGATTGCCGGTTTTACTCTACAAATCGGCTCTAAGGTAATTGATACAAGCTTGAGCGGCCAGCTGAAGGAGATTAGCTATTTCTTAGAAGCAGGACCTTGATAATATAGTTTTAAATGAACAAATAGCGTATATTAAATTTGAATTAAATTAATAAAGAGTATGTTAAATATAAGACCAGATGAAATTAGCAATATCATTCGTCAGCAAATAGAGAAATATGATCAGAAAGTTCAAGTAGCCAATGTTGGTACGGTTCTCCAGGTTGGAGACGGTATTGCGCGTGTATACGGCCTTGATGAAGTGATGGCTGGTGAGCTTTTAGAGTTTGAAGATAAGACCATTGGCGTAGCATTAAATCTTGAGAGTGATAATGTTGGCGTAGTATTAATGGGCAACGGGCGAGAAATACTAGAGGGTAGTTCGGTAAAAGCTACTGGTAAAATTGCACAAATTCCTGTGGGAGATGATTTTCTAGGAAGAGTTGTTGATCCCTTAGCTCAGCCTATTGATGGCAAAGGAGAAATTAATAGCTCCGAAAACCGACTGATTGAGTCATCTGCACCAGGGATTATCGGTAGACAGTCTGTTTGTGAACCTTTGCAAACAGGAATTACCGCTATTGATTCCATGATTCCAATCGGACGTGGTCAAAGAGAGTTAATTATCGGTGATAGACAAACAGGAAAGACAGCTGTAGCATTAGACACTATTATCAATCAGAAGGGACAAGGTGTTGTATGTGTCTATGTTGCCATTGGACAAAAAGCATCTTCTGTTGCACAAGTCGTCTCGGCGTTAGACGAAAAAGGAGCACTGGATTATACAATCATAGTTGCTGCAAATGCTGATGATCCAGCAACGCTTCAGTATATTTCTCCTTACACTGGCGCAGCACTAGCAGAATATTTTATGTATAAAGGTAAGGCGACCCTGGTTATTTATGATGATCTAACAAAACAAGCTCAAGCCTATAGGCAAATGTCATTATTGTTACGCAGACCACCTGGACGAGAAGCATATCCAGGAGATGTATTCTATTTGCATTCTCGTTTATTAGAGCGCGCAGCAAAATTAAATAGTGATCTAGGCAGCGGCAGTATGACTGCACTGCCCATTATTGAAACACAGGCAGGTGATGTGTCAGCATATATACCAACTAATGTAATTTCTATTACTGATGGACAGATATTTTTATCTGGTGACTTGTTCAATGCTGGAATTAGGCCTGCAATTAATGTTGGTATTTCTGTATCTCGTGTAGGCTCTGCGGCGCAAATAAAAGCCATGAAACAAGTGGCAGGTAAACTAAAATTAGAATTAGCGCAATTTGCTGAGCTAGAAGCTTTTTCTCAGTTTGCTTCTGATCTTGATAAAGCAACTCAAAATCAATTAGCTCGTGGACAAAGGTTGCGTGAAATCTTGAAGCAGGCGCAGAATTCTCCAATTCCAGTTGAAGAACAAACAGCAATTATCTATACGGGTATCAATGGTTATTTAGATGATATTGAAGTATCTGACGTAAAAAGATTTATTGACTCTCTAAGAGAAGATTTGCGTAATTCTAAACCTCAATTCTTAGATTCTATTCGGACTAGCTTAAAACTGGATAGTGATGCTGAAGAACTACTGAAAAAAGCGATTTCTGACGTAAAACAAGGTTTTTAATAATCAAAAGCGTTAGATAGAAATCTAACTATATTAGCATGACCAGTGGAGACTATATTCTTATAGTCTCCACTGGTCATTATGCGCTCTTTGGCTGGTCACCTACTGGAACCAATAAATCGTACCCATCTTTTTCCAATTGCTTAGCTAAACATGCGTCTCCGGTGTACTCAATTTGTCCATTTTTCATAATATGCACAAAATTGGGCTCGATGTAATCTAGCAATCTTTGGTAATGCGTAATTAGAATTATGCTATTGGTGCTGCTTTTTAATTTATTGATGCTATTGGCAATGACTCGCATTGCATCAATATCAAGTCCCGAATCAGTTTCATCCAACACGGATAATAATGGTTCCAACAATGCCATTTGCAAGATCTCATTCCTTTTTTTCTCACCACCAGAAAACCCTTCATTTACGTTACGACTTAAAAATTTAGAATCCATGCCCACAAGATCTAATTTTTTATTTACTAGCTCAAAAAAAGATAGAGGATCTAATTCCTGTAAATTTTTAAATTTACGGTTTGAATTGTATGCTAATCGTAAAAAATCTGCATTACTAACACCTGCCATTTCAACTGGGTATTGAAAAGCTAGAAAAATGCCCAAGTGAGCTCTTAATTCTGGATCTAAATTAGTAATATTCTGACTCTGAAATGTAATGCTACCTTGAGTAATTTCATACGAAGGATGACCAGCAATAATTTTAGCCAAAGTACTTTTACCAGATCCATTAGGGCCCATAATAGCATGGATTTCACCTTGCCTAATTGTTAAATTCACTCCTTTTAAAATGCTAACATTATTAATTTCAGCATGCAAATCCTTAATCTCTATCAATACTTCTTTATTCATTGCTTACCCCACAGTTCCTTCTAATTTTAAATTAAGTAATCTGTCAGCTTCAACTGCAAATTCCATCGGTAGCTCATTAAATACATCTTTGCAGAAGCCGCTGATCATCATAGCTACAGCATCCTCTAGATCAATACCTCTTTGTGAACAGTAAAAGATTTGCTCTTCTCCTATTTTTGAAGTGGACGCTTCGTGCTCAATTTTTGCCGATGAATTCTGTATCTGTATGTAAGGAAATGTATTTGCCTTGCATTGATTACCTAAAAGTAATGAATCACATTGCGAATAGTTGCGAGCATAATTAGCCTTGGGCCCAACTTTAACCAACCCTCTGTAGCTGTTGCTTGAATTACCAGCTGAAATACCTTTAGAAATAATACGGCTCCGTGTATGATCACCAAGGTGGATCATCTTACTTCCTGTATCAGCTTGTTGGCAATTGTTTGTTAAAGCTATAGATGCAAATTCTCCAATTGAATGTTTTCCTAGTAGAATACAGCTTGGATATTTCCACGTAATCGCAGAGCCTGTCTCCACTTGCGTCCATGAAATTTTAGAATTGTTGCCTACGCACAATCCTCTTTTGGTTACAAAATTATATATGCCACCCTGGCCTTTTTTATTACCTGCGTACCAATTTTGAACAGTTGAATATTTGATTTCGGCATTGTTAAGCGCGACTAGCTCAACTACAGCCGCATGCAATTGATTAGTATCATACTGTGGAGCCGTACAGCCCTCTAAATAACTAACGTAGCTGTTTTCATCGGCAATAATTAAAGTTCTCTCAAACTGTCCAGACTCTTTGTTGTTAATTCTGAAATAGGTTGATAGCTCTAGGGGGCACCGTGTATTTGGCGGAATATAACAGAATGAGCCATCGCTAAACACTGCGGAATTAAGAGCAGCAAAATAATTGTCTCCCACGGGCACAACAGAGCCTAAATAACGATGAATTAAGTCTGGATATTTTTGTATTGCTTCAGAAATGGAGCAGAAAATTACGCCTGCATCAGCTAGTTCTTTCTGGAAAGTTGTTGCAATTGATACACTGTCAAATACAGCATCAACTGCAACATTGGTCAATCTTTTTTGTTCGTTCAGCGAGATGCCTAATTTTTCGAAAGTATTTAGTATTTCAGGATCAACTTCGTCTAGACTATTTAATTTCTTTTTATACTTGGGCTCTGAATAGTATATTATGTCGTCATAATTTAATTCTGGGTAGGATAGATATGCCCATTTAGGACTTTTCATTCGCTGCCAAGTGCGGTAAGCTTTTAAGCGGAATTCTCTGAGTAAGGTTGTCTCGTTTTTCTTGTCGGAAATTTGATTTACAAGTGTTTCGTTTAAGCCTTTAGGAAATGACTCAGATTCAACATCTGTAGTAAAGCCATATTTATACGGTTGATTAACTAGCTTATCTAAATTTGTAGATTGTGATTTAATTTGCGATTCTTTGCACATATGGATAATAAATAATTCAAATAGCCTATATAAATAAATTATATCAAGATTCATATCTAAAAAGTCAATAATAACTCAGAATATCCGAAGAAGCTGTTGTTAATTCCCTTAAATAAATTGCATTGGTACAGTATGCAATCTCGCTGCGGATATAATCTACAACTCCATGAAATAGCAAAATAAGTAATCGATAATATATTTCTAATGTATTGCTTTGGCCGTCTAACCCTTGTAATCTTATGGATCCGATAATATCTTTGCATTTGATTTCTAGATTGCACATAAATTCATAAGCAAGAAAAATGATGAATGATATTTTTGCTCGATTATATTCTGCTAACGGATAATATTGTAGATAATTAGAGGATTTCACTAATATACACTGAGAAGCTGTTGTTAGCATAATAGCATTGTATGCAATAAAATAGCTGATTAAAATAGCATAACCGCGAATTAAAGGCGACATGAGCCAGGCGGAAATAAACTTACTCTGCTCGCGATATACGATTCCAGGCAAGCGACTTTGCGGCCCTTCACTTATATGGCAAAACGAGGGGAATGTTTGTATTTTTAAGTTATACAGAAGTTTACAAGCGTTAAAAATGCAATAGCTATGTAAAAAGCTATATATGCACAAGCAGCCAAGAAAATACATGAATATGTTTTTCTTTTTGCGGTTAAAGATTTTGAATTGAATGCGCTGGTTAAGCAGCATGATCGATCCAATAGCTATATTGATAATAATGAGACGCGTTGAGCTCAAAGATAAGAACATAAAGTACCAGCAGAAGCATCTGATCTTAAAAACAGTTGATACGTGATGGCAATAAGTTCTGGGGAAATATATATTTTTCTGGAAAAAGTTTAATTCTTGTGTATAAATCATGCTGTGTAAAAAATAATTTTGTGCAACCTTGTATTATTATAAATTTCTTTATACAGCAAGCCGCTGATATGTATGCCAATACTCTCTATTGATTTTTTATTAAGTTTATGTAATTATTGTATCTAAGTGGGGTAGATGGCGAAATTGGTATACGCATCACACTCAAAATGTGACAACTTTAGTTTTGAGGGTTCAAGTCCCTCTCTACCCATCTGAAGAATAAAAGCATTGATACTGCAATTATAGGCTAGAATAAATACCACGAATAATATATGCTTACATACATTTTATAATTTAGGATATGTATTAGTTATGAGTTTACTGGTTATTGGCGCAACAGGTACTCTGGGAAGGCAAATAGTAAGAAGAGCTTTAGATGAAGGATTTAATGTGAGATGCTTAGTTAGAAATGTAAGAAAAGCATCATTTTTAAAGGAGTGGGGAGCTACATTAATATATGGTGATTTAAAGCTGCCGGATACATTGCCAGCTGCTCTCTATGGCATAACGGCTATTATTGATGCATCAACAGCAAGACCATACGATACATATAATGCATCAATGATTGATTTAGAAGGTAAATATACTTTAATTGAAGCTGCTGAAGCTGCATCTGTGCAAAGATTTGTGTTTTTTTCAATTCTCAATGCTTGCAAGTACCCAGAAATTCCCTTGATGAGCTTAAAGATCCAAATAGAGCAAAGGCTTAAGGATTCGAGCATACCATATACTATTTTTACACTTTCAGGTTTTTTTCAGGGTCTAATTAATCAGTATTCTTTGCCAATCTTAGATCAGCAGTCAATATGGGTCACAGGTGAATCGACTGAAATAGCATATATTGATACTCAAGATATCGCAAAATTTAGCGTGCGTAGCCTCGCAAGCCCCATGTTAGAAAATAAAAAATATCCTCTAGTAGGAATAAAGTCATGGAATTCTTTTGATATAATTGAATTATGCGAGAAGCTCGCAGGTCAAAGAGCAAAAATTTCACGGATACCTATTTCACTATTAAAGCTTCTTCGAGATATAACTGGATTTTTTGAGTGGACTTGGAATGTATCAGAGCGACTTGCGTTCGCTGAAATATTAACGCGCGGAGATAGTTTCACAAGTTCCATGAGCGAAATCTGTGAAATTGTACAAATTAACAGAGAAGAGATTAATACTTTAGAAAATTACTTACAAGAGTATTTCAGTCGTGTTATGAAAAAGTTGAAAACTTTAAATTATGAAATGGATAACAGCATGCAAGATATTAATTTTTAACAAGCTTATGAATCACTGTATAATAACTGCTCAAATTGTTACATGGCCCCATGTGCAAGTGTCAAATTGGAACAAGGAAGTAGCTACATTCTTTATTCGAATAGCTAATCCTAAAAGAGGCAAGCCATATAGCTATATCCGCGTCAAAGCCAGAAATAAAACAGGAAAAAATTCTTTGTCTATGTACTACAAGGGAGACTACTTAGTTTTCGAAGGCTCTGTGGCTATACATAAATTAAAGCCTAGTATCGTCTTAAATCTAATTAAAGAACATCCTATCGTATTAGAATTTTAATAAGAATTCACAAATCTATTTACAAAAGTATTGCGATTTTCATTTAATTCATGAAGGAATTGTATTTTTTAGATACAATAGATGGAAATATAATTAACATTATTAATAACCGGGGTTAAGAATTTAAAATGTTTACTTTGAAAATTTTCGTGTACACTACTATTTTGTTTTTTGTATCTCTATTTTTCTTTGGCTTTTTGTCAAATGATCCATCTCGCAACCCTAATCGCAAAGATTTAGAGTAGCAGTCTATATTTGTTGTGTTATTTTTATATCTGAATTAAAAGATACGCATAAACATCTATTATGCTTTTGTATCGTGCTGATACTTAAGCGTAAATTAGAGTTAACTAACCATATTTGCTCTTGAATATGAAGATCAGCACATTGGTAATACACCGAAAGATGATCAGGCGTATTGCAATGCCAAAATAAATCATTGCACGAATAGATTGTATTCGTCTCGCAATTCTGTAAAATTATCTGATTTTTGCCAGATTGGTTAGATAAAATTTTGGCTGTAGATGAAATTATATTTTGAATCATTAGTCTGTATTTTTTGTCTAAATCTTTTGAATCATCCAATAATTCTTTATCTATTTGAATGTTTACTGTGGACTTATCTGCATATAACTTAGAACCAGTAGGATCATAAACTGTTCTCAAAGTTTTCCATGTTCCAATATTGCTCTTGAAAAATTGTAAAATTGACATTCTCTTACACAGCCTTATTTTTTTGTTCTTAGATGAAAGCATTGTCCATTGTGTATATTATAGCCATACTCTATCATTAATGGGGGAATTTGCTGCAAGGGAGTAATAATTTGTAAGCCTATTCCATAGCTAATACGTACAAAAGCATTGTTTGATCTATTGTATGATATATGACTTGAGCTATCTTTCTTAACTCTTAATATTGATGCATGATGCATGCAGTCAATAAAAACGAAGAAAGAACTTTTTTCTTTTATAGGGTAATGATATTCACAGCTAAGCTTAATTAATTTATTCGGGAAAGATATAGTCTCTTCTCTGTAGCCTCGAATTATATTTGAATCAATATTTAAAAACTCTTCTGAGTAAGGTAAAAAATGCTTATTGCCGATTAAGCTAATAAATTCAATGTATAAATTCGCGATATATTTATTTAAGGCAAGACTTTTTTTAAAGATTACAATAATTTTATTACTGTAGTTCATGGCAAAATTTACCAGCTTATACAGGCCTATTAAACGAGGTAGAGTAATAGTTGATTGACAGCACAGCAACTGGCCTGTAGCCTCGTTGTTTATGCTCTGATGCGCTAAATGAAAATCAAATATAAAAGAATTCTGCGTATTGAATAACGAATTAGATTTTAGATCAGTAACCATTCTTTTCTTGGAAAATAAATGATTTTTCGTACGCAAGGATGTCCACTGAATATCATTATTTAAAATATCGGTTTCATGGTTTAAACTTTTTACAGTTATCTGCTCTAACACAGTCAAGAACCCCACGAGCCGATGCTTTAAAGTAGCAAATAAGTAATTATGATATGCAACAGAATTTTTAAGATAATGCATGTTAACGCCCTCCTGTTTAAGTTTACTAGATGATTGGGTTGCAGTAGAGTGATAAAAATTTTTAACATAGCCCAAGTGGAATTGACTCAAAATATTGCCCAATAAATACAATTTCGGCATTTCATAATTTACGCTTAAGCAAGGACCTACGGCTGGAAAAGATGCACTAACTGAAAAATTACTATTATGCGCTCCTAAGTGTCTCATACAATGCTTGAAGCCAAAATTATTACCTCTAGCAAAATATAATGGACTGAGAGATAGTTCATTTACCTTTAGGTCGTATTGGCACTTTCGATTTTCTGCTAACATCAGTAAATAAAGTAAATTGTCAGATTTAATTGGCCATAAGTATAATGACCCGTAAAAAGAGCCGCAAACCGCTGATACTATAGATGAATAAAAACTACTTTGCGCGTTTCTTTTAAAATACTCTTGGTGCTTAACAATATTTTTCGAAGAATGATGGATCATCATTTCTACAATATCCAGGAGATTAGATTGAATAGTGATATACTTGCTAAATATATGGGTTGAACGACTATTAACAATTTCTAAATGCAATAATAGATTTAAGGCATGAGCTTCAGTTTTTTTGTTATTATCTTGAATAACTTCATAGTAGCAATTTAATATGAGCTTTTGCCTCTTAAGCTCTGAGATTCCTTGATCCAGGTAATATACATTTGCAACTGATCCTGGTTTAATTTTTAAAAAATCAAGTATACTCATATTAAAAATAATATCCTGGATGTTAACATTCGAATTATCTTGCGTGAAGCCAATGATATCTACTTTACTCACTAAGCCTTCAGCAATGTGGACATAAATACTAGTCTTACTAATGGCATCGTATGTGATAAATACTTCAGCCCATATATAGCCACGAAATTGATACCATTGCTTAATTATAGATAAAGCAATATCCATCTTAGAAAAATTAATTGGCCTACCTAAATAATCGCGAAATAGAAATAGAATATAGGATTCAGGGACTAGCTTCTTACTATAGTTAACTATATAAATAGATTTAAGTAGTGGATTCACGATTACGTCAACATACACAGATTGATGGCTTTCATTGCTTACTATTTGCCTTTCTACATGAGAGAAGAAGCCCGATAGCCTCATCTGCATAATCCATGCATCTACTTGCTTCACATTAATCATATCGCTGCTATTTACGTCAAAATTAATTAAAGGCATTAATTTCTCTTTTAAATATTTATTGCCTATTCCTCTTATAATAATTTCTTGAGAAGCCAATTGGCTCATTTTGCTGGTATGATGAGTTTTTTTGGACGAGGGAGGAGAATACCATAGTATTGCGCATTGTTGGCGACCAAGCCAATTGAATTGAGAATCACGTGATGCCGCTGGATATGTTTTTAATGAAAAAAACAGCAAGTAATTGCAAAAAAAAGAATATACAACCACTTGAAGGATAAATAAACGGTTTAATGCTTTGCGTATATAATTTTGCATGTTATTCAGCAACTCCAAAGATATTAATATCGTAATAAATTTTTGTAGTACAGAAAATATATTAAAGCGGATATTTTATGAAATACTGGAATCTTAGACAGCTTAATCAGTCAACAATTGAAAAAATAAGTCCAATGCCAAGATCTATTACAAAAACATTCGATAGATTTAAGCAGGAATTAAATCCTCAAGCAGAGATGGAAGCGCTGGAGGAATTTCGTGTTTCTAGATATCAGACAATAGCTTCAATGAAATACTTGATTATGATCATTATTGTTCCTTTAGTAGTAAATCAGTTCTCCAAAAATTTCATAATTGGACCAACTGTTGATTATGTATGGAATATCAATCAACCCGGCATTTTTCTAAATGCATCGCAGGAAGAAAGAGCACTAATTGAACTGCAAAGGTTTGAGGAAAAATTACACTTCGAAATCTTAATCGGCAAATTTCCTGACTTATCTAATGAACTATTGAAAACTAAAGTTAAAGAACAAGCACTGTTGATTACGCAGCAGTACGTCCAAGAAAGCATTAATGCAATCAAAAACATCTTGGCCGACATATTATCTGCCGGAGTTCTATCTATTTTAATTATAAGCGGCAGAAGAGAATTATATATCTTAAAATCATTCATTAATGAATTGATCTACGGACTGAGCGATACGGCAAAAGCGTTCTTAATTATATTATTTACAGATATTTTTGTTGGTTTTCATTCTCCACACGGCTGGGAAGTTATTCTTGAAGTAGGCTTGAGACACTTTGGCCTACCCGAAAACAGAGATTTTATTTTCTTATTTATTTCAACTTTCCCGGTTGTGCTAGATACAATCTTTAAGTATTGGATTTTCAGGTATTTAAACAAAGTATCGCCGTCAGCAGTTGCGACTTATCATAGCATGAATGAATAAAAATATTTGGCGAATAATGCATTTAGTGATATAATGAGGGCAGATGCATCTGTGGCCGAGAGGCCGAAGGCAGCGGACTCATGTGCGACCCGTTTTTTGGATGTTAGAGGTTATCTTAAATAAAGTTAAAAGCTTGCTAACCAAAAGCCATTGTATTGAACAATGAGACAACTGTATTTTCTTTGCTAAATGCAATTAGCTATCTGTAAATCACAGATAAACTCGTGTAGTCATTTAAAATTACTGTAACCTAACAGTAATTTTGATAAAGCAGACTAGATGGAACATTAATATGGCCAGGAGAGCAAACCCTTGAATGAAGTATTTACTGAAATTATTTTACAGCTAAAAATAATTTTCTCCTTAGACTGGTGATTATGAGTCTCACCTAGTATGATTTCTAGTAGAGAGAATAAATATATAGAGAGGGGCCTAAGTTAATGAAAGAAGAAAATATGGAACGGAGAAACTGCTGCAGAAGTTCCTAAAAATAAAGTTTTAGGTAAGTGTAGGTAACGAATACTTCAAAGTAGTAAGAAGTAATAAAAAGCAGATTTCTGCCATATAGAATAAAGCTGACGTATTACGCCCACTTAAAATAGAAATCAAGTAGAAGGAATTCATGAAAGTTGTAATTCAAGATATCAGCCATAATACTAATTGCAGATCAACAGTTAATAAGTCTGGCTTGAGATACAAACTATTCTACCTTCAAAAGAAGATATATCAAGCCTCAAGAGAATGCAACATACCGCTTGTGCACAGTCTGCAAAAATTATTAATTGCATCATCCTCTATACAGCTTTTAGCTGAACAAAAATGGATATCAAAATATAATAATTGCATAAACTTGGCTCATCAGAATAAGCAAATTGCTGAATGGTGCTTGGAAGCCGAATGGAAAACACGGCTATATGTTCATGAAGATTATTACTACATAAATAATATAAGTTCATTGTGTTTATTGAGTAAAGCAAAAGTATTTTGCACTAATCTTGATGAGAAATATCTTGCTCATAAATTACAATCTATTGCATGGATAGAAAAACAAATTACATCATGGCTCCAAGAGCAAAGTTTAGTACAGTATATTGAATGCAATACCGGCAACCAAATCTTTACTTCTAACAAGAAAGAATTAGTGCTAAACTTACTAAATATGATTCTTGTAAATGGCCTGCAATGGACTTATTTTAGGCAAGAAGCGTGTAATTCAATTAATTCATCTAAATTGATGTATTATTTGAAGCAGGAAACATATGTGTATCAACACAAAAGGCTTTCATCTTTCTCAGCTCAACTAATGGATAATTTTTTATACAACATAGGTATTTTTTACCCATGCATAAAGAGCAATTGGTTATCTTATTGCAGATCTAGCATTGGTAACCTTAATCAAGCTCCCGCAAGAGATCTTGGTACTTGCATGCTGCTCGATTACATTAAAGATATTTTGTTTCATAAAGATAAAATAGGAAGGCTGAGAGCAAACCATGAATTATTTGTCCGAAAAAATATTAAAGCAATCAATTCAATTTTACTCAGATGGCTCATGCATTATGGACATTTTCTAAGTCATAAAATAGTCATAAGGACAGATAAAGACATTGATAGAATTATATATAAATGGACAAAGAAAAAAAATTTCATTTCTGAAGAAAAAAGTAAACGTATTGCAAATAGCGTGTCACTATTGCAAAAAATCTCTTACAAGGTTAAGTGGGAAGGAGCCGTATGAGGTGAAAGTCTCACGTACGGTTCTGAAGGAGAGGTCAAGACTCAAGAATTGAGCTTAATCGACTCTAATAATCCGCCATCCTGTTAAGGACACCGCTGGTTCGAATCCAGCCAGATGCATAAGAATCACTAGGCGAAAAGAAATTTATCAATAATTACATAAGCGGGTAGCGGGAATCGAACCCGCATCATTAGCTTGGAAGGCTAAGGTTTTACCACTAAACTATACCCGCCGGTGCTCTCACAATAGTATCTCATTATTATTAAAAAGACAACCATTGCAATTATTCTTTGCTCAACATCTACTATATGCCTTCTAAAACTACTCCCAGCAATCGTGCAATCTCTGTAGCCTGCTCTTCTAAATCAGATAGCTTCAAGGGCTCTCCTATTCTACTTAGAGGAATCTCTCTGTTGTCTTTTGTTTTCAAGTAAATCTCTCTCTTGGGTGTCAAACCGTCATTAATGGTAACCTTGATAGCCTGTATATCGCGTATAGGATATTGTAAACACACATTTCGATTTTTGCCTGGAAATCCTAATCTGAATATAGTCACCAGTCCTTGCGTTGTATCAAATTTATTATATCCTGAGCCTACATCCCAAAATATCGTAAGCCACAAAAAAGCACCTAACAACAAGGCAATAGTCCCATAGAATGTCATGATGACTCCTTGAGGTATAAATAATAATTGCGCTGCTTTTGTAAAGGGCAATAAATCCGCGCTTAAATAGCTAGATAATCCTCCCGCAAAAAATCCTGTACCACCAGCCAAAGTAACAAAAGCCCACCAGTAATTACTAAACCGCCTTGAGCCGGAAATATTATCTTTCTGTATTGACATAAAATATTGTTTTAATGAAACTAAATCACACCGTCATCGACTTTAAGGCTCCTATATTAAGTAAGCAAACAAAAAGCAGCAATTACTAGAACTATATCTCTTAATGGAATAAATCAAATAATCAATTAAATTAAATTAACTTAATTGATTGTAGGCCAAAAAACAGACTAACAGCTAAAGCCATAAAAATAAACAAAAATAACGCATAACTTACTAAAATAGACATTTAATTAACTCCTTTAAACTTATAGCCGCTAAGTACTACTGTATAAAATGTAATCCATTGGAATAACAGCAAGAACCTGAAGGCTGTGTTATATTTTAAATCTTTGTAATAAAGCTATCCAGCATATCACTACCTAGTATATCATACATAGTATACTATATAACCTATTATTTAATTTTACATCTGGGAATAAGAAGCATGGCAGATTTTATACAACCCTATAATGAAGATCCTTTTGTTGGAAATCTATCCACACCAGTAAGTACATCCAGTTTCACGCGTGGCTTGCTAAGTAATTTACCGGCATACAGAAGAGGTGTTACGCCACTAATGAGAGGTTTAGAAATTGGAATGGCTCATGGGTATTTTTTAGTGGGACCATTTGATAAATTAGGTCCGCTAAGAAATACAGATGTTGCTTTACTTTCTGGATTCTTATCAGCGGTTGGTTTAATTATTATTTTAACAACATGCTTGTCCATGTATGGAAATGTCTCATTTGACAATAGTGATACAAAAGATGTGCTGCAGACTTCAGAAGGATGGGGACAATTTACAGCTGGATTTTTAGTTGGAGCCGTTGGAGGAGCGGGCTTCGCATACCTATGTCTTTCCAATGTACCTGCACTACAAAGCGTAGGGCTAAGTTTGTTTAATTAATTTTTTTCTAAATAATAAAAGCTAGTAAAGGGACTTGAACCCATAACCTGCTGATTACAAATCAGCTGCTCTACCAATTGAGCTATACTAGCATTAGCGCGAGGCGTAAATAAAGATAGCACATTTTTATTTTATTTGACAACTCCAATATGTAATCACCTAGTCATACTCTGTTGAATAGGTGATAAAATATTCTATTTACTGCTTACCCGTTTTCAGTCTGATTTGAATCATTATCTTCATTTATCTCATTGTATTGACATTCAACGTAATAAGAGATTGTCTGATCAAGGCAAGTTGCTGACCAGCCAATTAATGCCTCATCATTTAGATTTGTATAACCATCTTCAAAATTATGATCTAAGTTCATTGATTCCATTTTTCTTCTCCCAAAACTCTCTTTAATATGTTTATAGTTATAATGGTCTACTTTAAGTCACCACTACTTTTACATATTATATCATAATTTTCAGAGAATGTCATCTCTAATTTTTAATTGCCTTCCGATTCTTTAACATATTCTTCATTGCCTTCGTGGATATCTTAACTTTTAGCCAGCGATTTTGTTCTGCAGACCATATTTTTTTATTCTGCAAATTTACTCCTTGAATTTTTTTGGTACGAATATGAGAATGAGAAATAGCATACCCATTATTTCTTTTTTTGCCAGTCAATTGACATACTCTTGACATTATTACTCCTTACTGTAGATCATTAATTTATTTATTTAAATATTTATTAAGCGTTGTTGCTAAAGTTGATTTGGGCACAGCACCAATTACAGTATCAACTCTTCCCCCGTCTTTAAAAATCATTAATGTTGGAATACTCCTTATGCCATATTCAGTTGCCGTACTAGGATTTTCATCTGTATTAATTTTAACAACTTTAAGGCTTTCACTGTATTCATGCGCTATTTCATCCACAACTGGTGCTACCATCCGACAAGGCCCGCACCATGGAGCCCAAAAATCAACCAATACAGGCTTCTGATGATTTAATACTTCTTCGCTGAAAGTAGAATCCATAACTTGAGAAACTAACAAAACGTCTCTCCTTATATCGATATATTCCCTTGCTATATCAATTGTAGCACATGTTCAATTCTAACAAAACTATTCTAGAGATTTTGACATTAAAATAACTTATCATTATCATAAATAAAGTGATAATCAGTTGATCATCTAAACATAGTAGATTATAAGAAGGGTTATGGAGGACTTATTCCACCATATAATTTATTCAAAAATTACTTATCTTTAACTTAATCGAGATGAGTAAAAGAAAAACCTAACGAAACTGCCTTATATTCAAGGAGGAATACATGTCTCAATCCGTAGAACAACGGACAAGGATCAAAAACGAACGTTACGAGTCTGGAGTAATCCCTTATGCAAAAATGGGGTATTGGGATCCTGACTATGTTATTAAAGAAACTGACGTATTAGCCCTGTTTAGAGTTACGCCTCAGCCAGGCGTGGATCCAATTGAAGCTTCAGCTGCTGTAGCTGGTGAATCTTCCACTGCAACCTGGACTGTTGTTTGGACAGATTTATTGACAGCTTGCGATCTATATCGTGCTAAAGCATATAAAGTTGATGCGGTTCCGAATACTTCTGATCAATATTTTGCCTATATTTCTTATGATATTGATTTATTTGAAGAAGGATCTATTGCAAACTTAACAGCTTCTATTATTGGCAATGTATTTGGTTTCAAAGCTGTAAAAGCTTTAAGACTAGAAGACATGCGCATACCAGTTGCTTACCTAAAAACATTCCAAGGCCCTGCAACAGGAATTGTTGTTGAACGTGAAAGAATGGATAAATTCGGTCGTCCTTTTCTTGGCGCAACTGTTAAGCCAAAACTAGGTCTATCTGGAAAAAACTATGGACGTGTAGTTTATGAAGGACTTAAAGGCGGTTTAGACTTCCTTAAAGATGATGAAAATATTAACTCACAGCCTTTTATGCGCTGGAGAGAAAGATATCTTTTCTCTATGGAAGGCGTAAACCGTGCACAAGCAGCAGCTGGTGAAATTAAAGGTCACTATCTAAATGTTACCGCTGGAACCATGGAAGATATGTACGAAAGAGCTGAATTTGCTAAAGAACTAGGCAGCGTAATCTGCATGATTGACTTAGTAATCGGCTATAGCGCTATCCAAAGCATGGCAATATGGGCTCGTAAATCAGACATGATCCTTCATTTACATAGAGCTGGTAACTCAACTTATTCTCGTCAAAAAATTCATGGTATGAATTTCCGTGTTATCTGCAAATGGATGAGAATGGCAGGCGTGGATCATATCCATGCTGGTACAGTAGTAGGTAAATTAGAAGGTGATCCTTTAATGATCAGAGGTTTCTACAATACACTTCTGCAAACTCATCTTGATGTTAATCTACCTCAAGGCATCTTCTTTGAGCAAGATTGGGCTGCATTAAGAAAAGTAACTCCAGTTGCTTCTGGTGGTATTCATTGCGGACAAATGCACCAATTACTTGATTACCTTGGAGATGACGTAGTTCTTCAGTTTGGGGGCGGTACCATTGGTCACCCAGATGGAATTCAAGCTGGTGCAACAGCTAACCGTGTAGCACTAGAAAGCATGGTAATGGCAAGAAATGAAGGGCGTGACTATGTAGCTGAAGGTCCTCAAATCTTGAAAGATGCTGCTAAAACATGTGGACCTCTGCAAACAGCTCTAGATTTATGGAAAGATATTTCTTTCAATTATACTTCTACAGATACAGCTGATTTCGTAGAGACTCCGACGGCTAACGTTTAGAAACAGATAATCTTAATTGGATTTAAAAATCAACAACTTGAGTCCTATTTGCTTAACCATAAAAGGAGTATAAGAACGTGAGATTAACACAAGGAACCTTTTCCTTCCTGCCAGACTTGACAGATGAACAAATATCAAAACAAGTTGCATATGCAATTTCTAATAATTGGTCTATAAATATCGAATACACTGACGATCCGCATCCACGTAACGCTTACTGGGAGCTGTGGGGTCTTCCATTATTCGATATTCAAGACTCAGCTGCTGTAATGTATGAAATTGCAAGCTGTCGCAAAGCACACCCTGGCTTATATGTCAAAGTAAATGCTTTTGACAATACCAGGGGTACTGAAAGCTGCTGTTTATCATTTATTATTAATAGACCAGCTTCTGAGCCAGGCTTCACTCTACTTCGTACGGAAGATACAGGGCGTAGTCAAAAATACAGCATACACAGCTATGCAACAGAAAAACCTGAGGGAACTCGCTATTAGACTATCGCAGGCAGAATAAGAATACTTAGCTTCAGTATTGAAGCTAAGTAACTAATATTTAATTCAGTAATCAGGAAATTACGTAAATGTAATTTCCTGATTACTGCTAAAAACTTAAAACAAGCAAAATAAATGATACAAAATTTTTCCGATGATACTCTTGTAGACTTGCAAGAAGAATATGACAAAACACAAATTCAAGAAGTACTTGATGAATTAGACAAAGAATTAGTAGGTCTAATTCCAGTAAAAACTAGAATTAGAGAAATTGCAGCTCTACTTTTGATAGATAGATTAAGAAAAAGTCTGAATCTAGTATCAGGTAGTCCGGGTCTTCATATGTCTTTCACTGGGAGTCCAGGCACAGGGAAGACAACTGTAGCAATGAAAATGGCAGATATCTTACATCGCCTGGGGTACATTCGCAAAGGCCACTTGATGACAGTAACTAGGGACGATTTAGTGGGCCAATATATTGGTCATACTGCGCCTAAGACCAAGGAAGTGCTAAAGCAAGCAATGGGTGGAGTATTATTTATCGACGAAGCATACTATCTTTATAAAGCAGATAATGAACGAGATTATGGCGCTGAAGCTATTGAAATACTATTGCAAGTAATGGAAAATCAAAGAGATGATTTAGTCGTTGTCTTTGCAGGCTATAAAGATAGAATGGACAAATTTTATGAATCAAATCCTGGATTATCTTCAAGAGTAACTAACCATGTTGACTTCCCGGATTATACTGCAGAAGAGCTGCTTCAAATAGCTAAATTAATGCTGCAAGAGCAGCAATATTGCTTTGCTCCCGACGCAGACAAAGTTCTTCTTGAATATACAAACCGCAGAATGCAACAGCCTCATTTTGCTAACGCAAGAAGCATAAGAAATGCAATTGATAGAGCAAGAATGAGACAGGCTAATAGAATTTTTGCAAGTGGAGACAAAATGCTGACAAAGGCAGACTTAGTAACCATAGAATCTGAAGACATAATGAAAAGCAGGCTTTTTGCGAAATAAATTAATAATCAAGCAAAATATGATAAAATAAATAGGAAACAAGGCGGCATGGCCAAGTGGTAAGGCAGAGGATTGCAAATCCTTTATCCCCAGTTCGAGTCTGGGTGCCGCCTAAGCTTAATTAATCCAGGGGGTGTGGTGGAATGGTAGACACAACAGACTTAAAATCTGTTGATCTTTAGTGATCGTGAGGGTTCAAGTCCCTCCACCCCCATGAATTTCTTATATTACCCTTTTAACATGTGTATTTGTATTAACTGTCTATACGTTCATCAATGTTCAACATACCAATATATTGAGAAGCAACATGGTAAAAAGAGTACAAAGAAAAAGGAGCTTTTCAGCCCAAAAAATCCAATAATTCATGTTAATATATACAACGACCGGGATACCAGACAAATGGACTGGGATATTGTTGAATGCTTATCTTTTATTGATGAACCGGGAAGCTGGAAGGTAGAATATCGCCACAATTAATACGAGACTGATGTAGCACGAAGCAACTCGGTATTTACATTTGAAGCCCTAGTAAGTGAAATTTTACCCGTTCTTGCTATTTCAACTATTCCGTACTGGGAAAGCAATTGTTCAATAGCAACAATTTTACCCGGATCCCCCGTAACCTCCAGTATTAAAAAAGTTCTAGAGATATCAACAATATGAGCACGAAAAATTCCTACAATATCCAAAATATCTGACCTATACTGCTTAGAAGCATGGATTTTCAGCAGCATTAATTCACGCTCCACAGACGGTATATTTGTAACATCGTGAACTCTTAAGATATTAACTAACTTATAAAGCTGCTTAGTTAGCTGCTCTATTGTCCTATTATCACCATCTACTACCATAGTGATGCGGGATATACCTTGCTGTTCTGCTGGCCCCACAGCTAAACTTTCAATATTAAATCCTCTTCTAGCAAATAATCCAGCTATCCTAGAAAGTACTCCTGACTCATCTTCAACAAGAACAGACAATGTGTGCTTCATAAACAATTATACTTATTAGAATTGATTCAATTTATTATTAATAAGTTCTGATACTAAATACAATACATTATAGACAAGATATCATTTGAACATACTTATTGCTCATTATGTTATAATAATTTCCAGATATTTAACAATATTTTTTTGTTATCACAAAAATTATAACTTTAGATAAATAGTGCTAGAAAAACAACATACATTTAAGAAAAAAAATAGTGATCTGCCTATTATTAATGAGCGAATTCAATTCCCAGAAATAAGATTGATTAACGAAGACGGTTCTCAAATTGGCATTTTATCAGCGCAAGAAGCATTAAAGTCAGCAAAGAGTGCAGGAATGGATCTAGTTTTGATTAGCGATAAATCTCATCCACCAGTGTGTCGCATAACTGACTATGGCAAATATAAGTTCAATCAGGAAAAAAAAGCAAAAGAAGCGAAGAAAAAACAGCATAACGCCAATTTGAAAGAAGTAAAAATGCGTTACAAAATAGAGGAGCATGACTATCAAGTGCGGATTAATCAAGCTCTACGCTTCTTACAGGCAAACGATAAAGTAAAAGCAACTATTACTTTTAGAGGTCGAGAAATCCAGCATCTTAACTTAGCAATTCAATTGCTAAAAAAAATGGCCAAAGACTTAGAGGGCGTCGCAGAAGTCCAGCAAGCACCATCACGTGATGGGAAAAATATTGTCATGATACTAACTCCCAAAAAAACTACTTAAATGTCTTAGAAAATATAATTCAAGCGCAGAAAAGACACACTGCAAACACTTTACATTACACAAATCAAGGATTTACAAGCATGTCAAGATATAGAGGGCCTCGTTTGAGAATATGTCGCAGACTCGGAGATCTTCCGGGCTTAAGCAGAAAAGTTTCCAAAAAGCAAAATCCTCCAGGTGAACATGGAGACAAAAACAGAAAACCATCCGAGTATGCCGTACGCTTAGAAGAAAAACAAAAAATTCGCTTTAACTACGGCATTAACGAAAAGCAGCTGCTAAAATATGTAAAAATGGCCAAGAAAGTTCAGGGTTCTACGGGAAAAATTCTACTGCAATTCCTGGAAATGAGGTTAGACAATACAGTATTTCGACTTGGAATGGCTCCAACAATCCCGGCAGCACGACAATTAGTTAATCATGGACATATTCATGTAAATAATAAATCAGTTTCTATAGGAAGTTATCAATGTAAACCAGGAGATATAATTACCATCAGAAACCAGTCAAGTTCACGTAAACTAATTGAAGCATACCTAATGTTTCCAGGTCTAGCAAATATTCCAAGTCATCTAGAGCTGGACAGCTCTAGCCTAGTAGGTAAAGTAAATGGGCTTATCGAACGGGAATGGGTTGCCTTACAGCTGAATGAACTGTTGATTGTGGAATATTATTCACGCAAATAAAACCCCAAATTTTATTTAACATCAATCGCTAAAGAGTATCAAGCAGGCGGCTGCCTGCTTATTAAAGATCCAACGAGTCTTCTGGACCACAATTGAGAATTGCGCAGATAAGACAATAAATTATCTGAATTATTCAATTTAAATAATGCTGAATCAACATTGCTGGCAATAAAGGCCTGGTAAGTATCTAGCCCTGGAACCAGCAAAAAAGTATTATCTCTCGTCTTACTTCTGTTTTCTTCATCTTTAAGGAAATCTTCCAGATTATAAACTCGCAGCTTAGGGTTCTCTGGAATGCTATGCTTCGGCCTATTAGAGCGGAATTGCTTCCATGCCTCAAGAGCCACATCTTTATTTAAAAAAACTGCCTGATATTGACGCTCAACATTTTCTTCCTTGCGGGTATAATAGTATTGACCAATACTTTTACTTCCTTTGTATTTAACAGCAAAAGGCTCAATAAAATAAATTGGCTGTCCTTGAAAATATGATTTACCGTATTTTTGCCTCGAGTCAAAAATAACATTACGTCGGTAAGAGTTGTTCGTGATTAACTGCCCGACCTCCTCCAAGTCGGGACATATACGAAATTCTGTTCTTGGCGGAGCTAGTCTATTTAAAGAATAATAGAATGACATGCCACCAGCGAATAAGCGTAAACCATGTTGATCATGTGAGCGCGTGTATTTTGAAGTAATAAAATCTTTGTACTCTTCTGCATCCTTAGGATTTACAAAAAACCATCCTTCATACACTCCGCCATTATCTTTTTGCCAAACAAAAGAATCAAGATACCACTGCGACATAGCATGCAAGAGACCACCTTTCTCGATTACTTGACTTGCAGGCTCTGCCATTACAATTTGCTTCGAATTATTTGCAACAAAAAATAGCGGCAAATGATTATTTTTTAAAATTTGCAATAAATCTTTCTGCTTTTCGCTAGGAAAATATGCATTACGCTTATTAAAAAAGAACTGTTTTAAAGATTTAGGCGGGATGATATTGAAATTCTTTCTCCAAATATACTGAATACATGAAGATGAGTACAATTGCTTTGGATCAATATTCACTGCATTGCCAAAAGTATGCGCATCAATACGTCCATTTTGCAGCGCTTTACTAAAACCAATCAGCAATTTCTTTTTGTCATTTTTTGTTGCCAGGCTTTCTTGCTTGGCAAGTAATGCAATATATTTTTGCGATATTTTAGTAGAATTAGAAAGAAAAATTTTCTGCTGCCAGTAATTGGACATTAATTGCTTGAATAAATTAGAATTCACTGCTGTCATCTTAGAAAAACGATACCATGACTCTGTCGCAACTAATAGATGTGAATATCTAGTATCGTTACTGCCTTGATGCAATATCTTAATACTAACTGCGCTATGGCTATGATTTAACTTGCGCGCTTCAAAAGAATCATCAATTGCTAACTTTTGATATCTACAGTTATCAATTGGGGGACGGAGATGTGTTGTAAAAGGCATAGAACTGAATAAACCTATGATTTCATATTCGTAAAAACAATAAAGTATTATAAGTACAATCAATACTTAAAACATTACTAGTAAATGGCTGCTCATGATCTAAGAAAAATGTATCAACTATATAAATTCTGCAACTTGTAAATTAACAACCGGAACAATATAAATAATAGTGCACAGAAGATAGATTGGCCTTAATTTTGTGCATCACCACGTTCTTCTCCATGCTTAAGTAAAAAGATCTCCTGGACGCATACAAATTTGGAACTGGTGGGAATTGAACCCACGTCCATGCTAATAAATAATTTTCGAAGCTATCTAAAGTACGGCAATAGCCTGCTTTCAGATAAAGAAAATCTAAATGTTATATATTGTTTATAACTTTACTTAACTACATAATATACTTCAGAGAAGTCAAGAGCAATATGTTAAAAATTATCAGGTATAGACCATATTCATAATACCTGATTCTCAAAAAAATAATTGTAACGCAACAATTAATATTTATGCAACGACTAAATTCTGAGAGAAAGAAACTATTTGATTTTTTGCATTTATTTTTCTACTCACTTAAAAAGTGAAATATATTTGCATTTTCCGTACTTCAATAATTAATATTAACACGTAGAAACCTTGCAGTCCCTATCTATCCATTAATTCAATATAGAAGTTAATATAATAGATGGAATAATGCAAGTCAAGTTAATTTATACGAGCAAGGAAGGATTTGAACCTTCGACTTCCAGAATCGGAATCTGGCACTCTATCCACTGAGTTACATGCCCTAGCTATTATAAACAATTGAAACAAAAAATAGGCTCAAGGTCAAGAAAAACTCTGTCTTAAAAATAAAAAGGAATATGGATAGTTACTACTCCTTAGCTCCGTAATCTCAGCTTTTAAGAATATAGCAATATCATGCGCTTAGGAGAATTCAATATTATTAATTAATCTTGTGCGAATTGCTGCCTCAATATCATAGCAATCTCCGCCTTCATCAATTCTATCCCAATATACATACTATGGCTAACAGATAAATTACTGCAAATATACTCATGCAATTGCAGCAATTGAGATATTTTTTTTGCTTCAGCAGATCGAAAACGAATGCACCTTGTGTATTGATTAGACAAGCTATCAGTGGAATAAATTATTAAAACAATATAAGAAGAATTACTGATTATACAATAAATTGGATCAATTAATATGCTTAAACGAGTGCTAGCTAAATTACCTGACAATTTGCGGGGAGCATCATTAAGAAAATACCTAGAAATCCAAGGGTAAATTGCTGTCATATTAAATCCATTAACTAATTTATAAATAATCAAGATAAGTTATCATTTACTCAGAAAGATATGAATAATTTTATATAAACATTGATTGCAACAAATATAACATTAAAATTAAAATTAGATTATAGTAAAAAAAGTATAATAATTAATGAATGTATCATATTATATTATCACTCTAATATAAGATATTTCATCTTTACCTCTTTCACCAGTACTTAGGAGATCTAATATATGCAAGATGCTGTTTCAAATGTAGTAAATAAATACGACTTAGCTGGCAAGTATCTCGATAGAACCGCCTTAAAAGAATTAAATAGCTATTTCGATACTGGATTAGATAGAATACTTGCTTCGGAAATCATTAACAGTAAAGCTTCAGTAATAGTCAAAGAGACTGCAGCGCAGCTATATGAAGAACAACCTGAACTATTAAGGCCTGGAGGAAATTCTTATACAACACGCCGCTATGCAGCATGCCTAAGGGATATCGAATATTATTTGAGATATTGCAGTTATGCGATTATTGCAGGAGATATGAAAATACTAAACGAGAGGGTTTTAGATGGCCTGCGGGAAACATATAATTCACTCAGTGTACCAATTGGACCTACCGTAAGGAGCATACAAATATTAGAAAATATCATCAATGACATTGTCAGCGCAAACAACGCAAGCGCACAAGCTATTGATATTATCAATGAACCTTTTCAGCACTTGATCGAGAACCTGAGTGAAAAAAACATATAAAATTATTTATTCAATTCTTTCATTGATTAAAGATTAGAAGGGGTAAAGTATGCATAAAACTAGCCTGGAATCAATTATTGATTATTGTTTTCATAATACAGAAAAAATTTTTCACAGTAAATTGCATGAATTAGGTCTAAATATATTGTGCATACTATTAGGCTTTTTCATCTCAACCTCATTGTCAACAATACCCGGGCAAACGGGAGACTGGGGAATTATTGGTGCTGCCATAATTGTTGGCTTTTATGAACTAGTGAGTCAAAAAATTTACTTAACTCATGCAAGTAAAAATATACCCGCTACTCAAAGACTTAACAATATGAAAGTTGGTATCATTTATGGATTATTTGTAGATGCGTTTAAGCTGGGTAGTTGATCTGCAAGTTGACACAATGGCCAAATTAAAAGGTCAAAATAAATTATTTTGACCTTAAACCGTGCATTACCAGAATAATTACGCTAAATCATTAACCATAGATAAAAACAATGCTGGATCACCTGCCTTTGGAGCTTGCTCTTGAGGTCGAAATTGACGTACAGGCCCAGCCCAATTTAACTGGGGCATCACCAGCTTACCTAAGAATAATTGGGATGTTCTTGGTGTTTTTAAATTAAAAGGTATTTGACCCTTACTTCTCTGAGCAATAATTCGTCTTCTTTGGTAAGGGACCGTAGAATCACCGAAGTTTTCTGCATACTCATCGCTATCGATCAATAAATCAATAAATTCTTCCAAGCCCTTAGAGCCAATAATTACAGCATATGCATACTTTTCTCGTTCATTATAAATATCGCGACCCAAAACTCTCTGAACGCACATTTCAACAAATCTATAATTATTATTTACATCGTAATTTAAATTACGAAATGCGTCTGATAACAATAATCCTTTGATCAAATCTTTTACCTTGATTTGATTAAATCTCAATTGCGATTCTAAAAAGTACTCGGATGAGCTCTTAAGAATCTGATGTTCACTAAAAATTTGACGGTAGGCAGCCCAAATAATTTCATCCATACCAGTAGCTGTTGGTAAATTATCTGTTGTATAAACAGTAGGCTGTTCATCACCGGGGTACGATTCAAAACCATTAACACGTTGATTTTGCGTACATAAAGAGTATTTTAATATTGGAATAGACATGCTTAGTCTCCACGATAACATATTCTATATTTAATAGTATATTATATAAATAGTATCAAATGCTAAGAAAAATTAATGGTGCATTTGAAATAATAGTATACAAAGTATATTTTAAGTGAGTTTATAGTACAAAAAATATCTGTGTGAATAAAAGTATACTACGAAATGAGCAAGGGTATTAAGAAACTTACAATGCAAAGAAAAACTTTTATTACACCTTACTATGGATAGCATAAATTAAATAGCACAAGTGCAATCCGCAATGCTTTACATTCTGTAATATTCATGCTTTTAATGGGATAGCCATAGAGCTCGCGCAAATATTCAATATTTTAATAGCAATAGCTGGATAGACCAATGATGAATGAACCAAATAATCTGAGTCTTGAGCAACAATTTAAGCTAAAGGTAATAAAGCAAAGAATAGTGCATTTAAGTTTGCAGGAAAGTCAGAAGTATCTATATCTTAATTTAGAATACATGCTTGTAAAAGACAATATTATTAAGTTTTTAATAAGAAATAAAAAAATGTAATTCTTCTTGAGAGCAAGAAAATGTTACGGTTTATTGCTTTGTTCTTAAGACTTTGACTCATATGCCATATATTGTAGTTTCGATACTAATACATCAGCCAGTTCAATGTATTGACAGCTGAAACAGCTAAGTCCTTTATAATTGTGATAGGGAGAGCTCCATGCTTGACGCATTTTCTAGAGTTGTAGTTAATTCAGACGCTAAAGCTGCTTATGTTGGCGGAAGTGACTTACAGGCTCTTAAAAAATTCATCGCTGACGGTAATACTCGTCTAGATGCTGTTAATTTCATCGTTTCTAATGCAAGCTGCATCGTTTCAGATGCTGTATCTGGAATGATTTGCGAAAATCCTGGGCTAATTGCACCAGGTGGCAATTGCTATACAAATCGTCGTATGGCTGCATGCTTACGTGATGGAGAAATTATTCTACGTTACGCATCTTATGCATTATTAGCTGGTGACCCATCTGTACTTGAAGATCGTTGTCTTAACGGCCTAAAAGAGACTTACATTGCGCTAGGCGTACCAACAAATTCTTCTGTAAGAGCTGTAAGCATTATGAAAGCTGCCGCTGTTGCATTTATTACAAATACAGCTTCTCAACGCAAAATGGCTTGTGCTTCAGGCGACTGCTCTGCTTTAGCATCTGAAGTTGCTAGCTATTGCGATAGAGTTGCTGCTGCTATCAGCTAAATTTAAGAGTTTCGGCGCGGGTCACGTATGTAAATATAGACAGGCAGCCAATAGCAAATAAAATTTATCTAAGGAGATAATTATGAAATCAGTTATGACTACTACGATCAGCGCAGCAGATGCTGCTGGTCGCTTCCCTTCATCTTCAGATCTTGAATCAATTCAAGGCAATATTCAAAGAGCAGCTGCAAGACTAGAAGCTGCAGAAAAACTAGCTGGCAATCATGAAGCTGTTGTAAAAGAAGCTGGAGATGCATGCTTTGCTAAGTATTCTTACTTAAAAAATCCAGGTGAAGCTGGTGATAGCCAAGAAAAAGTTAACAAATGCTATAGAGATGTTGATCACTACATGAGAATTGTTAACTACTCTCTAGTAGTTGGCGGAACAGGTCCTCTTGATGAGTGGGCAATTGCAGGCGCACGTGAAGTTTACAGAACTCTAAACCTTCCAGCTGCTTCATATGTTGCTGCTTTCACGTTTACTCGTGATAGATTATGTGTACCACGCGACATGTCTGCTCAAGCAGGTGTTGAATACGCAGGTGCTCTAGATTACATCATTAATGCTTTAAGCTAAACAGCTAATAGAATAGACTAAAGTAATAATACAAACAAAATGGCTAAACAGTATTAACTGTTTAGCCATTTTGTTGGTTTAAAAGACACTAAGACTAGCCATTGTAAGATATAATAGAGTTAATAAATGAGTACAAAAAATAGATTATGAACTTTATAATGGATTGGCGCTCAGTACAAAATACATTAATCAATGCCTGCTTTGGCCTTTTACTAGTTGGACTGGTAATATCTTGGACTAGCATAGCATTTCCTAAGATTAAACAGTTAAGAGAAATCAGCAAATTAGATATAGTCGCAGTTAACTTATTCCTGTCAGCCTCTCTGGCTTTTCGATGGATTACGTATTCATATTTTCCACTTAGTAACTTATATGAATCACTACTTTTTCTCACTTGGTGCTTAACAGTTATACAAATTTTACTAGAAAAGCAAATTAAGAGCCCGATTATAAGCTCTGTTAGTATACCTATACAGTTATTCATTATTGCATTTGCCAGCTTAACACTGCCAGCAGAAATGCAACAAGCAAGACCGCTAGTACCAGCTCTCCACTCCAATTGGCTAATGATGCATGTAACAGTTATGATGCTTAGTTATGCCTGCCTTATTATTGGATCTTTGCTCTCTATACTATTTCTTATAATCGCACAAAGCCAAGTATTTACGCTGAAAAGCAATGAAAAAAATCAGCTAAGTAATCAAAATTCTAGAAGATACAAGAATGATTTAAACCTTAATTATCCGAGTATTGATAGCACTGGTTCAGCATTATCCATTAAATCATTAAATAGGCTTAGCCTATTGTCAAGTTTAGATAATTTAAGTTATCGCATAATAGGACTTGGGTTTCCTCTTCTAACTATTGGAATAATTTCAGGTGCAGTATGGGCTAATGAAGCATGGGGGTCTTATTGGAGCTGGGATCCGAAAGAGACTTGGGCTTTAATAACTTGGCTAATATTTGCATCATACTTGCATTCAAGATTAAACAAGTCATGGGAAGGCAAAAAACCTGCCATACTGGCTTCCGTTGGATTCTTTATTGTATGGATCTGCTATTTAGGAGTTAATTTTCTAGGCCAAGGGTTGCACAGCTACGGGTGGCTATCTTAAAATCTTATACCCTAAATGTTAAGTGTTATGATTTCCATATTGAAAGAAACAAGGTTATGATCTAATATGTAGGTACCATTGTACTATGGCTCACAAATAAATCAATATTTATTCACTAGGTTAAAGATATGCTTGAAATACTTATCGCATCGACAGATCAAAGCGCAATGTGGTCAACTCAAATAGCGCTAGTTATGATAATTAGCAACATATTGGCAATTGCGATCGGACGCTATGCAATACAAGTCAGAAACTTAGGTCCCTCAATACCAATTGCAGGACTGGAAGGATTTGGGTTAACTGAATTATTGGCAACAACAAGCTTGGGGCACATTGTTGGTGCTGGAGCAATACTAGGGTTGCGCAGTATTGGGGTCTTAGCTTAACATATAGCATGTTAATATTGTTAGATTAGACCATGCTGAATCATTCAATAAGGAGTGATCAACATGGTCTTATTTATATTCATAAAAAGTACCCATCTTTCTAAACTTGTCATATCTTCTTAATCGCCGCTGATTAGATTCCAAGCACATCAAATTATCCAATTCTTTGACTAGCACAGACTTTAAGTTTTCGGCTGCTATCTTTGGGTCAGCCTGGGATCCACCTATGGGTTCATTTATGACATAATCAATAATACCTAAAGCCTTAAGATCGGCTGAAGTAATTTTTAGAGCTTCTGCTGCTTCCGGTGACTGCTGACTATCTTTCCACAAAATAGCAGCACAGGCTTCAGGGGTAGCGACAGTGTATACGGCATATTCCAGCATCAACACACTGTCACCAATTCCTATGCCTAATGCGCCACCAGAACCTCCTTCACCAATGACAGTGCATACAATTGGAACATCAAATGAAAACATTTCTCGCAAATTAACAGCAATTGCTTCGCCCTGCCCTAAGCGCTCTGCTTCTATACCTGCCCATGCTCCTGGAGTATCGATAAAAGTTAAAATTGGAAAATTAAACCTATTTGCGTACTTCATTAATCTTAAGGCTTTGCGGTATCCTCCAGGAGAAGGCATGCCAAAATTTCTTGCAACATTATCCTTAGTATCCTTACCTCTCTGATGTCCAATAAATACGACCGTGCGGTCATTTAGCCTACCAAGACCACCAACCATAGCAGGATCGTCAGCACCCCCTCTATCACCGTGCAACTCGATCCAATCATCTAATAAGTAAGGAATATAATCTAATGTCGTTGGTCTTTCGGCTTGTCGAACCAGGTGTAAGCGCTGTAACGGAGTCAATGATGCAAATATATCTTTCTTAAGATCTCTTAATTCAACAGCAAAGCTATTTAATTCCTGCATAAGTGCAGCATTTCCATCTTTTATAACATCATTTAAATGTTTTATTTGGTTTTCAATTTCCGAAACGGGCTTTAAAAAATCTAGCATCAAAGTTTTTCTTTCGCTATTAGTCATTTATATTTAAGTATTTTGCTGATTGAATATTATTTTAGTATAAAATCCATTAATTTATAAGCTGCTGAATTGGTTTGATTTATTTAGTAAAATCCGCGAAAAAGAATGTAGAAAAATTAGAAAAATCAGTAAATATACTAGCAAGATTATCGGTTAATTCAATACTATTCTGAAGAAAAATATAGAATAAATTAAAAAAACGGGGGTCATCAAATCTTTGAGAAATTCTCGTGGTAGCACGAATTAAATCGTCATAATTCAAGCCTCTATCACCCTCTAAATAAGAAAGATGACATAGTATATGCGTATCTTCGCAGTCTTCCGAAAGAGGATTTAACATAGAACGATTCACAGACTCGATAATTTCTAATGGCACAATATCTATCACGGCATCATTCAGTAAACCCGTTTGATTTGTTTCCACCAATGAATTTACAGGAATAATATTAGTAACAGAATCAATGAGCACAAGAGTCAGTACTGAATTAACTCCAATCATTACATCTACTACAGAACCTATATTTAGTCCTCGAAAACGTAATGGAGTACCTTTTTTAATTCCACTAGCATTATCAAATTCAATGAAGACGGAATAGGTCGCTGAGACAGACTTCTTGGCAATAAATTGCCAAGAAGCAAGTGTAAAAAAAAGGACAATAAACAAATAAATAATTTTTTTCCAGTCTAATTCAAATTTAAACAGTCTTGTCTTCATTTTATGCTGTCATAAATAAATTTACCGAATTTATATTACCAGGGCACAGATCTTATTACGTGTAACGAGACATTTCGCAGCTTAAAATCCTGACTAAAATCTCTCGAATACTTGGAGCCATTCATAGAGTTTACAATTGCACGAATATGATCAGATAATTCTAGGGAACTGGAGAAGGTATTTAAGAATGATGCAAATCTACACCAGATGCACCATAAGAAAAAGCGATAGGAGCGGTCAGAGAATTAATACCTGAAGCAGTAATAACTGGAATTTTAACAGAGTTGGCAGTAGTCAGAGTGCTGGACAAAGAAGACGAAGCATTTTTCAGAGAATTAAACAAATAACTTTCCTGATGGTACTTACTGCTAATGCCTTCAGTTTGAATCGTGCTAGCACGATTCTCTCCAAGCATTTAGCTAACTCAATTTGGCATCTTAGATCTAAATGATGCGGGATAGTAACGTAAATAGGCATTTTAGGTATTTTCTTTATTACCTCCAAACCAAATCTATAATCTGCTTGGATGAGAATTTAATTTCTTTTTCGTAGAAAATGTCAAAATTACCTATTTTAACCATATTAGCAGCCGCTTTATAGCAAGCAATCAAATCATCCACATAGACTGAAGATGCACAAATAGGCATTGAAGATATTTGACGAATTTCTCGGAGTAACATTGGATTTACTGCTATATCTACATAAGTAGCTCCTCCAATTTCTGCAGCTTTAACTCTTGAAGCAATGCATTTAAGATTAAAGTTATTTAAGCCAAGAATAACTTTAAAGACCTATCTTTTATAGCAAGCTGTTTGCATTAAAGGGTGCAAGGTCATAATTTTATAAAACTTAAAAGTTGCAGATAGCAGTCACTAAGTATTTATACTTAGTGAAAACTACAATATATTAACAACTACTATGCTTCAAACCGTTACTATCTAAGAGTATGATAAAGCGTTAATAAGCCAGGCCCATACTTCTTGTTGTCTCTGCCCCCAAATAAACTCTAACACTTAAGAAATCCGTAGGGCAAGCTGTTTCACATCTTTTGCAACCAATACAATCCTCAGTTCTTGGCGAAGATGCTATTTGTCCTGCTTTACAGCCATCCCAAGGAACCATTTCTAACACGTCACAAGGACAAGCACGTACACACTGTGTGCATCCAATACAAGTATCATACACTTTTACATTATGAGCCATAACAGAAATATAAATATCATAAATTAAACATCTGGTATAAATGTATCTAACAATAAAATATAAATTTTACAACTGCTATATTATAATTAATATAAATTACTCCGAGTTACTATCTTAAGAAATTTTATTAAAGATTAATATTCTCGCATCACTTAGATAACCGATTTGTACCTAGATAAAGAAATATTAGTAACAGGATTATTAATTTCAGATGGCGGAACTATCTGCCTAAATAATGGCAAAAACTTAGTCCACTGCTGGAGTATCTCTTGAGCTTTTAAGCTCTTAGTTCTTGCATAGTGCATCTCTATTAAATCTTTTAAATGCTTTTCCCCTTCATGAGTTGGAATTTTTTGGACTTTTACGATCTCTTGGTTCATTTTAGTTAGTAAATCATTGTCACAGTCCAAGAAATAGGCTATTCCGCCCGTCATTCCTGCAGCAATATTTCTACCAGCTTTTCCTATTACAACAACCACTCCTCCTGTCATGTATTCACAAGCATGATCTCCAACTCCTTCAACTACTGCTTGAGCAACAGAATTTCTGACTGCAAATCTCTCGCCGGCTTGGCCATTGGCAAAAAGATAACCTCCAGTTGCACCATATAAGCAAGTATTGCCAAGAATCACCTGTTCTGAAGCCTGATAAGTAACACCTAGCGGAGGCATGATGACTATCTCTCCTCCGTTCATACCTTTACCAACGTAGTCATTCGCTTCGCCAAATAGCGAAAAATTCATACCTTGGCATATAAACGCAGCATAGCTCTGTCCAGCTGATCCTTGAAAAGTTAAATTAAGACTGCCTTTAAATCCTTTATTTCCATATAATTTAACTATCCTACCTGAAATTCGAGATCCAACTGAACGATTAGTATTTACTATTTGAACCTGTTTATCAATATTCAAATGGCTCTCAATTGCATTCAATATACCAGGATCAGCTAGCAACTCATCATCTAGCACTGGACCATTCGCATGAGGATCATGCAGCAATTGACTCTGTTCATTAAATAAATTCTTTGATCTAGCAAATAATGCATTAATATTTATATAATTTGTTTTTAATAGATTAACGTTTGGTTTCGTTTCTAAAATGTTAACAGCACCTATTAAGTCCTGGAGACTGCGATAGCCTAAATCTGCAAGAATAGACCTTACTTCTTCGGCAATAAATACGAAGAAATTCACTAAATCAGATGGTATGCCTGGATAACGGTTCCTTAGGTCTTGTCTTTGTGTTGCTACGCCCACAGGGCAGTTATTAGTATGACAAATTCGTGCCATAACACAGCCTGTTGCAATCATAGCAACTGTACCAAAGCCAAATTCCTGAGCTCCCATAATAGCTGCCAAAACTACATCCAGCCCTGTGCGCAATCCACCATCAACTCTTAATATCACTCGATCTCTTAGGCCATTAGTACTTAGTAAATAATGAACCTCCGTCAAGCCTAATTCCCAAGGGCCACCAGCATGCTTAATAGAGCTCAGGGGAGATGCTCCCGTACCTCCATCGTGGCCAGAAATTTGAATAATATCAGCATTGCCTTTTGCTACTCCCGCAGCTACTGTACCTATTCCAATTTGGGAGACTAATTTAACTGATACCTTGGCACCAGGGTTAATTTGATGTAAATCAAAAATTAATTGAGACAAATCTTCAATAGAGTAAATATCATGATGAGGGGGAGGGGAAATTAAAGTAACACCTGGCTTACAATTTCTTAGTTCTGCAATATAGGGGCTAACCTTCTTGCCTGGCAATTGTCCACCCTCTCCAGGCTTTGCCCCTTGAGCAATCTTAATTTCTAGCTGCTGACCGCTCATTAAATATTCTGGTGTTACACCAAAACGACCAGATGCAATTTGCTTAATTTTTGAGTTAGCTAAATCATTATCTTTCAAGCCTTTTAAGTGAGGAAAATCAGTAGATACCCCTTGGGAATTTACATTACTGATTAACCGAAATCTATTCGTATCTTCTCCGCCTTCTCCTGAATTTGACTTACCACCAATGCGATTCATTGCTATAGCCAACGTTTCATGAGTTTCTCTAGACAGGGCGCCTAATGACATGCCGCCCGTGCAAAATCTGGATAAAATCTCATCTACTTGCTCAACTTCTTCAATGGAAACTGAAGATTTTAATTTCTTAATGGCTATCAAATCTCTTAAGCTGGTTGGTGGCTTAGCATCCAATAAAGACTTATACTTTAGATACAGTTCATTATCTTTTGACCTCACAGCCTTATGCAAGGTTTTTGACATCTCAGGATTATTGACATGATATTCTGCACCTGGACGATACTGTACATAGCCTAAATTAGGTAACTTTTTAGGCATAGAGCCATTAAAGGCATTTTGATACGTATTTCCTGCCTCTTTTTCTAATTCACTTAAATTCATGCCGCCGACTCTCGACACAGTGCCGCGAAATGCTAAGTTAACAACATCCTGTCCTAATCCTAAAATTTCAAAAATTTGCGCTCCATGATAACTCGATAACAATGAGATTCCCATTTTAGATAAAATCTTTAGCAAGCCAGCTTCAATTGCTGTTCTATAATTGTTTTGAGCCTCCTGTATAGTCAGCTTAGATATTTTACCATTAGCCATTAGCTTTTGTGTTCTTGGATGGTGCCACCATTGTCTTGCTGTCTGAAAAGCTAAATAAGGACAAACTGCACTAGCCCCATATCCAATTAGGCATGCAAAATGATGAGTATTCCAACATTGAGCAGTCTCAACAATAACAGAAGCCTTTTGTCTTAAGTTGCAGCTAATCAAGTGGTGATGAACGGCACCAACTATTAGGAGTGGAGGAATGAATACATAATTTTCTTCCAATTCCTGAATTAAATCAGATAAGATCAAAATTTCGGCACCATTCTTGACAGCATCTTCAGATAAAATACATATATGATTAATTTTATCCTCAAATGAACCCGAGATATCAACTGTTAACAGAAAAGTATTAATTTTTTTAATATTAAAGCCTGACGCGTTCAAATCATTTAACTCTTGCTCATTAATAATAGGTGAATTTACCTGAATTGACTTAGCATACTCTATTTTTGGCGAGAGCAAGTCACCCTTGGATCCCAGTGTCATATTTAAAGACATGACTAAGCTTTCTCTAAGTGGATCTATGGCTGGATTTGTCACCTGGGCAAATCGCTGTTTAAAGTAATCATAAATTACATGAGGACCAGAAGATAAAATAGCTAATGGAATATCGTCACCCATGCAGAATGTGGGCTCTTTAGCTGAACTAGCCATATGCTCAATCACTAATTCAACATCTTCATTTGAATAGCCAAATGCAGTATGAAATCTCATTAAATCAATAGCTGAGCCATTGTCTTGCTCTAGATATGGCTTCTTCAGTAAAATTTTCTTCTTCTCACTAAGCCATTGTCTGTAAGGTAACCTTTTAGCTATACGATTTTTTATAGACCAATTATCCGATACTTGGCCCGTAGTAATATCAACCGATAGCATTTGCCCGGGGCCCAAACGACCTTTTTCTTTCATATTACTTGAAGGAATATCAACTACGCCGCTCTCAGAAGAAACGATAACAAGTCCATCGTCAGTAATACAATACCTTGCCGGCCTTAGTCCATTTCTGTCTAGTGCTGCACCAACGTGCTTACCATCAGTAAACACAACAAGAGCAGGGCCATCCCAAGGTTCCTGTAGATGACTATAATACTGATAAAAACTAATAACATCGGGAAAGTTTTCTAGAGCAGGCTGTTTATTGTAAGCTTCAGGTATCAATATCATTAATGCCTCTTCTGGCATCAGGCCAGAAGAAATTAACAACTCTATTGCAGCATCTAAATTTGCAGAATCACTATTTTCATAATTTACAACAGGTACAATCTCATTTATTCTGTTTTTTAACACAGAATGACTTAACGAAGTTTCCCTGGATTTCATCCAATTTAAATTGCCCAACAATGTATTGATTTCTCCATTGTGCGCAATAAATCTCATTGGTTGAGCTAGTGGCCACTTAGGCATTGTATTAGTGCTAAAACGGCGATGATAAATTGCAAAAGAGCTTCTGTACCGAGGATTGTATAAATCTTGGTAGAACTGACCTAAGACAGCGGAACGTAGCATTCCTTTATATACAACAATACGGCAAGAAAAAGAGCAAATATAAAAACTATGACTAATTGCATCATAAGCTTGCGCTACAGCTTTCTCTATTCTTTTTCTGACTAGATATAATGCGGACTCCAGGTTATCCCCCTCAAGAGAAGAAGATCGAACTAGGCATTGCTGAATAATGGGCTTATTGCTTTTTGCCTGCATACCTATTACCTCTTCAACAACAGGCACAGATCTCCAGCCAATAAATTCCAAGCCTTCTTGGATTATAACCCAGCTAAATATTTCTTGAAGCTCTTCTAAATTTTCCGAAGGAAAAAATACCATTGCTAGGCCGATATTGCTTATTTGCCGAAATTCCTTCTCAGGAAATGACTCTTTTAGTATATCCCAAGGAATTTGCGTGGTAATACCGGCTCCATCACCCGTATCACGATCCGCACTACAGGCACCGCGATGCTCCATGCAAGTTAAGCACTGCAATGCTTGAACTATTAATTGGTGACTGGGCTGTTTAGAAATTTGAGCTAAAAAACCTACACCACATGCATCCCTTTCTTGCGAGATTGTCGGCTGACCCACATAATTTACTAACTTACAAGTATTATATTTTGGTGCTTGCATATATTTATCGATAAAAATACTAGGATTAAATAAAATAAATGTAAACTACGTGATCAAAACCCAAGATTATTGGTACAGAATTGAGTTATGTCTATAGACCTACATTAACCACGCGATACTTAACAAAAGCAATATCTTGCAATGTTATCTGCATGCAATTACAATCTACTTTTTTAACAATCATAAAATAAAATTTGGGCAATGATTTTGAAGAACTATAATCTACAATTATCAAATCAACTATTGCTGTTATGATTATTACATATATCTATATAATATCTATAAATTTATTTTTTGAATCATTAGAGTTAATATAAATAAAATAACCCCCAAACAATGTTTTACACTAATTTAATTGAATCTAATCAAATCATATATAAAACAGAAGAACTATTAAGCACGAGCTCTAATAGATTTAAAATCACAGTGCAAGTTGCGAATCGGGCTAAAAGACGCAAATATGAGGATATTGATATCGTGGATGATCCAAGAATTAAACCTATCATACGAGCTATTCTTGAAATGGCTGATGAAATTACACAACCAGAAATAATTAGTGATTAAAACAGAAAAGAGTACTAATAACAATTCTTAAAAAAAATTCATTTCATTAGATATATATTCTGATGTAAACTACGCGACTTCATCTAGTGTACATAGAAACACATTGGATGATCCCTGAATTAAAATTCTATAAACATATAGTGATTAGAGGCTAGTAGTTACATAAGTCAAAAAATTACTCTCAGTATCAAAGGAGATATTAAATATGCTAGATGCATTTGCTAAAGTTGTTGCTCAGGCCGACGCAAGAGGTGAATTTTTAAGCAATACACAGCTAGAGGCTTTAGCGACAATGGTTAATGAAGGCAAGAAAAGGCTGGATGTCGTCAACAAAATTAATTCTAATGCTTCAGCAATTGTAACTAATTCTGCTAGAGCTTTATTCGCGGAACAACCTCAGCTAGTCCAGCCTGGAGGAAATGCATACACGAGCAGAAGAATGGCTGCTTGCCTAAGAGACATGGAAATTGTCTTAAGATATGTTAGCTATTCCATGATAGCCGGCGATTCAAGTGTGCTTGATGACAGATGCTTAAATGGGTTAAGAGAAACGTATCAAGCACTAGGCACTCCAGGAACTTCAGTAGCAGTTGCTATACAAAAAATGAAAGAAGCGTCTATTGCGCTTGCTAATGATTTAAATGGGGTACCTATGGGCGATTGCAGTGCATTAACAGCCGAGCTAGGTAGCTATTTTGATCGTGCAGCTATTGCTGTTGTTTAGATATCCATACATTCTACAATACTAACTAACACAAAATAACTAAATACGAAAATGAAAACTCCTATTACAGAAGCAATCGCATCAGCAGACAGTCAAGGAAGATTCCTAAGTAATGCAGAGCTGCAAGCTATTAATGGAAGATACGATAGAGCAACTGCAAGCTTAGAAGCAGCAAAATCTTTAACAAATAGCGCCCAAAGACTAATTACTGGTGCCGCACAAGCTGTTTACACCAAATTTCCATACGTCACTCAAATGCCTGGGCCCACTTATGCATCTAGCGCAATTGGTAAAGCAAAATGCGCTAGGGATATTGGGTATTACCTACGCATGACAACATACTGCTTAGTTGTTGGAGCTACCGGTCCAATGGATGAATATCTGGTTGCAGGCCTAGAAGAAATTAATCGCAGTTTTGAGCTTTCTCCTAGTTGGTATATTGAAGCACTGCAATACATTAAAAATAGCCATAGTCTATCTGGACAAGTGGCCAATGAAGCCAATACATATTTAGATTACGCAATTAATACTCTAAGCTAGATAAACACTCGTATTCTTTCAGGCAGCATACATTAAACCGTAGAGGAGTCAGTTACATAACTGGTCTAGCTCTACGGTTTATTAATTTTACAGCTAACAAGATAGAGCAAAATACATATGGAGCATTAATCAATCAAGTAAAATTGATTGATAGAACAAAATAATGATACTATAATGTCGACATATCATCTATAAAGTAATTAAATTACATGAAAAAACAAACTATTCATCCTATTATATTAACTATTCTTGACGGCTGGGGGGATGGCTACGACTATCCCGGAAATTCAATTCATTTAGCAAAAACTCCTACCATAGATGCTATTATGCAAACATATCCAAGAACATCCCTGAATGCTTCTGGGCTAAGTGTAGGGTTGCCCAAGAATCAAGTTGGCAACTCCGAAGTTGGACACATGTCTATAGGAGGCGGCCGAATTATACCACAAGACCTAGTTCGAATTACTAATTCAATTGAAAAAAAAAGTTTCTACAGCAATGAAACTCTAAAATCAATATGCCTTCATGCCAATAATCAAAAAAGTAAAGTACACCTAATTGGCTTATGCTCAGATGGTGGCGTCCATTCACATATAAATCATTTAATTGCATTGCTGGACTTGCTGAAAGAAAACGAAGTCGAGGAAGTCTGTATACATTTTATTGCAGATGGTCGAGACACACCATCAAATTGCGCAATAGAATTCATAAAAGAAATTATGCGACATACAGAATCAATTGATCTTGGGCGAATATGCACAATCAGTGGGAGATACTATGCAATGGACCGAGACTGCAGGTGGTCTAGGACAGAAGCTACATACAATATTTTAACTAATAATAGCAAGATAGACAGCGCAAATCCAATTGATGTAATTAAATCTTATTATCAACAAGACATATCAGACGAATTCATTATTCCTACAAAAATAACAGATGACATCATAGAAGATAATGACGGTATTATTTTTTTCAATTTCAGGCCAGACAGAATGAGGCAACTGGTTCAAGCTTTTGCAAAACACTCCTTTAAAGGCTTTGGCATCGAAAAGATTAAAAATCTTCAAATGTGCACATTCACACGATACGACTCAACCCTAGATGTTCCAATAGTATTTCGCTCTCTGAGCAAGAGTAATTTTCTAGGAGAAATAGTGGCCCAAAACCACTTGAAGCAATTAAGAATAGCTGAAACTGAAAAATATGCACACGTAACCTACTTCTTCAATGGAGGAATCGAAGAACCTTTTGCTGGTGAAGATAGAGAATTAGTATTAAGCCCTCAGGTAAAAACTTACGACGAAACACCAGAGATGTCAGCTGATCAAATAACACAAGGGACAATAAATGCAATTAATAAAAATATATATTCTTTAATTATAATAAATTATGCAAATCCCGATATGGTCGGACATACTGGGAATCTAAAAAAAACAATAGAAGCTATAGAAACTGTAGATAAATGCATAGCAGAAATACTTGATGCCGTCAGCAAATTCAGCGGCACTATGATAATTACAGCAGATCACGGCAATGCAGAGTATATGATAGATAAAATAGGCCAACCATGCAAATCGCATACAATAAACACAGTGCCATTTATTTTAATTGAAGGCGAAGGAAATAAAATTGCAGGACATGGAGGTAACGTTAGACTACGTAAAAATGGATCGTTGGCAGATATAGCGCCAACAATCCTAGACATCTTACATCTCAACAAGCCAGCTGACATGACAGGCTCTACACTAATTGAGAAATCAAAATATGAATTCCGAAATAAAATACAGTTAAACCAATAGAATAATACAGCAAATTTATATCTCAACGCATTATTCGGTAAATTAAAATGATAAGAAACAGAAACGAGGCATTCGTAAAAATATGGGGCATGAGTGCAAATCCCTGCTTCAAAACAGTGAATTCCTTGCAGCAATTTATACCTATTGAATGGCGAGCGATTCTTGTGAGTGACGGATCTTTCACTCGTAATGCAGCCATCTTGCATCAGCAAAATATCAATATTCAACTAATAAAACAGGAAGAAATTTTTTCGTCAAATATAATGAATTCAGCTTCAGGCCTTCAGTATGAAGAAAAAACAACAAGATTTGTGTGGCTTATCAATGAAGAGAAAAAAATTGCATTCGCAAAATCTTATAGAATAATCAATAACAAAAGCAAATCAAATATATTCAGAGAACACACGCCCATAGGCAGACATTTAATTCATTCTGAAAAAAATGCATACAGAGAACTAAATAGTATATACCTAGGGTACTGCGAAGAGTTAGAAAAATATTTTCATGGTCAAGGGCCGCTGTGGGGACGATCCTATACAATTCACTTAGAAAGAATGTTAACAATAACAATAGACGAAATCTTTTCACCTAGCTTAATCAATAAACTTAAAAACTAATACATGCTAAACATTTTACCAAATCGACGGAATAACATACTAAGAAGACATCAAAAAACCTTAAAAATGGTCAAAGAAATAACAAAAGAAATGGAATCGTGGAGTGACGAAAAATTACAAAATCAAACAGCTGCATTAAAGGCTCAATTAAAGAACGGTCGTACTTTAAATGACATACTACCAGAAGCATTTGCAACCATTAAAGAAACGTGCAAGCGAATTCTAAAAATCAATTTATTTGAAGTTCAAATTCTGGGTGGGGTTTTTTTGCATGAAGGCAATATTGCAGAAATGAAAACAGGAGAAGGTAAAACGCTAACTGCTACACTGCCAGCGTATCTCAATTCATTAAGCAATAAAGGCGTACATATTATTACAGTCAATGACTACCTGGCAAAAAGAGATTCTGAATGGGTAAGTCAAATTTACAGATTCCTGGGGATTACAGTAGGCTTAGTTCAGCAAAACATGAACAATGAGACAAAAAAACAAAACTATCTTCAAGATATTACTTACATTACCAACAGCGAAGTAGGTTTTGATTATCTAAGGGATAATATGGCCATCAGTACAGAAGAAATAGTTCAAAGAACATTTGCATACTGTATTATAGATGAAGTTGACTCGATTCTTATAGATGAAGCTCGTACACCTCTCATCATTTCAGGCCCATCAGCAGTACCAACTAAAAAGTACATACAAAGCTATCTGCTAAGTCAAAAATTAATCAAAGAGCAGCATTATAAATTAGATGAGAAAGCTAAAAATATTACCCTGAATGAACAGGGTATTATTTTTTGTGAGGAATTTTTGAGAGTAGAAGACATGTATCAAGTTCAAGATCCGTGGGCTCAATATGTAGTAAATGCAATCAAAGCAAAAGAATTATTTATAAAGGATCGTCATTATATAAAAAAAGACGATGAAGTAATTATTGTTGATGAATTCACTGGGCGCATTATGCCCGGCAGAAGGTGGAGTGATGGGCTACATCAAGCTATAGAAGCAAAAGAAAATGTAAAAATTCAAGAAGAAAATCAAACGCTAGCATCTATAACATATCAAAATTTTTTTCTACTATACCCAAAATTATCTGGGATGACCGGTACAGCATCTACAGAAGCACAAGAGTTTGAAAAAATATATAAAACGAACGTAATCGAAATACCAACTAATAAACCATGCATCAGGCAGGATTTACCCGACTTGGTTTACAAAAGAGAATATGATAAATGGGTATCTATTGCTAATGAATGCTACGATATGTATAAACTAGGTAAGCCAACGCTAATAGGTACTACTAATGTCGAAAAATCAGAGCTTCTAGCTCGCTTACTTGATGAGTATCAAATTCCATATAATTTACTTAATGCCAAGCCAAAAAATGTAAAAAAAGAATCCGAAATCATCGCTCAGGCAGGACAATTCAAAACAATAACAATAGCAACAAACATGGCGGGAAGAGGCACGGATATTATACTTGGTGGCAACCCTGAACAGCTAGCTAAACTAGTGATCATCAGGTATCTAGAGCAATATATTGACGTTAACAGTTCAAGTAGTAAGCAAAATAGTAGCATTACTCCTGAAATACAACAAATACTGGATAACATGTTATTACGTACCAAAACACAAGGAACACACGATATTCAAAAAGTAAATACAGCGGCATACGTAGAAGAAGCAATATACAAAACAAATAATTTAGATAAATTTTCACAAACCATACAATCTACATACGGCAAAATTCATACAATATACAAACATACTTTCGCAATTGATAGGCAGAAAGTAATAGAGCTAGGGGGCCTACATGTAATAGGCACTGAGCGCCATGAGTCTAGAAGAATTGATAACCAGCTTCGTGGGCGCGCAGGCAGACAGGGAGATCCTGGGTCTTCAAGATTCTTCCTAAGCCTCGAAGATCACTTATTGCGTATTTTTGGCGGGGATAAAATCATTAATTTAATGGAAACGCTGAATATAGATGACGACACGCCCATTGAATCTAAAATTTTAAGTCGTAGTCTTAATAATGCTCAAAAAAAAGTAGAATTATACTACTACGACATCAGGAAACAATTATTTGAGTACGATGAAGTGCTTAATAATCAACGTCAAGCGATATACGCAGAAAGAAATCGGATTCTCTATTCGGCATATATTCGAGACTGCATTATTGAATACGGGGAAAGTACAATTGATGAAATATTAAGTTTTTACACAAATGATCCGTCAAATAACATAGTAAAAATCAATCATAAGCTTCATGAAGTTCTGAATTTATCATCAGAACTAATTAACGAAAACATGATCAAAGACATGAGCATTAAAGAAATGCAAATATTTTTATACGAACAACTTCGCATTAATTACGACTTAAGAGAATCTTATTTAGAGCAACTAAGACCTGGCTTAATTCGACAACTAGAAAAATACTATTTATTACAGCAAATTGACAGAGCATGGCAAGATCATCTAGAAAAAATGACAAATTTAAGAGAATCAATTGGCTGGAGAAGTTACGGGCAACAAGATCCATTGACAGAATATAAAAACGAGGCTTTCTCTCTATTTGTTAATATGATTACATATATACGGGAGACGGTGAGCTATTTAGTTATGAGATCTAGATTAGTTATAGAGCCTAGCTCTAGAATAAAACAATAAGATATTCAACAAATAAATCTCAGTAAAATAGTTGACATAGTAACAAAAATTCGATAAAATGCCTAATAGTCAGATGATGAGCAGCTAAAAGCCCCCATCGTCTAGAGGCCTAGGACATCTCCCTTTCACGGAGGTAACGGGGATTCGAATTCCCCTGGGGGTAATTTAACTACATTTGCTTCGTTCAATTATTGATTCCTTAATAGTACGGCAAAAAATCTGCAACTTATCAAGACCTTGCTTATAGTCTGAATGCATCAAACATTTAACAAAAGCCGAACCTATAACGATACCATCAATTTCCCATCTAGAAATTTGGCTGACGTGGTCAGCATTTGAAATACCAAAACCTAATATAAGTGACTTACTTGTAACAGACTTAATGTCATGGATAAAATCTTTCATTTCCAGATTGATATTACTTCGAAGACCGGTGACGCCTGTTGAACTAACTACATAGATTATATTCTGCGCTTTTTCCACTATCTTAGCAATTCGATTAGTAGGGCTTGCGGGGGTAACCAGCAGAATAAGCTCGAGAGAAAATTTGGTACAAAGTGAAATAACATAGTCAGCTTCTTCCAAAGGCAAATCTGGGACAATTAAGCCTTTAATACCAGCGCATGATACTTCTTCTAAAAAAACTTCTATGCCTCGTGCCAGAATTGGATTATAATAAGTAAATAATACCAAAGGTGCCTTGATTTCTCCGTTTACTCTATCTAATAGCTCAAGAAGTTTATTGAATGTCATCCCATCCGACAAAGCATGCTTGGATGCCTCTTGTATAATAGGGCCATCAGCAAGAGGATCTGAATAAGGCAAGCCCAGCTCAATAATATCAGCACCTTCATGATCTAGAATCCTTAATGCAGACTCTGTTATTTCAATATTAGGATAACCTGCAGTAATGAAAGGGATAAGTGCACACCGATCAACGCGTGACTTCAAAATTTGCGATATAGTTGACATGTGAAAGAAAAAATAAAGTTTAATACAAAATACGATAATACTATACGCTAACTACAAATCATATGACAAGACCTTACTGGGTTGCCCGGGACTCGAACCCGGAACTAATCGGTTAAAAGCCGAGTACTCTACCATTGAGTTAGCAACCCTAAAGCTAAGCTATGACAATAAGCTAACATAAACAGCACAGAATATCAAGACTTTATTGTTCAATATCTCGCATAGGGAATGAATATGAAAACTTTTTTACATCATAAATTACGCATCAATTTAATTCAACAGCTGGAGCTTTGCCGCCCTTCATCAGTACTATTGGCATTTTCCGGGGGACAAGATTCTTTATGCTTACTAAAGCTATGTATAGACATGCAAAATAAATACAATTTTAACATAGGCATTGTACACATTGATCATCAGCTAAGAAAAGATGCTACTATCAATACAAATCATATTATTAATATAATAAAAGCACTACAAATAAAATCATATATATATCAAATCAAAGACTCTAGTTATTCTGAGCAAACATGTCGTGATACTAGATATCAAATTATACTGCAAACAGCAAGAATTCACGGATATAAATATATCGCAACTGCACATTCCGCAAGCGATAGAATTGAAACTTTCATATATAACTTAACTCGTGGCAGTAGCATGGATGGACTTAATAGTATCATCTGGAGCCGGAATATTAATTGCAATATGAAGCTGATTAGACCTATCCTTAACTTTACACGACAAGAAATTGGATGGTTTTGCAGGTATTTTGCTTTGCCTGTGTGGTCAGATTATAGCAACATCAACTACCAACATAGCAGAAATAGAATACGACAAGAGCTAATACCTTACCTCAAGAAATATTTGAACAAGGATGCAGAAAAGCATATTACCACCTGCTTAGAACTGCTCTACATGGACAGCGAGTATATCAGGCAAAATACAATCAAAATATATCAGCATGTGAAACATCCGGTATTTATAGCCATCAATCATCCGCACTTACTCAATCAGCACTATTCAATACAAATTAGAGTATTGCGCCTATTTTTTAAGCATAATTTGAACATATATACGTCTCATATCCTATTGAAAAAAATTATCCTGAATATGCAAAAAGATACAAAAGAGGAAATCGCACACAATAGTATTATAATTAGATACAACAAGACATGGCTCTACGTCTCTTAATTCAAGCGACTAACAATACCAATAAGTATTTCAAAACTATACATTGCTAAAAGAAGCTTATTCATATAACTAATTCCTACACTTGATATGAATTCAAATACAATAGATACAATTGAACATCTCTTAAGCAAGTACACGATTCTTGTCTTCATTAAAGGCTCTAAAGAAAATCCTGCATGCGGTTTTTCAAATACCGTCGTACAAATTTTAAATAGGCTAGGGGTAGAATATGGGACATACGATGTTCTAGAAAATAATACAATAAGGGAAGGGATAAAACGATACTCTAATTGGCCAACAATACCACAGTTATACATAAAAGGTGAGTTTATTGGCGGGTGTGATATTATTTTGAATATGTACAAAACAAAAGCGCTTCAATCTATCATAGAAAGACTAATCAACTCATGATATTTTATCAAGAGGAGTGTTAGTGTTGAGAAAAATGAATTAACTAATATAATTCCATGCGCATAAACTAGTATAATATATGTATATATTAATGGCAAAGATGGAAAAGGAGCAAAATTGATGATTAATTGGCAAGTAATAGGACAGCTAACTTCATTAGCAATAATTGTGCTGGTTGGACCAGCAGTTATCGTATTGCTATCTGTAAAAAGAGGCAATTTGTAAATTCTAGATTTTAATCAATCTATAAGTAAACAATATTTTAAATAGATAAAAATGCTTCAAAATAAACAAAAAGTGAACACATTTTATCAGCTTATATCTATTTAGAACGTTATGATATAATTATCTGCTTGCTATCATTCTGTCAGAGATAGAATGGTATCGGATGAAATCGACTGATTCTCTCCTGCAAATTCATTTGTGGGAAGCAGAAAGAGCATACAATGACATTCTTTCCTTTCTCTCATGGGTACACAAGGACAATTCCAATATGTTGCTTGAACTTCAGAGCTTTTGTCATCATAATGACGACAAGGACACAAGGGCGCACCATAAACATCTTTATGCTTTGCTAAACCCTCAATTACAACCGCAGTAACACTGCTATCAACACAGAAAAAAGTTCCCGTACGCTTAGCGTACGCTTCAGAAAATTTACGCATTGCTTCTAGGCTACTTGCATTAAAATCGTTTTTTAATTTACTCATAAGACAAATCCTGTAAAATAATATCTATAACGCTATGAAGATCTACAGTATTAATCATCAATATTCTTTACAATATATCACGACATGTGAAATTAAAAGATATAATATCTGATTAAGTAAGCAATATTTCTTCGCGTGCTTCTATTAAATTAATAATACACACTATGACAGCAGCATATTTACCATCTATCCTTGTGCCACTAGTTGGCATAGTTTTCCCAGGTTTAAGCATGGCATTGCTTTTTCTGTATATTGAACAAGAAAGTATAACATAAAAGCAAAAGTTATTCTTACCGTTAGTTGCGTGAAAGCCGCTTTTAAAATAAAATTTAAAAGCGGCTCAATCTTTAATTTACAAATTAAAGATCTAACTGTACTGATCTATAAAGATGAACCTATACCAGAATAAGATCCATAAATAAAAATTCCTAATACCGTAATTGCAGCAATGCCACCCGCTGTCGCGACTAACCACAAAGGAACTCTTCCTGTACCTGCCATCTTAGTAACTCCTTGTCTATAATATACACTCAAATAAGCAGTAAGTATTAAAACTTTGACTTAATCTGCAAATTATAAATTTGCCTTCCTCTAATTGAAAAAGTAACTGGAAAACAGCACTGCGAGAACAAAAATTAATAGCAATCCCCAGAATAGGGATGTACGATTTAATTCTACAGGTTCTTTATTTGGATTAGGACCACTCATAGTAACCTCCTTACCTCTATCTTTGAATAAATTGCATTGACGTAATAGCACCCAAGAAAAAAATTGTTGGTATTGCTAAACCATGTATTGCCAACCATCTAAACGTAAAAATAGGGTAAGAAATTGGCTGATTTGGATTGCTGTTACTCATAATAATTAAATTACCTCTTGCTTAAATTCCTTTTGTCAAATCTTCTAATTCCTGCTTTGCACTAAAACGATCATTCACTAAAGGCACTTGCTGGCGATCTTGCGTAAAATACTCATTTGGCCTTGGTGTACCAAAAACATCATAAGCTAAGCCAGTACTTATAAATAGCCAGCCCGCAACAAACAAAGACGGGATAGTAATACTATGAATAACCCAATAACGCACACTAGTAATAATATCAGAAAAAGGACGTTCTCCCGTAGATCCTCCTGACATAATCGCTACCTCCTTCTAAAAAATAAAATACTATAAATTCTAACTATTATATAGCAATGTAAATAATTTAAACCTGATATTGTTAACTTAATTTTAAGCTTGCATTTAGTTATCTAAATGCATAAAATCTAATAAGCTATACCGATTATAAATAATATTATATATATATCAACATGACTCATCAAGAAACAATATCTAGCTGTATGCTAATAATTATCTGAACAAAATAATTGGTACCGGACTTTGCATCAATACTTGTGCAATTATTATCCTGATCCAAAAAATATAAATACTTGCAATGTGAGATATAAATCTATATATATACTAATATTATACTCTGTTAACGAGAAAAGAAACCTGATTACTTAATGCTTCTTTTCAAGTAAAGGCAAATCAAACCAAAAACTACTGCCGACACTTAGTTCACTATATAAACAAATCTTACTTTTATGCTTATTGATGATATTTTTTACGATAGATAGGCCTAAGCCTGTACCCTCTAAAGTATGTACATTATTTTCAAGCCTAACGAAGCGATCAAAAATACGACTTTGATCGAATTCTCCTATACCAGTTCCTTCATCAATAACTTCAACTCTAATTTTACAGAAGATATTATTATCATCACTACCATACGAATTTACTGCATAAACTCTAAGATTAATTCTCTCATCTATAAATGTAAATTTCAGAGAATTACCAACTAAATTTGACACTACTTGCACTAACAAATTTATATAACCTCGAGCGGAATACACATAAGAACCAATCATAAACCCTAAGCGCACATACTTATTGTTTGCTCTTAATTGGTAAGTTTGGACTACAGTTATAACTATTTCTTGAAATTCAATTAGATCAAGTGGATCAATAAAATCAGACTCTAATCGTGACAAGTCCAATACATCATTAACCAGACAGGTCAATCGATAAGTCTCTTGATTAGCAATATCAAGGAATTCTATCTGCTGCTTTTCTGTTAATGAATCTCTGTACTCGGATAAAGTTTCCAAAAAGGATCGTATATTAAACAACGGAGTCCTTAATTCATGAGATACGTTGCTAATAAATTGCGCTTTTGCTTCGTCAAGACCAACTTGATTTGTAATATCCTGAATAATTATACCTATGCCAGTTAAAACCTCATTTTCTGGATCTAAAACAGTAGTGATCACAAGCTGAAACGTCCTGCTAGAATCCTTATCCAACCTGATTTTGAACGATGCTGGATCTAAGGTAGGGCGATAAGAAGGATAGGATTCTATTAAGTAATTAAGCAAGGGCATAAGTCTATTGCTTATATCGTACGGCAAATAGTTTAATAAATGCCTTCCTGTCACACAGGAACGCAAAAACTTAAATGCCGTTAGCGCTGATTGATTAATGAAGACAATCCTCAATTCCTTATCTAACAGAATTGCTCCGTCAGCCATTATAGAAACAAGCGTTTCTAATTTAGATTTCTCAAGTATTAGCTGCTCAATATTTTTTTTCTCGTAGTACTCCAATTTTTCTGCCATCTCATTGAATATCAACATTACATCATGAAGCGGACCATAAGTTCTTGTACGCAGTCTTGCACGGAAATCACCAGAAGCAATACTGTTCAGAGCTCTATTTAAAGGTGAAATAGCCTCTCTGATGCACGTAAAATTAAAGAAAATAGTGCAGCTAGATATTAGCCAAATGGAAGTAAAAATAGCAATACTAATATATTTTATCGAATATGATGCCCACAGTATACTAATCCCATGCATGATACCTAACTGTAAGTAAATCACCTGATAGTCATCAATAACTACCGGTACAATCATATGATGTATAATTTGCTGATCGCTAGTATAGCGATAATTAACAATCATTTGCGAGCCATAACAAGTATCTGCGCACTTTCTTATATTGCAATAATCTTCCACAATAGAATCTATTGGACTCAAAACAACTTGAGGATAATTAAGCATAAAAGTATCAAAGCCTTTAGATAGGATGATATATTTTAAATTCGCAATCGTTAAATATAAATTCTCAATTGCATCAGACAAATGGTTCTGCTGACCTACATGATCAGAAGACGATAAGACTATATTTGAGAGGCATAAATGCATTAAATCTTTAGCAAAAATCAAATCTTCCAGTATTGCTTCCTTCTGTATTGTTTCTAGCGCCATATACACAACGCAAGTTATTAACAACGATACGAGTAATGTAATAAAAGCTAAAAACCTTGTATACGTATCAACAAATTGCCATTGCTTCTTAAAATTTTTAAATACCATAATAAAAATAAATGGACATCATATAGAACTATTCTAAATAAAGATCAATACAAACACAGGTCTCTATCTTGACACAAGTATTCCAGCCGCTCGAAACATGAAAAAAGAAAGAATAAAATCAACAACAAAAATAATCAGCAAAATTGTCACCACAGAAGAGGTTGTTGACCGACCAACACTGCTTGATCCTCTAGATGATGTCATTCCCCAGCTACAACTTACAATACCAATAATGAAACCAAAAACCATAGCTTTAATACTTGAGCAGAGTAAATCCAATAAATACAATGAGCTAGAAGAAGACATCACAAAAACTATAGGTGGAATTTGATAGAGCATTGAGCCAACAAAAATACTGCTACAGATCGCTGCTGCAAGAGCTAACATATTTAATACTGGCAACAATAGCAAGCAGGCCCATACTCTCGGCTTTATTAAATAATCAAACGGATCGATATTTAAAGCAACTAGGACGTCTATTTGGTCCGTAACTTTCATGGCTGCTATTTCTGCAGTAAATGCAGAGCCGATTCTACCTGTTATAATAACAGCCGTTAGCACGGGAGATAACTCCCTGACAAACGTTGCAGTCAAAACAGAGCCAACAAGTTGAGTGGCATTCAAATACTTCAACTCTTTAGCAACCTGAAAGGTAAATATCATCCCTAAGAAAAATGAAGCCAACAAGACTATTGCCAACGATCCTATTCCTATAATATAACACTGTCTTAACAAGTGATAAGAATATCGTCTATCCTTACTAACATTATCAGGAAAGCAAAAGCGTTTCATCAGGACACATGATGCATATAACTTATTAGACCACTGAGATAAAGCAACTTGTAAAAGCATTAAATAAATTCCTGTTAATTACATAAGAGCAACGGCGTCACACATGTAACAAACAAAGTTACTAAAAATAGCATTGCATTTACAATAAGAATAAGGTAAAATTATGAGGTGGGGCGGTTAGCTCAGTGGTAGAGCGCCTGCCTTACAAGCAGGTGGTCACTGGTTCAAGTCCAGTACCGCCCAATGATGAGTATTGCAGAATAAATTACACAGGGCCCATCGTCTAAGGGATTAGGACAGGGACCTTCTAAGTCTCTAATGTAGGTTCGAATCCTACTGGGCCTGAATACAGTATACGAATAATCTACTAATCAAAAACTTCTGCAACAATATTAGATACTTTAATGCCAGAATCCATTTTATCCAGTGGATCTTTGCGCAACCTATGACTCAAGCATAAAACAATAACCTCTTTTATGTCGTCAATCTCAACATTTTTTTGGCCATTATATGCAGCAAAAGCTTTTGCTGCTCTATTTGTAACAATATCACCGCGCAAACCATCAACATCCAGCTGTCCGCAAACTTGCGAGATTTTCATTCTTAAAGAAAAATCAATTGAAACATCAGGCAATAGATCCTGTGCATTAGAAATTTTTGCCTTCAATTGATTCTGCCTATCCTCATACTCTTCTAGGCAAAGAGATGGATTTTGATCAAATTGGCTTCTTTGCTCTACAATTTTTACTCTTAGCGATGCATCTTTAACAGTTCTTATCTCTGCATGCATGCCAAATCGATCCAGCAGTTGCGGCCGTAATTCACCTTCTTCAGGATTGCCAGATCCAACTAATACAAAACGGGCAGGATGTCTCACAGAAATTCCTTCTCTCTCTACAGTATTCCATCCTGAAGCAGCTGAATCCAAAAGAATATCGACCAAATGGTCATCCAGCAAATTCACCTCGTCTACGTAAAGTATCCCTCGATTAGCTTTTGCTAAGAGTCCTGGCTCAAAAGTTTTTACGCCTTCATTTAAAGCTTTTTCAATATCAATTGTTCCACATACACGATCTTCAGTTGCACCCAAGGGCAAATCAACCATAGGCACATTAACTGATGCAGTATTGACAAGTTCACCATTCCGTATTACATTCTGCGCAAAATCGCTCATGAGGTCAAGATCAGTTGGATGAGAATTAAACGGATCATCTTCTATGATAGAAATTTTAGGCAGTAAATCAGCTATTGCTCGAATTGTTGTCGATTTTCCAGTGCCTCTATCGCCCATTATCATAACGCCACCTATCTTAGGGTCAATCATATTTAAAATCAACGCTAACTTCATTTGATCTTGGCCGACTATTGCAGTAAAAGGAAAAACAGGGCGCACAGAGTCTTTAATAGTAGTCACAGGATTATATTTTTATAGTTTAATTGACATATAACATTCAAACAAGCCATTAATAAAAGAATAACTTATTTAATTACTCTCATAAAGCTAATTCTACAATTAAATAATATATATTTTTATCATAGAATTAGAATACTATAAATTCATTGCTATATATCAGCATTTTAAAGCTAAGAGTATAATTCTATTCCTAGCTGTACTGCAAGCACAGCAGATACTAACGCGAACAACATTGCAATAAATATTTGGCTATCACTAATCATAATTTCTCCTATGTCAATAATAAATCAAATTGATCAAGTCAACAAATACTATTTATTAGCAAGATCTAATGCACGATTATAATCTAATTTTATAAAAAATGTTATTTTATTTACATCTATTTTACAGAACAGCTTTTGGAAAAGCCGTAAAAAACATATGGCTATTAAATTATTTGATGCCGAGAGGGCAATATTAATTTATTGCTTGAGTATTTACACTTAGCTCAATACTTTCTAAAAGGTAAACTCGGATGATATTAGTGACTACATTCGCGCTGTTAACGCAGAGCAAATTAAGTTAACAGAGCCATATTTTTTAAAGTTATGCATGTAATCAAAATTTATATATACAAAACTTTTTATATGTAAAAAAATTTTTACTTACAATAGCTGTATCTAATCAATAAATTATATACAATTGTAACGGCTTAAATTTAGGAGTATCTTGTGAAATTAGCTGTTTATGGTAAGGGTGGAATAGGCAAATCGACAACAAGCTGCAATATATCTGTTGCATTGTCCAAAAGAGGCAAAAAAGTACTTCAAATAGGGTGTGATCCAAAACACGACAGTACATTCACGCTAACAGGGTTTTTGATACCAACTATAATCGATACACTGCAATCTAAAGACTATCATTACGAAGATGTATGGCCAGAAGACGTCATCTACAAAGGATATGGAAACGTAGATTGCGTAGAAGCGGGCGGACCTCCTGCAGGAGCAGGATGCGGTGGATATGTAGTTGGCGAAACAGTTAAATTACTAAAAGAACTGAATGCATTTGATGAATATGATGTAATACTATTTGATGTCTTAGGAGATGTAGTGTGCGGCGGCTTCGCAGCTCCTCTTAACTATGCAGACTACTGCTTAATAATTACAGACAATGGTTTCGATGCTTTATTTGCAGCTAATCGGATTGCAGCATCAGTTAGAGAAAAAGCTCGGACTCATTCTCTGCGACTAGCTGGTCTAATTGGCAATAGGACATCAAAGCGAGACTTAATAGATAAATATATTAAGTCGGTACCGATGCCTGTCTTAGAAGTTCTGCCCCTAATTGAAGACATAAGAGTTTCGCGAGTTAAAGGTAAAACACTTTTTGAAATGGCAGACACAGACCAGGATTTAATTTACGTGTGCAAATACTACCTCAATATTGCAGATCAATTGATTGCAAAGCCAGAAGGTATTGTTCCCAAAGAATCACCTGACAGAGAACTATTTAGTCTTCTTTCTGATTTTTATCTAAATCCTGAGAAAAACAAGAAGTCTGAATCAGAGGAAGAATTACAATTCATGATTATATAATTAATTGACAAGCAAATACATTAGCATACACTTTTCAGAAAAATGAACCTAACTTTTGAATGCGAAACAGGAAATTATCATACTTTTTGCCCTATCAGTTGCGTATCTTGGCTTTATCAAAAAATAGAGGATAGTTTTTTCTTGGTAATAGGAACAAAAACTTGTGGATATTTTTTACAAAATGCAATGGGAGTGATGATATTCGCAGAACCCAGATATGCAATGGCAGAGCTTGAAGAAGGTGATATATCCGCACAGCTCAATGACTATGAAGAATTAAAGCGTTTATGTCTAAAAATAAAAAAGGATAGAAACCCTGGAGTTATTTTTTGGATTGGCACCTGCACGACAGAAATCATAAAAATGGATCTAGAAGGAATAGCGCCAAAGTTAGAGGCCGACATACGAATACCTATCATAGTAGCGAGAGCAAATGGCTTAGACTATGCTTTTACCCAGGGAGAAGATACGGTATTGGCAGCAATGGCTCAAAGATGTCCAGATAAAAACTTAAATATACCAAGTAATAACAGCGAAAAATTAGCACATCGTCCGCTGGTTATTTTCGGATCAGTACCGGATACAGTCGTGCAACAGCTAACGAATGAACTCTCAAGCCAAAACATAACCATTACAGGATGGCTACCGGCATCTAGATACGCAGAATTACCAGTGATTAAAGAAAATTACTACGTCATTGGAGTTAACCCTTTCCTTAGTCGCACAGCGACTACATTAATGCGGCGCAGGAAAGCCAAACTGATCGGGGCGCCTTTTCCTATTGGTCCAGACGGCACAAGAGCTTGGATAGAAAAAATTTGCTCAGTGGTCAAAATTAATCCCGTAGGACTAGAAAATCGAGAAAGAGCAATCTGGAATAATTTGGAAGAATATATTAAATTAATCAAAGGCAAGTCTGTATTCTTCATGGGAGATAACCTTCTAGAAATTTCTTTAGCACGTTTTTTAATACGATGTGGTATGATTGTCTACGAAATCGGCATACCATATATGGACAAAAGATACCAAGGTGCAGAGCTTGAACTGCTGCAAAAAACCTGCATCGATATGAAGATTAAAATGCCAAAAATAGTAGAAAAGCCTGATAATCACAATCAGCTTGATAGAATTCGAGACTTAAAACCTGACTTAGTAATAACCGGCATGGCTCATGCTAATCCACTAGAAGCCAGGGGAATAAACACTAAGTGGTCCGTAGAATTCACATTTGCTCATATACACGGCTTCACTAACGCTCAAGACATCCTAGAATTAGTAACAAGACCATTACGCAGAAATAGTAATTTAGCTGCTTCATACAATGAAGCATACAGATAATCAATAATTCGAATTAGCAAAATATTTTCAACTACGCAAGTCTAACCCTGCCAAGGCTTGCCCATTCTTGCAATTTTTGGACATTATCTTGATCCGTAAAAGCTAAAGGTACAAGGCTGTCAATAGCATTCAGGATATCAATAGAACCAAATTCACGGTTCTCATAAAATGCGCCATGCATTGCTTCTACAATAACTTGCTGAATCTCTGCCCCAGAAAATAAGTGAGTATATTTTGCAAGATATTTAATATTATAACGATGCCATGTATCAGGACGAATTTTTTTTAAATGGACTTGAAAAATAATTTGACGCTCATATAAAGATGGTAAGTCAAGAAAAAATATTTCATCGAATCTGCCTTTGCGAATGATTTCAGCTGGCAGAGATGCGATACTATTTGCAGTTGCTACTACGAATACGGGACTAGTCTTTTCAGATAACCAAGTTAGCAAAGTTGCTAACACTCGACTACCAGTTCCACTATCTCCTCCTTGAGTAATCGAAGAAAACGCTTTATCAATTTCGTCAATCCAGAGAACACAAGGCGCCGATGCTTCAACAATTTGAATCATTTGACGGGTATTAGATTCTGATTCTCCTACAAGTCCAGCAAATAATTTACCAACATCTAGTCTTAATAAAACTAAGCTCCACTCACGAGCAATTGCTTTAGCGCTGATTGACTTACCGGTACCTTGTATACCAACCAACAAAACTCCCTTGGGGTACACCAAGCCGTAATTCTGAGATGCTTCAGAAAAAGAATTGGAACGCTTTTGAAGCCATGTCTTCAAATTATCAATGCCACCAATGTCACACAAAGCAACATCAGAGCTGCAAAATTCCAACAAGCTGGTTTGTTTAACTTGCATTTCTTTTTCTTTAACAATTGCCTCAATACTGTTGGGGCTTAATCTGTGAGAATTAACAAGTATTTTGGCAACAATTTTTCTTATCTGAATAATAGATAAGCCTTGTAAAAGATTTGAAATCGGGCCCAATTCTTCCTCATGATAAGGTTGGCTTAGCAAGCTCAAAAGCCTGCATAATTCACCTTTAATCTCAAGTTTAGATGGCAGAGGTAGTGTAATTGCCGTAATAAGATGATTTAATTGGGCCGGCATGTTGTAATCGATGCCTGTAATAATAACAACATGGTTACAGCACTCTAATTTCCTTGACAAATTTCGTATTTTTCTTATGACCGCAAAATCGTTAATAAATAAGTTAAAATCTTTTAATACAAACAAGGCATCTGATTGACCATTGAAAGACTCAATGAAGCTTAAAGCCTCCAAAGGGTTCTTAATTGATTTATCATTTTGACTATTTTTTACACAGTAACCTTCAAGAAAATCCCAAAAATATATTGCTTGCGCCATGTCATCAGACACAACACTTTTAATAATGTACTCCAGCCTCTCCTCCTCTAAAGTCATCACGTAAATCAAAGAAGAGCTAGACTTTATAAGTGATTTTAATTCTTTCTGAAAATACATAACTTAATTCTTGTTGTATAAGCATCTCTTCAGCGTAAATTTGTTGCGGAGATAAGATGCAAGGATATGATGTGCATAAGAAAAGAAATAAAACCATAATCAAATCGCAATTTTTTTTCTTTTTTTTCTTCTTCTTGCGCTAATTAATCGTTTTCCACCCGGAGTCTTCATTCTGACTCTAAAACCAGATGTCTTGATACGCTTTTTTTTAGTGCCTCTTAAAGTTCTTTTAGTCATAATCGTAAAATATTCACTTATTGTTAAATTGCTACAGTAGCTACACTTAGTTTCTATTCTATCATATAATATTAGATGTGCATAATAAGAAAATATAAAACTATATCATAATCATGAGCTCTATTGTACCTATCGCGTATCTCTTCCTGGTATCGACTATACTAACCCCCATCACTTCAATGCTACTTATTCAAACTTTTAACTTTAACTACAAGAGGCAATCCTTGTCTCAGCTAAAGAAAGGGAATAATTCGAGCCAAGAATATACATCAGCGAACATATACATGGATCAGAAAGAATGGGCGAATGCACTGACGGTATTAGATATGCAGCTGCATAAGAAAGACAACATAACTAACTATATGATTGCAAAGTACAGCAATGCAATAGGATTTATACTCCAAAAAACATCTCACGGCAAATTAGCGGCAAAATATTACTATTACTCTCATCAAACATGCCCAGAATACAGCTATGCCAAGAAAAACTTAGATACCTTAAATGAAAAAATCCATAAGCAGCAAATAGATAAATCGGGATAGCAGGATTTGAACCTGCGACATCCTGCTCCCAAAGCAGGCGCGCTACCAAGCTGCGCTATATCCCGTGATCACAGAATCATTATAAAAAAATATTAAAGTTAATTCAACCCTCAAGCTAGCGTGGGTACCAAAACATACCCTTAACTCCATCAGGATCATTAATAAATCCCAGATTTTTATAAAATGAAATAACTTGCGGATCAGCAAATAAAGTAATTGTCGTAATATCAGCTAATCTTAATTGCTTAATAGTTTGATCCATTAAAGCTCGACCCAAGCCTTTGCCTTGAAAGTCTGGATGAACAACAACATCCCAAATAGTAGCATTAAATGCATAGTCAGAGGTAGCTCTAGCAAAACCTATTAAATGACTATGATTATTTTTCGTATGAAACAAAGAAATGGTTAAAAAGCTATGCTCTATAGCCGTTCTAACTTTCCTAAAAGGTCTACGAACCCAACCAACAGAATCACATAATTTCTCTAGATCGTATAAATTCACATCCTTGGTCATGCTCAAATAGATATTAATTTGCTCACCCTGATAGCTCAATGTATCAATCAGAAGTATATCATTTGCTAAATTGTGTGTGTTCATATTTTTATGCCAATGCGAAAGTGTTAAGCTAGCATTTTTAAAAAAAATTTTCCATGCAGTCATAATATTTTAGAATTATTGCTCCTTCAAAAAATGAATACTAACCAGTAGCGTGCTTCTTTATAGTAACACCTATATTACATTAAATATTTCAATAAATGTTACTACATCTACATAAAGCGTTTATGAACTATCTATTGTCTTATAATATAACTATACATATATTTCAGAAGTAATCCGTAACTTTTTGTCATAGTATTATTCTCATATTTCAAAGGAAGAAAAAGTGAAAAAATTTTTCATTATCTTAGGGTTGCTTAATTTATTGACGTATTCTCTGCCATCTGAAGTTCATGCAGATGTTGCTGGCTTAGTTCCATGCAAAGATTCTAAAGCTTTCGCAAAAAGGCTACAAAGTAGTGTTAAAAAACTTGAAGTACGCCTGAACAAGTACGAACCATCAACACCGCCAGCACTAGCTCTTGAAGCACAAATCAACAAAACAAAAAGTAGATTCAGTAAATATAGTCAAGCGGGATTGTTATGTGGCTCAGATGGTTTACCGCATTTGATTACAGATGGCAGATGGAATAGAGCAGGTGATTTCGTGTTCCCTGGGCTATTATTTATCTATATTGCAGGATGGATTGGTTGGGTTGGTAGAGGATATCTGCAAGCAATAGCCAAAACCAGCAAGCCCACTGAAAAAGAAATTATTCTGGACGTTCCTTTAGCGGTTAAGTTTTCAGCGTCTGGTTTTACGTGGCCCTTAGCAGCATGGCAAGAATTTACTAGCGGTAAACTTACTGAAGCCGAAGAAAATATTACTGTTTCACCGAGATAGAATTACTTATTAAACAATTAAGGCAGCATAAATTCATGGACAATAATCTATTAAAATACTTATCAACCGTACCAGTCATTGGTGCCATTTGGATCACCTTTACTGCGGCACTAGTGATTGAAATTAATCGCTTTTTCCCCGATGTATTATATTTTTATCTATAAAACAAGCGCAAGATATTACTGAGTCAATACAAAATAGGGCCTATGGCCCTATTTTGTATTGACTCAGTCATATGTCATAAGTTTGTTATTATGCATTTAACCCTTTTTTTAAGTACAATATCATTAAAATAACAATATCAGTATAAAATCATGAGTTTAGTTAGTCAAATTATTGTCAATGCGGATAGCGAATTAAGATATCCTACAATCGGTGAGCTTGAAGCAATTCAAGAATATTTGAAAACAGGTGAGATGCGCATAAGAATTATTTCCGTGTTACGAGATAAAGAAAAAGAAATTATACAAAAGGCAAGTAAAGCTATTTTTCAAATACATCCTGAGTATATAGCTCCTGGAGGAAACGCAGAAGGAGCCAGGAAAAGATCCTTGTGCTTGCGTGACTACGGATGGTACTTAAGGCTTGTGACCTATGGCATACTTGCCGGAGATAAAGAGGCTATTGAAAAGATTGGGATTATTGGAGTTAGAGAAATGTATAACTCTCTAGGAGTTCCGATCTTGGGCATGATTGATGGGATACAATGCTTAAAAACAGCAAGCTTAGAACTTTTAAATGAAGAAGAAGCTAAAATCATCGCATCATATTTTGATTTTATCATCCGTGGTATGTCATAAAGAGAAAGTAAGCAGATAAAGTTGCGCAACAATTCACAAAATGATATACTTAAGTTATGCTCGGAGATTCACAAATGTAATAGCTCAAACTTGTCAGAACTGAAAGGTAGCAGCAATAAAGCTCAATTATAAGAGGTGAATTCTTCGAGTTTTCTGCTTTTTACGAAGAAACACAATAAATTACACGTCTTTAATCAGCAAATTTCTTAAGATTAATTAGCTAAAAGATATTAAGCAATATTCAAATTCCGCAACCCTTAACAGTATCGTTGATTGCATCAATATAAACAACTATTTAATTGACTTGATCAGAGCAATATGAAATTATCTACTTTAGCCGGGTCTCACATAGTGGCAACAGGCTCTGCCGTGCCAGACATAAAAATTAGCAACGAAATCCTGAGTAGAATTGTCGACACATCTGATACCTGGATTTCAACACGTACAGGCATTAAAGAAAGAAGACTGTTACCAAAACATAAATCTATAATTGATCTTGCCGCCGATGCGGCAAATGAAGCACTAGACAATGCCTTATTAAGTCCATCAGATATTGATCTTATTATATTAGCTACATCAAGTCAGAATGATTTATTTGGCAGTGCTAGCCAACTACAAGCAGCTATCAAAGCAAAAAATGCGATGGGATTTGATATTACAGCTGCGTGTTCAGGTTTTTTAATTGGATTGATCACAGCAAGTCAATTCATCCAAACTGGATCCTACAAAAATATATTAATCGTTGGAGCCGATATATTATCTAGATGGGTCGATTGGTCTGATAGAAGCACGTGTATACTATTTGGCGATGGTGCGGGTGCTGCAATAATACAGAATACTCAAAAGAATGATATTCTAGGTTTTCATCTAAACACTAATGGCGCAGAAGCAAAGCAATTATCAATTTCGTATCAATATAGTCCTGAAGCCACATCATCGTCTTACAGACAACAATCTCCGCCCAGTGGACGCTACAACTACTTAAGAATGAACGGCAAAGAAGTATACAAATTTGCCGTTTCAAATGTTCCAAAGAGTATTAAAAAATCCTTAAACGAATTACAAATATCAACAGATGATATTTCCTGGCTACTTTTACATCAAGCCAATCAAAGAATTCTTGAGGCTGTAGCAGACAAATTATCTATACCAACAGAAAAGGTTGTCTCCAATATTGCACAGTATGGCAACACTTCAGCGGCATCGATACCAATAGCGCTTAATGAATGCTTTGAAAAAGGTAAAATCTGCAACGGGGACATTATTGTGATTGCTGGCTTTGGTGCTGGCCTAACATGGGGAACATTAGTGGTACAGTGGAATGCAATAGAATCAAATTGATTATTAACTTTATAAAAAGTACGAATATATACATATTATACAATATAAAACAAAAAGTTAATTGGCTTACTGTAAGATGGTAATATTACTACAAACACATCTGAAGCGCTTTCATTTCAGACTTCTTATACTAAACAACAATTAACATACAAGGAATTCAACAAATGACATCATCACTATCTAGCTTCTTAAATAGTTTAATACTAGGCGCAGTTATTGTTGTTTTGCCAATCACCGCAGCATTACTATTTGTTAGCCAAAAAGATAAAACAATTAGAGACTAGTTAATAGTAAAATAATACAAATTACAGCACACCTATATACTTTTTATTACAATAACTAATACTTTACAGATATGTCTCTCTCCGACTGGTTGTCAAAAAAAAGAAATTTAAAATCTAGGAATAGCTTAAGTACAACCAGCATTAAAATACCAGAAGGCCTATGGGTGAAGTGTGACAAATGCGGCTTATTGATGTACTACAAAGTCTTGACTAGAAATTTTAAAGTTTGTCCTCAGTGTGAGCATCATTTTCCAACCTCAAGCCAGGAAAGAATAAATCAATTGCTTGATTTAGGAACATGGAGAGCGATTAATGAGACATTAGCTTCAACTGATCCACTAGGATTTAAAGACCAAAAGCTTTACGGTAAGCGCTTGCAAGACATGAAAAGAAAAACTGGTCTGCAAGATGCTGTGCAAACTGGACTAGGAACAATCAACAATATACCAGTTGCGGTTGGCATCATGGACTTTAGATTCATGGGTGGGAGCATGGGTTCGGTTGTTGGCGAAAAGTTAACCCGACTACTTGAGACAGCAACAAGCAAGCAAATTCCTGCAATTATTTTATGCGCCTCGGGCGGAGCAAGAATGCAAGAAGGGCTACTAAGCTTAATGCAAATGGCCAAGGTGTCATCTGCTCTCGAACGTCACAGTCAAAAAAATTTACTGTACATACCAATACTAACATCACCCACTACCGGAGGGGTGACAGCAAGTTTTGCGATGCTAGGTGACTTAATTATAGCCGAGCCACATGCATTAATAGCTTTTGCAGGAAGAAGAGTAATAGAGCAGACGATTAAAGAAGATTTGCCGGATAACTTTCAAACATCTGAATATTTATTCGAGCATGGATTTATTGACCTAATCATACCACGTACACAGCTAAAAAATAAGTTGTCACAAATATTATCGCTGCACATTACATAACAAAAATAACATTTACTTTATTAAGAAAATTTGCCTAAACTCAATGATGCACAAAGTAACATTACAATAGATACTATGATAGATATTAAAATATAGAAAAATACAATTATACTTGTTTTGGCATAATATATATTTATTAAACTCTATTACTATTAACTTTTATTTTTACAAGTCACATAATTTATATGATTACTATAATACAGAGACTTTCTTCATTAACTTTTTCAATGCTGTTATTGTTGTCAACTTCAGCAATAAGCAATTCATATGCAATAGAGTTAGATGAAGCAACCTTAACAGTCCCCCTGAATCAATCAGGAAAAACAACTACTCTAACACCTGAACAAGTAAAAAGAGGAAAAAGATTATTCAATAATACATGCTCTCAATGTCATAACGGAGGTATTACAAAGACAAATCCAAATATCGGGCTAGATCCTGAAGGCCTAAGCTTAGCGACTCCTCCTAGGGATAATATCGAAGGCTTAATTGATTACATGAAAAATCCTACCAGCTATGATGGAGCTGAATCAATTGCAGAACTACATCCGAGTATTAAAAGTGCAGAAATTTTTCCCAAAATGAGAAATCTGACGGATGAGGATCTATTTACTATTGCTGGTCATATTTTAATTCAACCAAAAGTTGTACTTGAAAAATGGGGCGGTGGAAAGATATATTACTAAGTAATAAAAGTTATTACAAGTTAATTTGAACAAATAATAGTGTAATACTATGTAGTAGTTTGGTTAAAATATTATCTTTATTTATGGTAGGAGAAATGAAATTGAATAAGTTACTTTCTGTACTAGCTTGCACTATAGGACTTTCTATATGCGTCACAGGAAATCAAGCGCTAGCCGCAGATATCGAAGCTGGTGCACAAATTTTCAGCGCAAATTGCGCTGCATGTCATGCAGGTGGCAACAATGCTATTATTACAGAAAAAACATTAAAAAAAGATGTTCTAGAGAAAAACAGCATGAATAGCGTTGATGCTATCACAACACAAGTAACAAATGGAAAAGGTGCTATGCCAGCATTTGGAGGGAGACTGGAAGAAGAAGATATTGACAACGTAGCAAATTATGTACTAAGTCAATCTGAGAAAGGCTGGGATTAGCAACACTAAATTCAAGCAGTTAATACGCAGAATAATCAGAATACAACAATAGATGGCATTATTTCAAGCTATCTATTTTATTTTACAATAAAGATCAAAATAAACAAAATATAACAGGTAGCATGAAAGCATCTAAAGCAATACTAGTATTAGCTGATACAAGGGTATATTACGGCTGGTCTTTTAGTCAGCCATCAACATCGGGGGGAGAAGTTGTATTTAACACCGGCATGACAGGATATCAAGAGATTATGACAGATCCCAGTTATGCAGGTCAGATAGTAAGCTTTACATATCCAGAGCTAGGCAACACAGGAGTCAACAAAGAAGACGATGAATCACGTAAGCCACACTTAGCTGGAATTATTGCAAAAAATATCTGCCTGCAAGCCAATAGCTGGAGGCAGAATCAATCCCTAATTGAGTATTTAAATAAGCATTGTATATTGCACATCTATGGTATCGACACGAGGTCTCTTACAAAGCACTTAAGACAAGCTGGTACAATGAATGGCTCTATTTCAACAAAAACTTTAGATGCCGACGTTGTGCATAAAACATTGGAACTAAGCAACAATACTGTAAACTTAGTAAGCTCAGTTACTACAAGACAAGCTTACAGGCTAAATGAATTGCAGGATTACCATCCTTCTTACGTCAATCAACAAGATTTAGCTCATTCTACAAGACACAACTTGAATATTATAGTAATTGACTTCGGTACCAAACATAATATTTTACGTAATTTATTAACTTATACCACGAATGTCACAGTCGTACCTGCAGATACACCTGCAGCAGAAATATTAAGCCTTAAACCTGACGGTATTTTATTATCTAATGGCCCTGGCGACCCTCAAATAGTTCAGAACGGGATTAGGGCAATAAAGGAACTGCTAAGTCACAATATACCAATGTTTGGCATCTGCATGGGGCATCAACTTCTTAGCTTAGCACTAGGATTAAATTCATTTAAGCTCAAATTCGGCCACAGAGGGCTAAATCATCCTATAGGATCCAATAAAAATATCAAAATCAGCAGTCAAAATCATGGATTTGCGATTAATTACAGTCGTGCGCAAAAGGAAAATATTGTCATCAATCAACTCAATCACAATGATACAACAATAGCTGCTATTAGTCACAGAAAGCATCCATGCTTTGCAGTTCAGTATCATCCAGAAGCATGCCCAGGACCACATGACTCAGCTGACCTATTTCTGCACTTCATAAAAGTCGTTCAAGCAACTAAACAATATCCACATCTATTATGCGCATTCTAAGACATAACATCTGTCCAAGCAGGATGTTCAAATAATGCAGCTAAAACTTGAACTCCCCTTAATTGATTAAATAAAGGGAGATGTCCTGCCGGTGCAGTAATATTCCATATGAAATCCTGCGGGTAACGGCAATTCGCATTATTCACCTTCCAACCAATTTTATGCCAAAATTTTTCCCAGTTTGAATTAGTGGATAGCCAAATCTGCCTCTGGATAGATAGGCCAAATAATCCTCTAGAATGGACTTGCCATAATCGATCAACAGTAAACAGATCAACTGCGGGCATATTGGCGATATCCGTGAAGTACAACCAAGATCGAGTGTGATCATTGGAAGCTTGAGCTAAAGTACATAATGTAAGCTGCGTGAGCTGATCAGCTTCCTGGAACTGTTTTGTGACAAGTAAATGCTGCAGAGGCTTGTAGTCTATCCCCATGACCGATTTTAAGGGAATTATGGTACCACCAATACGATTCTCCAGTATATTCCTGATATTAATGTCGTCTGAGCCTGAAAGCAATTCAAAGATTAAGCCGTCTACACAATCAATTTGATTATTTTTATAATCATACCTATCCAATAACAAAGACAGCAACTCATTTTGTCCCTTTTGACCCATACTAAAAATTTTATCCACCAAGTCTAATTGTCGTCTCTTTGCATAACTATCGTCAGATTGAAATAACTCGCACAACCTTTGACAATTTTCAACCAGAGTATCTGTTTCCATAAATATACTAACTATATAAAATACATGGCATATAATATAGCTTACCAGCTATCTTGAACGTATTACAATTGATATACTTTTAAGGAGTACCTTCAAGCTATTACTAATAACATAACGGACCAAGTATATCCATAACTTACCAATAAGTAAAATTAGGTTTTGCAACTTCGGAGCAAGAAAATCTTGAAGCTCAAGCAAAACAATAATAACAAACTGAGCATGCGAGAGCAGTTTTAGCTCATCTTCTCTTGACGCATAGATGTATTGACAGTGCAAACCTTTATTGCTAAAGATCCATACCTGATAACGATTATTATAAATAATCCTAGGCTGCTTAAAATAAAAATTAGAATAATTATACCACACTAAATTATTTCTAAATGTTGCAACTGATCTAGCCGATACATAGGTCGTGCGACAAATATTATGCACTTTTAGTAGATCAAAAAGCTTAAGAGTGGACTTTGTGGAATTTATCAACTCATAAAATACAATATCTGCAATCTGTATAACCAGATTATCTAAAAGAATTTCTACATGCTTAGCTGGTATCTGATCTTTTGGAAATAAATATATATTTGCAGGGTCTCCTGAAGTGCCAAAAATTAAATAAGCTAGCACACTCTGCAAAAGCAATCGATGCTCCAAAAAAATTCTTTTATGAGAGAGCAATTGGCCAGCTGGATTAAGATAAATATTACGCAAATTGAGTTTAAACATATTTTGGCAACTTATCATTGACTTAACAACTAAATCAATCAATAATTTATGATTTAGCCTACTTATATCTTGAATGTCTATATCAAGCTCTATAATATCAAGTATTAAAATTTCTAATTCCAGCAGGATAATCTTAAATAGCTCCTGCTTAAAATATGAATTCACTATATCTATCGACAAAATATGGGCAGTTTTGTTATATAAACTAGAGTGTAATTTAATATAAACTTTCTTAAAAAGATTAGATACGTGGAGGTTTAATTCTACTCCTTGTTTCTGAGGCCAATATATAATCATAGGTTTACTAAAAAATAATCACGACTGTCACAATATAAAAATAAATTTGCTTCAGAGCAACCAATAAAATTATAATAATATCAAACACCGAACATCTTTATCTCATACTATGGTAACTTACTATTTCGCTATTGCAAGCCAAGATTTTTTACTACATGAAGAGCCCGTAGAAGAAGTGCTAAGAGAAAGAATTAATCACTACAAAAGCATAAAAAAGTTTATTGATTTTCAGCTCGTACTCAATCCTGCTTTTCTGGAGGCACCTGAAATGAGTAAAGTCAAAAAACAATTAAATAAACCTTCAGCAGCTATCGTATCAAACAACCCTAAATTTATTGACTGGCTCAAGCTAAGATTCGGATTTGTACTAACTGGACAATTTGAATCTCCTTCTAAGCATATTGCAGATCCATTTGCGGTAACATAGGTCAATAAAATTCAATTTTACAATATTATTGCTATCATTGGATCTTATTATCTCCGGACGGACTAACAAATAATGTCAAAATCTCTTTACTGAAAGTATCAGCAGCTTTTGACTTATAGCGATTAGGATTTACGATAATAGATAACATTCTTTTAATTGTTACATTCTCGATTTTTGCCCAATGTAAAATACCCAGCTCTAATTCCTTTGCAATAGCTGAAACAGAAACAAAAGCAGCGCCCAATCCGGACTGCACAGCATTTTTAATTGCTTCAATCGAATTTAACTCCATTTCAATCTTAAACCTACTGCTGTCTATGTCATGCTGATGCAGTACGCTGTCAATAACTTTGCGAATCGTAGAATGGGTATCTAAAGCAATAAATCTCAAGCGATACAGATCTTCTTTTTGTATATTATTCACTTGAGAAAAAACGTGAGATGTCGGCAAAATAAGAGCAAGTTCATCCTCAGCATAAGACGTAACTTGTAATACATCCTGAAGCTCACAAGGAATTTCACCTCCAATTACAGCAACATCAACTTGTCCATTAGCTACGCTCCAAGAAATCAAACGTGTAGAATGAACTTGAAGCTGAACTGTAACCTGCGGATAACGTTGACGAAATAGACCTATCAATCGAGGCATTAAATACGTACCAGTTGTTTGGCTAGCGCCAACTACGAGCGTTCCCCCTTGTAAGTTTTGCAAATCTTCCAAAGCACGACAGGTCTCTTCACACAATGCCAAGATTCTTCCGCCATAGCGAAGAAGCAAACTTCCTGCTTCAGTTAAAGTTGCACGCTTATTACTACGCTCAAAAATTGGCACGTTAAGCTGTTTTTCCAAATTTTGGATTTGTAAACTAATAGCAGGTTGAGAGACGTACAAGCTATCAGCTGCTCTTTTAAAACTCCCTTCTTTAATAATTGCTTTTAGAATTCTTAATTGGTCTAAAGTAAAAGGCAGGTCTCTCATAGTATATAAGTTAGCTCAAGATTAAGTATAATCAATAAATATTCATTTCACATATAAAAAAATATTATACATTTTGCAATTTATAGCACAGAATAGTTGGTATCATAATATAATGTAATTATACTTATCTTATAATATTATGAGATAAATAATCTACAAGATGACTATAACAAAATAATTGATTGTACTATAATATAAGGAAATTAAAGCCGATGGATATGAGACTTCTAATTGTATTAGTCCCAGTACTAGCTGCAGGCTCTTGGGCACTCTATAATATAGGACGAGCAGCTCTGCAACAACTGCGCAGCATGAATTCGTAACCTACTAAATTATTAGAAATTGGGATCTTAGCATCCCTAATATATATCAAGCAAAACAAGATGCACGCTGGCTTTCTTTTATCAGAATCATAATCTTTGATCAACATATCTTTTATCCTTAAAGTAAACACAAATTATGGCTGTACCTAAAAAACGTACTTCAAAAGCAAAATCTAAATCTCGTAAGTCAACATGGAAAAGAAAAGCAAGCGATGCTAGTCAAAAGGCCATGTCACTGGGTAAATCAATACTGAGTGGAAAAAGTCATAGCTTTATTTATAGCGATCCGCTAGACAGTGAGTTAAAACTAAAATAATTCGCAGATACTGAGTAGAAAAATGGAAGAGTGCACATACATGCACTAGCACAAAAACTCAATTATAATTTATACAGCCTTAGCAATAGATGCTTCGTGAAGAGAATAATATGGGCAACAATTCACCTAGCTTTTTAGTTAAGTGTAGTCAGACTTCCAGGGTTTGGCTTTTTAACTGCCCGGAAGGGTGTCAGCATACACTAATGAAAAAGCAAATCAAGCTTCATCAAATAAATAATATAATTTTTACAAACTTAGATAATAGAAATACTGCTGGGATCATGGGGTTACTTTCGAGCCTTAGCTTAAACTGTTCATTGCAGCAAATCAATATCTACGGACCACCAGGAACACTTCAATATTTACAATTATTACGCAAATACTCTCAAACAACGTTTAGATACATACTGAAAATACATACAATTAACTACGGATACCTTAATTTCAATCCATCCTATGCAATACAAGCCTATCCTTCTGACGTATACAAACATACATTCGAATATTCTTTTACAGAAAAAGAGAAAATAGGTCGATTCCAATCAGATAAAGCAATATCATACAAAATAAATAAGGGACCAATGTATGGCTATCTTAAATACCAAAACAAATGCATTATGCCCGATGGATTAATTGTATCAGGGGACAATTTTACTCATCAACATTCAATGGGATTAAAAATATCTCTACTTAACACAAGACGTATATCACGCCTGCATAATGAAGTCATATCTGAGTTAACCCATGTTATTTTTAGCAGTAAAAAGAATATGTAAAAAGCTATTAATAGCTTGTATTAATGCTCTATCTGTTATATAGTGTAGTTGCATTAATGCCATTAAAAAAACAAGCGAGCCGAAATACTCCAGCTAAAAATGCTTAACAATTTTCATTCATAATTACTACATCAAATGATATACGCAATACTTGAAACCGGTGGCAAGCAAATATGGGTTAAACCAGGTCGTTTTTACGACATCAATAAAATCTACGCAAAACCCGGAGAATACATAAAACTTGAAAAAGTGTTACTACTCAACAATGAGGATAACCTGCAAATAGGCCAACCATGCATACCTAACACATACATTAAAGGAAAAGTATTAAAGCACATGAAGGGACGCAAGGTAACTATTTTTAAGATGAAGCCAAAAAAAAATATGCGATCCAAGAATGGACATCGACAATCTATAAGTAGAATATTAATAGAATCAATTCAAACTAAATAACACCAAGAATATGGCTCACAAGAAAGGAAGCGGTAGCACAAAGAATGGTAGAGACTCAAATTCACAAAGATTAGGCGTTAAAAAATATGGCGGTCAGAAAGTTGCAGCTGGCAATATATTAATTAGACAAAGAGGTACAAAGGTCAAGCCGGGAGATAACGTAGGTGAGGGGAAAGATAATACTTTATTTGCGCTGATTGACGGAACCGTTCATTTTACAACTACAAAAAATAAACGCAAGCAAATTCATATCTATACAGACAATTAATAATGTTCCAATTATTCATCTACATGTAAAGCTATTTAACATTGCCGATGACTACCATGCTAACAGCAACAACATTATGTCAATGATTAGAAAAATCATAATTTCACACCTCAACAATGCAGCTGCACTTGTACAAAATAATAAAATTCAAGAATTGATTATAGTCAACAATACATATCAAGTCAATGATATATATGTTGGAACTGTCGAGAAAATATTTACAAGTATAAATGCAGCTTTTATAAATCTGCATTGTAATCAAAAAAGCGGCTTTATGCACATTAGTGATATAAAAAATGGAAATAAAATTACGTTCATAAATTCACGCAATATTATTAACAACCTCACTATAAGACAAAAGTTGCTTGTACAGATTACAAAGGAACCTAGTAGCAGCAAAGGACCAAGATTAACAACAAATCTTTGTCTGTGTGGGCGATACATAGTGCTTATGCCTTTCAATAATACTATTTGCATTAGCCACAAGATCTACGACGAGAACGAGAGAATATTCCTGCGCTCTTTAGGGCTCCTAATTAAGCCATCTACTATTGGCATATTGTTCAAAGAATCCTCAATAGGAATTCGGGATGAAGTCATTATAAATGATTTGCGTAACCTTAGAAAACAATGGCACTTTATACAAAAGGCAATTATTGACCAGGAGTGCCCATCAATTCTTTATGAAGATACAGATATTATCAAAAAAATTATTAGAGATTTTTTAAAACAAGACGTAGAGTGTATTATTACTGACTCAAAAGAAAGTTTAAAACAGCTGCATGAATACATTCAAATACCTCATGGAAATAGGCAAAAATCTGCTTTACAGCTATATCAAAGCAGCATATGCATACTTCACAAATTCGGCATTCATTCTACTATCTTCAGTGCTTTAGAAAATAAAATTAATCTGAAATCTGGCATCCATATATTTATAGAATCCTCAGAAGCGTTAACAGTCGTGGATGTTAATTCTGGATCTTTCAATAAAGCACATAGCCCATCAGACTCTCTTCTCAGAACAAATTGCTTAGCTGCTAGCGAAATTGCACACCAGTTAAAAATTCGCAATATAAATGGCATTATAATCATTGATTTTATTGACATGAGGACTCATAAAGATCAACTCAAACTACTAGAACATTTCAACAAATTGCTTCGATCAGACGATGCAAAACCTGAAATTATTCAGCTCTCAGAATTAGGATTGGTCGAAATAACACGTAGAAGACGAGGTAAAAGCCTGCAGGAAATTTTTAAAGGTACTTACCAGAAAATAGATAAGGCAAAGAAAGAGAAGCTGTTAAACTCATGCAAAATCAGCAGTAGTATCGAAGATAACAAAGCGATAAATATTAATAATATTTTCTTCAAAAAAAAGTTCAAACAAAATTTAAAAATAAGAAATAATAGATCTAGCAAGCATTCAATTAAATTTCTTCCTCTCAAGTGCAGTTATATAATACCAATAGACTTATACTATTTAACAATTGATCACGCAAAAGCCGGGCAAAAGCAATCACAAAAAAAAGCTTGAAGCAAAAATACTTCAAGCTAACATATATTTCATCTCGGTCTTAGTAAATAACTAGAGTGGTATTTAGAATAGCAATGTGAAAGTACTAGCCATTCACAGAAGGTGCAACTAAAGCTACTGGGCAAGATGCGCCAGATGCTAAATCTAGAGGGAAGTTATGAGCATTACGCTCATGCATTACTTCCATACCCAAGTTAGCTCTGTTTAAGATATCAGCCCAAGTGTTAATAACACGGCCTTGGCTATCAACAACAGATTGGTTAAAGTTGAAACCATTTAAGTTAAATGCCATAGTACTTACAGACATAGCTGTAAACCAGATACCTACTACAGGCCACATACCTAAGAAGAAATGTAGTGCACGCGAGTTATTGAAACTAGCGTATTGGAAGATCAAACGACCAAAGTAGCCATGAGCAGCTACGATGTTGTAAGTTTCTTCCTCTTGTCCAAACTTGTACCCATAATTAGCTGATTCATTCTCAGTTGTTTCACGAATTAAACTTGAAGTAACTAATGAACCGTGCATAGCACTAAACAAAGAACCACCAAATACACCTGCAACACCTAACTGGTGGAAAGGGTGCATAAGAATATTATGTTCAGCCTGGAATACAAGCATGAAGTTGAATGTACCTGAAATACCTAGAGGCATTCCATCAGAGAAGCTTCCTTGACCGATTGGGTATACAAGGAATACTGCTGCTGCTGCTGCCACAGGAGCTGTAAAAGCAACTGAGATCCAAGGGCGCATACCTAAACGGTAGCTTAATTCCCATTCACGACCAATATAGCAACATACACCAAGTAAGAAATGAAGAACAACTAATTGGTAAGGTCCACCATTATATAGCCACTCATCTAAAGAAGCAGCTTCCCAAATAGGATAAAAGTGAATACCAATAGCTGCAGAACTAGGAATAACAGCACCAGAAATGATGTTATTTCCGTAAAGTAGAGAGCCGGCAACCGGCTCACGGATACCATCAATATCTACTGGAGGAGCAGCAACGAATGCAATGATGAATACAGATGTAGCTGTTAATAACGTAGGAATCATTACAACACCGAACCAACCAATATATAAACGGTTTTCAGTGCTAGTGATCCAAGTACAGAAACGTTCCCACAGGCTTGCGCTTTCGCGTCTTTCTAAAGTAGCAGTCATAATTTTAAAAGTTTTAGGATTTACGTAGATACTTCCCAAGCTTTGCTCTTGTTACGCAATCATTACATAATTCAATACACAAAAACCAGTAGGCATAAAATAACCTCAGTAAGTAAACTGATTCATATTTAGCAATGCGGTCTTAATTATAAAAGGCTAATTAAGAATCGACAATTGTAAAATTAGGTATTGACCTTTTAAGTGTATTCATTCAGACTATAATGTATACTAAGAAGATTAAAAAATGCTTCAAGTCCTTGGATCCTCTAAGGCTACGGGCAAGATAAAACAATACAAAAGGCAATAAAAATGTCACACCTTAGCAAAATTAAAACATGCATAATGGACGAGCAAATATTAATAAGCACATTGAAAGAGTTAAAGCTTGAGCACACGATAATAGAAGATAAAAGACATACCAGGCCAATAATCGACATATCTAAAAAATCTACACGCAGTACATCATCGATACATTTTGCGTGGGATGGGGAGCAATATGAATTACTTGCAGACTCGGACACTTGGATCGAAAAACAATTTACAGAATCTCTAGTCGAAAGAATTAACCAGAAATATGCACTAAATATAATAGTTGATGAAAGCGCAAAACATGGCTTTAGCTATAATAACAATAAAACACTGCAGGATGGATCAATACAAATTGTCCTAGAAAAATGGAGCTAAATACTCGAAATCACTACCTATGCGGACGGAGAGACTTGAACTCTCACGAGATAATCTCACTAGATCCTAAGTCTAGCGTGTCTACCAATTCCACCACGTCCGCGTACACTATAACACGCGCACCAGCTTATCACAATACAGAGCAAAAAGCAAGATCAGTATTCAAAGTTTTATAGTAAAAATATTTGCTATTAAAAACTTTCTATACTAATATTGGATCATAAGCCATTCCTCAGTAGCTCAGTGGTAGAGCGATCGGCTGTTAACCGATTGGTCGTAGGTTCAAGTCCTTCCTGGGGAGTTACAAGAATTAATACATGAATCAAATATACAGTACATAAGATGTTAAATATAAATAATGCAGAATTGATTCTTTATTCGGTGCAGCAGAATATAAATAGAATGCTGATTGACAATATAAATCACATAACAATCAGCAACATATGCATTATTTTTACTGGAGGCATATTAACTAGCATCAACCCTTGCGTATTTTCTTCTATGCCAGTTAGCATGGCCTACATAAATAAGCAAAAAAATAGAGCGATCAATACAACAGTGTTTTTAGTAGGAATAGTCACAAGCATTATTCTAATAGGGGTGTCAGCCATAATGCTTAAACAAAGTCATTTTCATCTCCTAAGCTCAATTCCATTTTTATGGTCTTTAATTGTTGCTGCAGTAGGGCTAAATTTACTTGGGGTTATCAAGATTACAATTTCATTTCCCGATCAAATACTAAAGCGCAAAGAAAGAACAGTGGAATCATTAGTGCAAACATATTTCATGGGATGCGGAATAGGAATGAGTATCTCACCATGCAGTGCACCCATACTGATCACACTTTTAACGTGGATCAGTTCATCTCAGCAATTTAATACAGGCTACTATTTGCTATTGATATACGTTATTGGGTACATTGCACCTCTAATGATCAGCCTACAATCTTTCGAAAGATTACAAAATACAGACATATTCAATGACATATGGTCAAAATTCATGCCCGCAAGCGGATGTCTCATAGTTAGCCTGGGCACATTTTCATTATTCCACGAGCTATTTTTATACTTATAAACAACCAGACATATAATTACTTGCATGATATACAAAATCTTCCGATGGAAAGCTTTCAGGCTTCTAGGTAATCTAACTTTTTCAATCCTTTTGCTGTTAAGCATTTCTGCAATAAGCATAATAGGAACTATTATCGAGCAAGATCGTGGCATAGATTACTATCAATTAAAATATCCAGTCAACACCAGCGTCAACTTTAATTTCAGCTGGGAAATTATTAAATTATATCAGCTAGATAAATTATACAGTAGTTGGGCTTTCATAACAATTATTATCATATTTGCCCTTAGTTTAATAACGTGCACCTTTTCAACCCAACTACCAAGCCTAAAATATGCAAGAAAATGGAAATTAAGAAAAGAAATACCAGAAGCACAGGCTGTATATAGCCAAAAATATAACATTTATTGCACGCCTAGCCCTGTAATCTATAGCCTCAATTACATTAGATATTATGTATTCTATCAAAAAAAATATATATATAGCTACCAAGGATTATATGGAAAATTAGCACCTGTTTTTGTTCATATAAGCCTAATAAGCCTGCTTGCTGGATCATTAGGCAGTTTATTTATGTCATTTTACATACAAGAAATTATTCCCTCTGGTGAACATTTTAATTTGCAGAATGCGGTGCAAGCCGGTCCATTAAGTATAATACCAACCAAAATCACAGGAAAAGTTAATAATTTTTTCATCGAGTACTATTCCAATGGATCCATTAAACAATTCTATTCAGATCTAACAATCCATAATCACACAAATCAAAAAGTAAAAACTAATTTAATCTCAGTCAATAACCCATTAAAATTTGAGAAATTAACCATATATCAAACTGATTGGCAAATAAATGGAATCCGATTATCCATAGGGAACTCAGGACCAATTCAAATACCTCTATTTAAAATCATTAACAAAAACAATGAACACTGGGGCACTACTTTAAACTATGCCAAGAATCGTCAGATATCAATACTAGTCACTGGTCCGGATCAGATGATTGAATGCTACAACATTAACGGACAACTGATCAAAAAATTTAATCTCAAAGAAAACATCACAATCGATCATATCCCAATTCATATTGACAATATTATTACAAGCACAGGGCTGCAAATTAAACAGGATCCGGGTTTACCAGTGGTATATGCCAGTTTTTTCCTGCTTATGACCAGTACATTCACAAGCTATCTATCATATTCTCAATTATGGATTATCCAAAATTCAAGCGGTATCTATATCTCTGGAAGAACCAATAGAGCGTATGTAAAATTTGAAGAAGATGTAGCATACATAAGCAAACAAATATCCTTGCGCACTTAACAGACAAGAGTAGCGCTATCAAGCTACACTTTTTAGAAAATTATAAATAATTTGCTTGCCTTCACTGGTCCACAAACTTTCAGGGTGAAATTGAATACCTTGAAGGCAAGAATAACGCCTATGTCTACAAGCCATAACAAAACCATTGTCAGTCCAAGCTGTGACCATTAAATCATAAGGCATCTTGCTGTGGTCAACAATAAGGCTATGGTAACGAGCTGCAATAAAAGGATTGGAGACATTATGAAACAAGCCCTTGCCGTCATGATAAACCAGTGATGTTTTACCGTGCATAGGTATCGGTGCATGCATAATACGACTACCGAAAACCGAAGCAATACCTTGATGGCCAAGGCAAACCCCTAAAATAGGCACATGAGATCCAAAAATTTTTATTAATTGGAGAGATATACCAGATTCAGTTGGTAATCCTGGCCCAGGCGAAATCACAATTGCTCTAGGGGATAAGGTTTTTACTTGAGGAACACTGATTTCATCATTTCGCACAACTCTTACGGCCCAACCCAGCTCACCAATACATTGAGCTAAATTATATGTAAAACTATCATAATTATCTATTATTAAAATCACAACTAGAAACCTCAAATATCTTAAGTGGGCTGCTCGAGCTGCACAGAGGTGCGCTCTATCAATATTAGGCAGAAATACCAGACAAAGGGGAGCTTGCTGCTGCCTTGTTAATTTTACTCATTCTTCCTGCAAAGTATGCGCATCTACCCGACTGAACAGCTAATCTCATAGAGTCTGCCATCAGAGCGGGTGTGCTTGCTTGTGCAATAGCGGAATTTGTAAGGATTGCATCAGCCCCTATTTCCATAGCCATGACAGCATCACTAGCGGTACCAATACCAGCATCTACAATCACGGGAATTCTTGAATTATCAACAATTATATTAATATTTTCTAAATTTTTCAAACCTTGACCGGAACCTATTGGAGAACCTAAAGGCATAATTGCTGCGCATCCTAATTCTTCTAACTGCCTAGCTAAAACTGGATCTGGAGAAATATATGGTAAAACAGTATATTTTCTGGCAATCAAGTATTCAGCCGCTTTCAGTGTGCCAATAGGATCAGGGAAAAGATGCTGGTAGTCAGGGATGACTTCTAACTTTACAAATCTGTTATCCTCTTGCCCTATTCTTTTACAGATTTCAGCACCCAGTGCCGCTGCTCTTATAGCTTCTTCTGCACTAGTGCAACCAGCGGTATTTGGTAGAAGCCACAGAGACTGCCAATCTAAGGAAGTTAGCAAGCTGTTTTCAGCTAGAAGATCAGAGCTTTGCAATCTACGAATTGCAGCAGTAACAACAGAGGTACCACTTGCGGCAATACTTTTCCTAGCAACTTCTAAGTTTCTATACTTACCAGTGCCAATCATAAGCCTTGAGGGAAATATTTTATTTTCTACAACGAGCTTCTGATCTATATTATCTAAACTAACCATATTCATAAGACCCAAATTAAAAATTTCTTTGCTGCAAGCGTTATGCTAATAATTACTCATTAGCAGGGATGCCTAGAAATAACACTAATAGTGTTGTAAACTTAATAGCAATTATCTAGCATTCTAATATATTCCTAGAGTAGATAAGCAACCATTTAACAACTAGCCTAATTATATGCACAAGGCAAGACGGCTGTCCATTATAATCATATCCATAATAAATTAAACACTAATGCTTAAAAGCTTACCAATGCTACTGCTTGCTATCTTAATAACTTCAATAGTAGGCATTATTATTATCAGTATTTATCAAATATATGTATCAACAGTTAAGCAGAATAAATTCAATGTGATTAAGGACGCATCTATAACTGTAATTGATAGGTGTGGATCAATATTACCGTATTGGCTGCCTTTACTTGAGGGACTGCAAAATTTTGGACAACAAATTTTACCAGACTATCCATTTAGCCTCATGAGTCTATACAAAAAAACTCTTATGCCCTTTGTGATTGTTTATGTAACAAATCCCGCATGGGCATTTATTATATTTTTTATTTTATACTATTTATTTGTAAGACCAAAAAGTCCTATTCCCAACAGGCCATTCATACGATTCAATGTCCTGCAATCAATTTTACTATTCTTAATTAATTCTTTACTAGGGGCAACTTTTAGAGCTTTACCAATTGAATTCAGGACCAGCTTATACGGCCTAATGGTTTGCAATACATTATTTTGGTTCGTACTGCTAACCATTATTTACTCAGTAATCAAATCAATTCAAGGTAAATATGCTAAAATACCGGTTATATCGCAGGCAGTAAGAATACAGATAGACAACCAAAGCTAAAATTATTAACACATGCACGACAATATACATAACAGAGGTAAAACAAAAATGCTTTTAAACAATTATGAAATGATTTATATTTTAAAGCCTGACGTAACAGAAGATAAAAACTTAACTATTGTTCAAGAATACAAGAAGCTAATTAAGCAGTATGGCGGTCAAGATATATTTGTACAACACCGGGGCAGACGACACCTAAGCTACAACATAGCACACTACTATGATGGTATTTATGTGCAAATGAACTTTTCGGGCAATGGGGAATTGATTAATCTATTGGAGAAATCCATGAAATTCAACGAAAATATAATTCGATATTTAACAATTAAGCAGAATAAACAAATAAATTTCTCAGCGACAATATAGAAAAACAAACAGCTCTCGAGCAATACGTGAGCTGTTAAAACATGTTAAAGGTATTAACTGCAGACAACCTTGGCACTGAGCTACTTTCCCAAAGAGCTTCCTCTTAAGTATCATTGCCGCTACAGCGTTTAACAACCGAGTTCGGGATGGGTCGGAGTGGAGCCACTGTGCTATAAGTATCAAGGTTTAAAACTATTTTTTTGTTTTATAATTCAAGTCTTCGATCTGTTAGTACGTTTCAGCTGAATATATTGCTATACTTACACTTAACGCCTATTTAACGGCTAATCTTGCCGTGATCTTAACCGCTATAAACGGTGAGAGTACTCATCTTAAGGCTGGCTTCCCACTTAGATGCTTTCAGCGGTTATCCATTCCGCACTTGGCTACCCAGCGTTTACTATTGGCATAATAACTGGTACACCAGCGGTGCGTCTCTCCCGGTCCTCTCGTACTAAGGAGAGCTCCTTTCAATACTCTAACGCCTGCACCGGATATGGACCGAACTGTCTCACGACGTTCTGAACCCAGCTCGCGTACCGCTTTCATGGGCGAACAGCCCAACCCTTGGGACGTACTACCGCCCCAGGATGCGATGAGCCGACATCGAGGTGCCAAACCTCCCCGTCGATGTGAACTCTTGGGGGAGATCAGCCTGTTATCCCTAGAGTAACTTTTATCCGTTGAGCGACAGCCCTTCCACTCGGTACTGCCGGATCACTAAGGCCGACTTTCGTCTCTGCTCGACTTGTAGGTCTTGCAGTCAAGCTCCCTTATGCCTTTATACTCTACGACTGATTTCCGACCAGCCTGAGGGAACCTTTGCACGCCTCCGTTACTTTTTAGGAGGCGACCGCCCCAGTCAAACTGCCCACCTGAAACTGTCCCTTGGCCGGATAACGGCATACAAGGTTAGGATTTTAGCTCTCACAGAGTGGTATCTCACTGACGGCTCAAATAAGTCCTCAAACTTATTTTCTTAGCCTCCCACCTATGCTGCGCAGAGAAAGCCCAAACACAATTCCAAGCTACAGTAAAGCTTCATAGGGTCTTTCTGTCCAGGTGCAGGTAGTCCGCATCTTCACAGACAAGTCTATTTCGCCGAGTCTCTCTCCGAGACAGTGCCCAAATCGTTACGCCTTTCGTGCGGGTCGGAACTTACCCGACAAGGAATTTCGCTACCTTAGGACCGTTATAGTTACGGCCGCCGTTCACCGGGGCTTCAGTCGCGAGCTTCGTTAATTAACTAACCTGCTTCTTTAACCTTCCGGCACTGGGCAGGCGTCAGCCCCCATACATTGTCTTGCGACTTAGCGGAGACCTATGTTTTTGATAAACAGTCGCTTGGGCCTGGTTATTGCAACCCTACAAGGGCACCCCTTCTCCCGAAGTTACGGGGCTATTTTGCCGAGTTCCTTAGAGAGAGTTATCTCGCGCCCCTTAGTATACTCTACCTACCTACCTGTGTCGGTTTAGGGTACAGGTATTTATTATTTAAGATGTATCGAGCTTTTCTAGGAAGCATGACATCAATCACTTCGATGCCTTAGCATCTTGTATTCACTTCTCCGCTCGGGATGTTTTCTCCATCCTTCATCGCATCGAAAGCTTAAACCGGTAACCAACATCCGGCTGACCTAGCCTTCTCCGTCCCTCGTCATCAATAATAAATAGTACAGGAATATTAACCTGTTGTCCATCGACTACGCTTTTCAGCCTCGCCTTAGGTCCTGACTCACCCTCCGCGGACGAACCTTCCAGAGGAAACCTTAGGTTTTCGGGGCATTGGATTCTCACCAATGTTTTCGCTACTCAAGCCGACATTCTCACTTCTGCTTAGTCCACATCCGCTTACGCTAATGCTTCAAACAACAACAGAACGCTCCCCTACCGATGTAGTACATCCCACAGCTTCGGCAATATACTTAGTCCCGTTCATTTTCGGCGCAGGATCACTTGACCAGTGAGCTATTACGCACTCTTTAAAGGATTGCTGCTTCTAAGCAAACCTCCTGGTTGTCTATGCATTCCCACCTCCTTTACCACTTAGTATACATTTAGGGGCCTTAGCTGGTGGTCTGGGCTGTTTCCCTTTCGACAATGAAGCTTATCCCCCACTGTCTCACTGGTTAATTACACACTTAGTATTCAGAGTTTGCCTCGATTTGGTACCGCTCTCGCAGCCCGCACCGAAACAGTGCTTTACCCCTAAGCTATAGCATTAACCGCTGCGCCTCAACGCATTTCGGGGAGAACCAGCTAGCTCCGGATTCGATTGGCATTTCACCCCTAATCACAACTCATCCGTTGATTTTTCAACATCAGTCGGTTCGGACCTCCACTTAGTGTTACCTAAGCTTCACCCTGGCCATGACTAGATCATCCGGGTTCGGGTCTGTAAACAGTGACGAACGCTCTTATCAAGCTCGCTTTCACTATGGCTATGGTATTCTCTACTTTAACCTGCCACTGCATACAAGTCGCCGGCTCATTCTTCAACATGCACGAAGTCAGACGTTAAGTCGTCCTACCACTGCTTGTAAGCCTACGGTTTCATGTTCTATTTCACTCCCCTCCCGGGGTTCTTTTCACCTTTCCCTCGCGGTACTGTTTCACTATCGGTCATTCAGTAATATTTAGCCTTACGAGGTGGTCCTCGCAGATTCACACGGGATTTCACGTGCCCCATGCTACTCGGGATACAGCTAGAAAATATAAGATTTTTGATTACAGGATTGTCACCTTCTACGATTCACCATTCCAAGTGATTCATCTAATCTATGATTTTCTGTATCTGCTGTCCCACAACCCCATGAAAACATGTTTTCATGGTTTAGGCTGATCCCATTTCGCTCGCCGCTACTAAGGGAATCGCTTTTGCTTTATTTTCCTCCGGTTACTAAGATGTTTCAATTCACCGGGTTAGCTCTTTCTTGCTTATGAATTCAGCAAGAAGTACTAGGAGTTTCCTCATTCGGGTATCTCTGGGTCATAACTTGCTTCCAGTTCGCCAAAGTGTTTCGTCGGTAGCCACGCCCTTCATCGCTTCTGAATGCCAAGGTATCCACCGTAGGCTCTTATTATCTTGAATTTAAAACAATATTTATAGTTACATATTTTTCTAATGCTGGAGATAAGCGGACTCGAACCGCTGACATCTGCCTTGCAAAGGCAGCGCTCTACCAACTGAGCTATACCCCCTTGCGTGGGCTATCCTGGATTTGAACCAGGGACCTCACCCTTATCAGGGGTGCGCTCTAACCAACTGAGCTAATAGCCCGCAAGCATAAGCAAAAAATTTGAAATACGATCTAGGTAAATAAATTTCCCTAAAAGGAGGTGATCCAGCCGCACCTTCCAGTACGGCTACCTTGTTACGACTTCACCCCAGTCACTAGCCCTGCCTTAGGCGCCCCCCTCCAAAAAGGTTAGGGTAACGACTTTGGGCGTGGCCAGCTTCCGTGGTGTGACGGGCGGTGTGTACAAGGCCCGGGAACGGATTCACCGCCGTGTAGCTGACCGGCGATTACTAGCGATTCCACCTTCATGCAGGCGAGTTTCAGCCTGCAATCCGAACTGAGACCGTGTTTATGAGATTAGCACATCTTTGCAAATTAGCAACTCTTTGTCACGGCCATTGTAGCACGTGTGTAGCCCAGGGCGTAAGGGGCATGCTGACTTGACGTCGTCCTTACCTTCCTCCGGTTTGTCACCGGCAGTCTCTTTAGAGTGCCCAACTGAATGATGGCAACTAAAAACAAGGGTTGCGCTCGTTGCGGGACTTAACCCAACATCTCACGACACGAGCTGACGACAGCCATGCACCACCTGTGTTCGTGTTCCCGAAGGCACTTTTTCTTTTCAGAAAAATTCACGACATGTCAAGCCCTGGTAAGGTTCTTCGCGTTGCATCGAATTAAACCACATGCTCCACCGCTTGTGCGGGCCCCCGTCAATTCCTTTGAGTTTCACTCTTGCGAGCATACTCCCCAGGCGGGATACTTAACGCGTTAGCTACGATACTGCACGGATCGATACGCGCAACATCTAGTATCCATCGTTTACGGCTAGGACTACTGGGGTATCTAATCCCATTTGCTCCCCTAGCTTTCGTCTCTGAGTGTCAGTAATGGCCCAGCAGAGCGCTTTCGCCTCTGGTGTTCTTCCCAATATCTACGCATTTCACCGCTACACTGGGAATTCCCTCTGCCCCTACCATACTCTAGCCCAGAAGTTTCTATTGCTTATTCAGGGTTGAGCCCTAAGATTTAACAATAGACTTTCTAAGCCACCTACAGACGCTTTACGCCCAGTGATTCCGGATAACGCTTGCATCCTCCGTATTACCGCGGCTGCTGGCACGGAGTTAGCCGATGCTTATTCCTTGGGTACCGTCAGAACTTCTTCCCCAAGAAAAGAGGTTTACAACCCACGGGCATTCTTCCCTCACGCGGTATTGCTCCGTCAGGCTTTCGCCCATTGCGGAAAATTCCCCACTGCTGCCTCCCGTAGAAGTCTGGGCCGTGTCTCAGTCCCAGTGTGGCTGGTCATCCTCTCAAACCAGCTACTGATCGTTGCCTTGGTGAGCTTTTATCTCACCAACTAGCTAATCAGGCGCGAGCTCATCCTCAGGCGAAAAAACATTTCACTTTTCAGCATATGGGGCATTAGCAACCGTTTCCAGTTGTTATTCCCCTCCTAAGGGTAGATTCTCACGTGTTACTCACCCGTCCGCCACTAAGGTAAACCTTCGTTCGACTTGCATGTGTTAGGCATACCGCCAGCGTTCATYCTGAGCCAGGATCAAACTCTCCATGGT